ATGATAAGTGATAGTCAAATTTTCATTGCATTATTATTTGCTTTAACCTCAGCTGTTTTAGCGATTCGTTTAGGAATTGAGTTGTATCAATAATATTTATCAAATATTATGATTATTTAAAATGTAGCAATTAATGCTACATTTTTCTATTTTGTCATTATTGTAATTTGTATTTTTAGCTTTATATGAGATCTTATTTGTTGTAATCTAATTATTATATATATAATAATTAGATGATTTCTATGGACTTTATAAAAAATATTAGTCGTCCCATTTTTCCTTTTACTGCAATAGTTGGTCAAGAAGAGATGAAGTTAGCTTTAATCTTAAATGTAATTGATCCTAAAATTGGTGGTGTAATGATTATGGGTGATCGCGGTACAGGTAAGTCTACTACTATTAGAGCTATGGCTGATTTGTTGCCACAAATTTTGGTAGTGCAAGATGATCTTTTTAATTCTCATCCACATAATTTTGAATTAATGAGTAATGAAGTTAAAAATAGTATTGAAAATAATCAAAATATAAATACTTGTTTAATTAATGTACCAATGATTGATTTACCGTTAGGTGCAACTGAAGATAGAGTATGTGGAACAATTGATATTGAGAAAGCATTAACAGAAGGTATCAAAAGTTTTGAGCCCGGTCTATTGGCAAAAGCTAATAGAGGAATTCTATATGTAGATGAAGTAAATTTATTAGATGACCATTTAGTAGATATATTACTAGATTCTTCAGCTTCGGGTTGGAATACCGTTGAAAGAGAAGGTATCTCTATTAGGCATCCGGCTCGATTTGTTCTGGTTGGTTCAGGTAATCCGGAAGAAGGAGAGTTAAGGCCTCAATTGCTTGACCGTTTTGGTATGCATGCGGAAATTAAAACTGTAAAGGACCCGTTGCAGAGAGTTAAGATTGTTGAACAAAGAAGTAGTTTTGATCAAGATCCTTCCGCATGTTTAAATGAATATAAAATGACACAAGAGAAGTTAAAACATAAAATTATAATGGCACAGAAAAAGTTGCCATCTGTTAACATTGATTATGAATTACGTGTGAAGATTTCTGAAATTTGTAGTGAATTAGATGTAGATGGATTACGAGGCGATATAGTTACCAATCGAGCAGCTAAAGCTTTAGCTGCATATGATGATCGTGATATAGTTAATTTGGAAGATATTAAACAAGTCATAAAATTATGCTTAAGACATCGTTTAAGAAAAGATCCATTAGATACTGTTGATTCAGGTGTAAAAGTAGATAAAGTGGTAGATAAATTTTTATACTAGGCTTAGTAGGATTTGAACCTACATTAGAGACTTAGAAGGTCCCTGTCCTAATCCCTTAGACGATAAGCCCAACTACTTAGATGATATATATGATAAATTGGGCGGTACTGGATTTGAACCAGTGGCCATCTGCTTGTAAGGCAGATGCTCTACCACTGAGCTAACCACCCAATCTCTCAAATTATATTATATAATAAAAAATATGGCAATAGATTAACTATTCAATTATAGTAATTTAGTGCAATGAATTAATTTGATTTGAAAAGTATGTTTTTATTAAAAATAAATTTAGCTCAATGGCTAGATCGTATGAAATCTGCTCTTAAATTATCATTATTAATAATCTCTAAATTCAGTTTTATTAATATAAATCGTGTTACTTTAATTGAGCAAATTATTATAGTCGGTCCTGAATCTTTAGGCATATCAATTATTACAGCTTGTTTTATTGGTATGGTTTTTACTTTGCAGGTAGTAAAAGAGTTTTTATACTTAGATGCTACAAGTATAATAGGTGCAATTTTATCATTATCATTTATTAGGGAATTATCTCCGGTATTAACAGCAGTGATAATTGCTGGAAGAATAGGTTCATCTTTTACCGCAGAAATAGCTACTATGAAGGTTACAGAGCAAATAGATGCTTTATATCTTTTGAAAACAGATCCTATTATTTATTTGATTATACCTAGGTTACTGGCCTGTTTGATTATGTTACCTATATTGAATTTAATTTTTTTCTTTACTAGTCTATCTAGTAGCATTTTTGCTTGTTTTGTATTTTATAATATTCATCCATGGATTTTTTTAAAATCTGTTTTTCTTGCTATTTCTTATGTAGATATTTTTAAATCTATAGTAAAAACGATAGTTTTTGGTTTTATTTTATCTAATATTAGTTGTTCATGGGGGCTAAATACTGTTGGTGGTTCAAAAAGTGTTGGACAATCTACAACATCATCAGTAGTGACAAGCCTTTTAATGATTTTTATTGTTGATTTTATTTTATCTTATTTTATGTTTAATCAAACGGATAGTGCTATCAAATCTTTATAAGAATAATATTATATGATTTCATAAATATGAATATGATTTTGCAGTGGTGGCTAAATATTAATTGGAGAACTCGTATAATTTCTATTGTTATTTTAATAATCTCACTTTTAATGAGTAGTTTGACTTTTTTTGCATTAGTTAAAATACAAAATGATTCTTTTCATACTGATATACGTTTTTGCAAAGATATAATTTTTATCTTGATTAATAATTTATTAAGTCTTATAGAGTCAAATAATTCTCAAGAATTAAGAGCTTGGATAGAAAATATCTATTTAAATACATCAAGTATAGCTTATTTACAGTTATTTAATTCTGATGGAGAGATTTTATTTACTTTTCCAGTTTATGATTTAGAGTTCCAGAATATTATTTATTTTAATAAAGATATTTCTCTATTTAATGATCAAGCTAATTTATTTAATAGGCCAATGGTTAATTATTCTGCTTTATTTTATGGAAATTTAATTAATGTAACTATTCCTATAACTAAGAGTGAGAATGTTTTAGGTATGTTAAGATTAGGCTTGCATATAAATGATAGTATAGTATCTATATCTCAAGTTATTAAGTATCTTAGTATCTCTATTTTTGTCTCTATTTGGTTAATGTTTATATTAGGTGTTACCTTTAATTCATTAATCTTTATTGAACCAATTGAGAATCTTTTAATTGGTATAAAAAATATATCATCCGGAGATTTTAGTCAAAAAATTAAATTTTCTTTTGATGGTAGATTAGGAGATTTAATAACTAACTTTAATGAGATGTCTGAACGTCTTCATTCATATGAACAGAAAAATGTAGAGCAATTAACTTCTGAGAAATCGAAATTAGAAACCTTAGTTTCTACTATTGCGCATGGAGCTATATTATTAGATACAGAAATGCGTTTATTATTTGTCAATCAAATAGCTGTCAAAGTTTTTCATTGGATAAATCAAGACTTGATTGGAACAATTATATTTCAGCATTTACCTGATCATGTAAATGAAGCACTTTTACCTGTTCTAAATAGTATGATTAAAGCAACTTGTTTAGATAATAATGTCTTACAGGTTCAGGAAATATGTATTAATTTAAATTATGAATCAGTTAAAACTTTTCGTTTTGTGTTAGCTACAGTTCTAGATCAAAAACATAGATATCTTACAGGTTTTGTAATGACTATTCAAGATATTACTAGAGAAGCGCAACTTAATGAAGCAAAAAATAAGTTTGTTAGTAATGTTTCTCATGAGTTGCGTACACCACTTTGTAATATAGGTTCATTTTTAGAAACATTAATTGATTATGAGCATAAATTGACTTTAAAGCAAAAAAGTCAATTTTTGAGAATTGCTTACACTGAGACTCAACGTTTAAATCGGTTGGTTAATGATGTTTTAGATTTATCAAGATTAGAATCAGAATATAATTATATTTTGGAGCCTGTTCAGTTAATAAATACTGTTTTCTATATAGTTAGATTGTATCAAATAATAGCATTAAATAAAAAAATTAAAATCATATTAGAAATATCTAGTTTAATTCAAAGAATCTCTGCTAATGAAAGTTCACTCTGCCAAGTTTTATCAAATTTAATTAGTAATTCTTTGAAATTTACTCATATAGGAGGCAAGATAGTTATTAGAGTCTACCCTTTAAATATAGTAGAGGATATTAGAAATAGTGGTAGTTTGGATGTTACATCTGTAAGAATTGAAGTTATTGATGATGGTATAGGTATAGATAAAACCTATAGAAAGCAAATCTTTGATAGATTTATGCGGATAGAAAATCATATTCATACTCTTGAAGGTACAGGTCTAGGTCTTTCAATTGTTAAAAATATTATTGAAAAACATAATAGTTCCATATTTGTTTATAGTGAGGTAGGAGTAGGGACAAGTTTTTGGTTTGATTTATTTACTGGTAATTAAATTGATGATTTGATTCATATTGTGCAAATATTGATTCTTTTTTAATAAAACGTGGAAAATACAATTATTTTTTTAATTATTTAAGGTATACTAAGTGTTAAGTATAATTAATTGTGAAATTTTGTCTACTATAATTACTGATTTAAATTAAATATTTTAATAGTAAGTGTAGCACTACATATTTGGTCATAATTTAGAGCATATCAATATTGAATTATCATTATATTTTTTTGAGGAGGAACTGATTATGTCTGGAGGATCAACGGGAGAGCGTCCTTTTTCGGATATTATTACTAGTATACGTTATTGGGTTATTCATAGTATTACCATACCAGCTCTTTTTGTGGCAGGATGGTTATTTGTAAGTACAGGTTTAGCTTACGATGTGTTTGGAACTCCTAGACCTAATGAATATTTTACTCAGGATCGTCAACAAGTTCCACTAGTTAATGATCGTTTTAGTGCTAAGCAAGAACTTGAAGATTTAACTAAAGGTATTTAAAGGTAAATATAAGATGACTCAACGTAATTCTAATCAGCCAGTAGCATATCCAATTTTTACGTTTCGATGGTTAGCTATACATGGATTAGCTATACCAACAGTATTTTTTTTAGGTGCTATTACGTCTATGCAATTTATTCAAAGATAGGAGATTCTCATGAGTGGAAGTGGACCTAATCCTAATAAAGAGCCTGTAGAATTAAATCGTACTTCGTTATTTTGGGGATTATTATTAATTCTTGTTTTAGCTGTTTTATTTTCAAGTTATTTTTTTAATTAGATATTTATTATTGGAGTACATTGAATTTGCAGATTTTATTTTTATATTATATTCTAAGGAGATAGAAAAATGGCAGGTACAGGTAGAGTACCTTTATGGCTAGTAGCTACTGTAGGTGGTATAGCGGTTATAGTTGTTTTAGGAATTTTTATATATGGTTCTTATTCTGGTATAGGTTCCTCTTTGTAAGATTGTAAATATAGTTATTATATAAATTAGTCGCTTTTGTAACTTATTAATTTAGTTGCAAAAGCGGCTAATTTTTCAATCTAAGAAATAGCTTCTTGTTCTATATAAATAAATAGTAAAGCCATACTTAAACCTGGAAAAATCAGGCCTACTATTGGAACAAGTATAGAAGGTAAGTAAGATGCAGTCATATTATTGCCTAATTAATAAAAACGGTTACTATTGGTTAAAAGTAATCTATATTTCCTTTATTTAGTATATATTAGTCAAATTTGATTAATATTTTGTAAAAATATTGTAAAATTTAATATTTGTCATGATGGTATTATCAACTGTTATAATTAAAAAAAAGGCTTTATTTATGTCATTGAATCAATCGAAGCAAATACCAGATAGTTTGGAGGCAATGCGTAAGTTTGCCGAAGTATATGCTCAAAGAACGGGTACATATTTTTGTATTGACTCAAGCGTTACAGCTGTTGTCATTGAAGGCTTAGCTAAGCATAAAGATCAGTATGGTTCGCCTTTATGTCCTTGTCGTCATTATGAAAATAAAATGTTAGAAGTTCAAAGTGCATATTGGAATTGTCCTTGTGTTCCTATGAGAGAGAGGAAAGAGTGTCATTGTATGCTATTTTTAAAACCAGATAATGAATTTGCTGGTTTAACTAATAATATTTCTAATTCAGAAATATTTGAACATATCTTATAAATTTTTTGAATTCTTTTTTCTTTTGCAGACATAATGATCTGTTATTATGTCTGCTTTTATTTTAATTAAACGTTAGCCAATGTTATAAGTTACCTCTTTTAAAAGATAGTAAAATAATAACAGCTGGTCCTAATAAAACAATAACAGCTAGTGATACTAATTGTGCGATTACTTGCCAATTAATCATGTTTTTATACCTATTTTTTTATTATTATGAATCTACTTATGATTATACTGTTTTTTTATTAAATTTTAATTTTTATATTTTAAATTCAATTGTTTTCATTACTTATTGTTTTGATATTTATAAGAAAAATTAGTATATATCCATCCATCCGTATATTCTATAATCAAGTTATTTGCAAATATAGTATACTTATTGAAATTATTGTGATTTTCTAACATTATTATTGTTTTTAAAATTTTGTTACTTATATTTTGATTAAAGTTATAATGAAAGAATAATTGCAGTACACGTCTTTGTAATATTACATGTTGTTTTTTTAAAAGATTCAAATTTAAACTTATTAAATATCTATGTCTGCTTTTTATATATAGCTTGATAGTGTTTTCTTTTATGTATTCATTATCATCTTGACATAATTCTAAAAATTTACATAAATTGTATTGAAGATTGGGGTTAAATTGATTCTCAAGATAAGGTATTAGTTCATTTCTTAATTTATTTCTTGTAACATTATGATTATAGTTAGTTTTATCAGACCATATTGGTAGACAAAACTGTCTACAGAACCAAGTAATCTCTGGTCTTGTAAAATTAATTAAAGGTCTTACTAGTAATATTTTATTACAAATTTGTTTTTTAGATGTTAAATTTGTTATGCCGTTGAGGCTTGTACCTCGTAATAAATTATTAATTAAAGTTTCAATACAATCGTTTTGATTATGTCCTGTAATAATTGTATTATACTTTTTTATTCTTGCATGTTTCACTAATATTTTGTATCTTAATTGGCGTGCTTCTGCTTCTGAAAAAACGGTATCTTTAATTTGATAAATAGTAAGAGGAATAAGACTATTTTTCATTATATTAATAAGATGTTTAGCATGTTGTTGACTATCTTTTTTCCATTGATGGTCGATATAAATAGCTTCTATTTTTTTTATAGATTTTCTTTGTAAGTAGTCATTTAATAACTTAATAAGGCAAATAGAGTCCTGTCCACCTGATATTGCTATTAATAAATGATTGCTATTTATTAATCTATTGAAATTTAATTTAAATTTTCTATGTAGAAATGTTTGCATATATGTTTAAGGCTTAAAAAACTTGCTATTATATCCTAGTTATGGTATTAATATTTCAATCTTTATTAGGGTTACTAACTCAATGGTAGAGTACTCGGCTTTTAACCGATTAGTTCCGGGTTCGAGTCCCGGGTAACCCATTTATAATTTAATAGTTTGTTAGTTAATTTAATATTATAATTGGTTTATTAATGTATGTTAACAATATCTAATACAATATCGAATGTAAATGCTGGTCTAGCTGTTGTTCCATTTATAACAGCGGGTTATCCAAATATTGCAGCAACAAAAGAAATAATTTATTTATTAGATAGAAAAGGAGCAAATCTAATAGAATTAGGAATACCTTACTCTGATGCTTTAGCTGATGGTGTCATTATTCAAGAATCATCGCGTATAGCTTTAGATCAAAATGTTTATATGGATCAGGTATTAGAACTCTTGAGGCAAGTAAGTTCAAATATTAAAGCACCGATCATTATTTTTACGTATTTTAATCCTATACTCTCGAGAGGTTTGAAAAATTGTCTAAAAGAGATCTCAGAATCGGGAGCAAAAGGTTTGGTAATCCCAGATTTACCTTTAGAAGAGTCAGATTATGTAATAGCTTTGTGTAGTTATTACGGTATAGAGCTCATATTATTTATAGCGCCTACAAGTTCAGAAGCAAGAATAAGATCTATTATCGCTAAAGCTCCAGGTAGTTTATATTTAGTGAGTAGTTATGGAGTTACCGGTTTGCGGGTTTCAATTTCATCAAATCTAAAAGATTTAGTAAAAATCATTAAGAGAAGTACGAACAAATGTGTTATGTTAGGTTTTGGTATATCTAATGCAGAACATGTTGCTAAAATTATTGATTTAAATTTGGGAATAGATGCTATTGTTATGGGAAGTGCCTTTATTAAGAAAATTACAGATGGATATGAAATAGGTAATTATGAAAATTTAGGTTTATTTTGTGAAAGTATAGAAAATATTGTACGTAATATTCATCAATAATATATTGTGATTTGTATACCCCCAGGGGAATTCGAATCCCCGTTACCTCCGTGAAAGGGAGATGTCCTAGGCCTCTAGACGATGGGGGCAATTATATGTTACTTGTCTGTCACTATAGATTATCGAATTTTTTATCAACTGTCAACCTTTTAATTTGAATTAATAATTAAGCGGGAGCGTATAATTAAGTAAACAACGGTTTGTCTTATATAGCTTGTCATTTGAATAAATAATTTAAAAGCTTCATTTTTATATTCAATTAATGGATCTTGTTGTCCATAGCTTCTCCAACTAATGGATTCTTTCAATAAAGTCATTTTTTCTAAATGTTCTTGCCAAGCTTTATCAATCTGTTCTAAAAGATAGTATTTTTCTAATTTTCTTATTAAACCTGGTTTTAAGTGCTCTAAGTAAGCTTCTTTTAAGTCATATGTTATATGTAGCTGTTCATATAAAAAACTTTGCAATTCATTGATATTTCTTGTATTATATTTGTCAATATAGCTATATGATGGTAAGTTTAGTATTCTACATATTTGATTTAGTTGTGTTTGATAGTTATTAGTATCTGTTTTATATAATAACAGTAGCTCATTTATAGTACTTTCTGCATACTCAATAATACAATCTCTTAAAAAGTGTGATTGTAGTATTTTTTTTCTTTCTGCGTATATTGCTTGTCTTTGTTTGTTAATGACAGCATCATATTCAAAGAGTTGTTTTCTAATATCATAGAAGTAAGATTCAACTTTTTTTTGTGCTGTATCTAAACTTTTGCTTAGTATTGTTGATTCAATTGGTGTATTATCATCTATTTTTAAATTTTGCATTAAATTTCTTATTTTATCTCCACCAAAAATTCTTAATAAGTTATCATCTAGACTAAGAAAAAATTTTGATGAACCAGGGTCACCTTGCCTTCCAGCTCTTCCTCTCAATTGATTATCTATTCTACGAGATTCATGTCTTTCAGTTCCTATTACATGTAAGCCTCCTAAATTAATGACTTCTTGTTTTTCATTATTAAAAATCTGTTTATATTCTTCAAGAATTTTGATATATATATTTTGAATTATTTTTTCTTCAGAATTTAGATTGAGAGAATGAATAGTTTTATAAATATAATCATTAAAATTTTCTATTTTAATTTTCTGTAAATTTGTATTTGCTTGAATTTCATCTACATGTTCTTGTATGATTATTAATATATTTTGGTGTATAGTCTTTATATCATATTTACTATTTTGTATGCCATAAATATTGGATCTTATATATTGTGTAAATGTTAGTTTTGCTATAGACTGAGCATTTCCACCAAGTATAATATCTGTACCACGACCAGCCATATTAGTCGATATTGTTAATGCATATTTTCTTCCAGCTTGTGCAATAATTTCAGCTTCTCTATCAATATTTTCTGGTTTGGCATTTAATAAATTATATTTTAATTGATAAACATCTAGCATTTTTGCGAGCATTTCTGATTTTTCTACATTTGTGGTGCCAACAAGTACAGGTCGTCCCTTTTTATTCATTTGAAAACATTCTTCTGCTATTGCCTGCCATTTACCATACTCATTTTTATAAACTAAATCAAAGAATTCTTTACGAATGCATGGCTTATTTGTTGGTATTGTAACAACTTCTAGATTGTATATTTTGTCTAGTTCAGTTTCCTCAGTTTTTGCTGTTCCTGTCATTCCGCTAAGTTTATTATAAAGCAAGAATAAATTTTGATAAGTAATTGATGCTAATGTTCTGTTTTCTCTTTGAATGGGAAGATTTTCTTTTGATTCAATTGCCTGATGTAGACCATCACTCCATCTTCTTCCTTTCATAATTCTGCCAGTAAATTCGTCTACAATAATTATCTCTGAGTTTTTTATAATGTAGTGCTGATCTTTTAAAAACAGTTCTTTAGCTTTTAAAGCATTAATTATATATTGTGCCCATGGATTATTTATATCATATAAATTATCAATATGTAAAAATTGCTCAGAAAATATAATACCTTTATCTGTTAGTGTAATATTTCTTGCTTTTTCGTCAACTTCATAATCTATATTATTTTTTAATTGAAGTATAATTTCAGTTGCTTTATAGTATTTCTTTGTTTGAACTTCTGAAGGCCCAGAAATAATTAAAGGCGTTCTTGCTTCATCAATTAGAATAGAATCGACTTCGTCAATGATAGCATATGAAAATTCATTTTGAACAACTTCAGTAGGTTCAATCGCCATATTATCTTTTAAGTAATCGAAACCTAAATCACTATTGGTAACGTATATAACGTCGCACTTATAATTTATTTTTCTTTCTTCTTTTGTACTATCCTGTTGTATTAGTCCAACTTTCAAATTTAAGAATTGATATACTTGACCTACCCACTCAGCATCTCTTCTTGCTAAATAGTCATTTACTGTAACTATATGAACACCTGGTTTATATATGCAGTTTAAATAAGCTGGTAGTATACTAACAATCGTTTTTCCTTCACCGGTTTTCATCTCAGCTATTTTTCCGTTATGTAGAACAATACCTCCTAGTATTTGTACATCAAACATATCTATTCCTAAAACCCTACTAGTTGCTTCTTTAGCTGTGGCAAAGGCTTCAGGGAGTAAATTATTTAAATTATAGCCATCATATAATTTATTTTTTAGTTTGTTTGTCTGTTTTTTTAATTCATTGTCAGGCAATTTTTTGATTTGTTCATGAATAGTTTTAATATTTTTAACTAGGTCTTTATATTGTTCTATTTGTTTGTATTCTTTGTTTATTAAAAATTTAAACATTTTTTAATTGGTGATACGATTAGTATTGGAATTTTTGCTTAAACAAATTGAGAAAAATTCTTGAATTATGGTTAATGGTTTCTTATTGTACCATATTGTGTATTTTCTAGACCAAAGAGGTGTATTGACTTTGAATTTTTTTTCTAAATTATAAGAGTAGCCATAATGAATAGACTTGATCTCTTTATAAACATCTATCTCATTTAGTATAATAGACTGCCCAATTGGTTTATTATTGATTATATTATTCTTTTGTATATTATTCTTTTTCCAATAGGATTCTGCAAATGCTAATTTATGTAGATTTTCTTTTATCCAAACTTGTCGAATGATTTCTTGATTTTTTTGTGTTTTTTGTTTAATTAAGTGAATTTGGATTTTTTTTCCAGTTATGGAATTGAAATTTTGTGTTAGTGAGCCGTTATTCATAATTATAAGTTGTAAGGCTATAGGTAGTGATACCGTTTTATTCTTATATACTTCAGAATATGGTATTTCATAAAATTCTATTACGCGTTTTCTTCTAAGCATAAAATCATAAGCTTTATATATAGTTATATCATTATATTTTAATTTCTATGCTTTATCTTTTAAAATCTCTTTATGATATTTTAAGATTTTCAAAGTAATATAAATAGGCTACTTATGTGTAATAATAAATTTGTACGAGCTTCTTTGTTTATAATGATTTAATAGACTTGTAGTTAAGGAAAGTGAGAGTGATTTTAAAAGCTTTTATGTTGATTTTTACAATAATCTTTTAAGATGTGTAGTTTTAATATTTATTTATTGAATTGATTTATAGAAGTTTTCATAGGATTAAGAAAAAATAAATGATAGTAAAGTTAAAAAGTTGTTTTTTATTAGATAAGTGCTACTTTATCTTTGAGTATATTTTTTCTATTTTTATACTTAATAGTTCAACATTGATTTTATTTATTTATATTAATAACAAGAAAAATTTATTTCTATTGCTAATAAATAAGATATAAAAAATAGCTATTAAAGGATATTATTTATTTTATATGGTTTAATTAAAATTTTGAGTCATTATGTGTGGTTATAAGAATAATTTAGACTAGTTACGAAATGAAATTGAGGAAGCAGTTCTATTTTTGTTAGTATTTAGATTTAGAACAGAGTATTAGACTTCTAAATATTTGAATCCAGGATTATTATTAACTAAAAGTCTTTTTAGTTTTATTTGTAAGTATTAGAGAGGTCATTTAATAGATCTTTTGTTATCTGATATGCTAATAAAAAATGCTGATCATGAGTTAATTTTACGTAATAAATTGTTTATCAATAATATACTTTGTAGAATAACAGTGTTAAATTAAGTTCTTGAATGTATGATTTATAGTATTTTATAATTGTGAAAACTAGTGTAGTCTTGATTACGATATATATTGGAGATATATATCATTAATTAATGATTGGCCATCCATATCTTTTGGGATATCTATTTTTAATAAATTTAAAATGCTTGGAGCTATATCAGCTAATGATCCAATTGGTTTTAGTGTTTTATTATTATTTTTATTTTGTAGATATATATTTTGATTGTTTACTATTATAAAAGGTACGAGATTATTCGTGTGAGATTTACATGGTTGGTTTTTTTTGTCTAACATTTTTTCTGCATTTCCATGATCAGCTGTTATAATTAATATGGCATTGTGTTGTTTAGCTTGATATAGTAATTTATTTAAATTTTTGTCTAAAAGTTCTATTGCTTTTTTTGTTGCTAAAAAATTACCAGTATGTCCAAGCATATCGGGATTAGCATAATTTACAATAAGTAAGTGATATATATTTTTCTTAAGAGCTTGTATTAATTTTTCAGTAATTTGTTCAGCAGACATTTCTGGTGTAGAGTCATATATATCTACTTGTGGACTTTGGATTAGTTGACGATCTTCCCCAGGAAAAGGTTCTTCTCTGCCGCCATTAAAAAAATATGTTACATGTGCATATTTTTCTGTTTCTGCTAAGCGAAATTGTTTTAGGCCATTATCAGATATAATTTTTCCTAGAAAATTATTTTGAGCTATTTTAGGAAAAATTACAGGTAAGTTTAAAGTACTATCATAGGTGCTAAATGTTGCAATATTAAGCTTGGCAAATTTATGAACTTTAAATCCTTTAAAATAAGGTTTAACAAAAGCTTGTACTAATTGTCTCATACGATCAGGCCTAAAATTGAAAAAAATAATACCATCACCTTCTTCTATTTTTCCATAATTAATTCTTGTTGGTTTTATAAATTCATCATAAATTTCTTGATTATAGTTATGATTAATTAATTTATGGCTTTTATTAAAGTACTTTGGCTGAATATTATTATCATTAGTTAAACATAGATATGCTTCTTCTGTTCTATTCCATCTACAATCTCTATCCATACTATAGTATCTACCACTAACTGTAGATATTTTTATATTTAAAGAATCTTTAATAAAAGTTTCTACTTGATTAATGAATGTTTGTGCATTATTTGGTTTCGTATCTCTACCATCAGTAATAATATGTATACAAGTTTGTAGATCTTTATATTTTTTACTTATTTCTATTAAAGCAAATAGATGATTAATATGAGAATGCACGCCACCATCAGAACATAGTCCTATTAAATGTATTTTATTTGTAGTATTATTAATTGTTGTATAAATATTGCTTAAATTTATATTATTGAAGAATGCACCCGTCTCAATGCTTTTATTTATTTTTACTAGTGCTTGATTAATTATTCTACCAGCTCCTATGGTCGTATGTCCTACTTCAGAATTACCCATCTGTCCTTTTGGTAATCCAACATATTCACCGGAGGCATGTATTAAAGTTTTTGGATAATGATGCCATAAAAAATCCAAATTAGGAGTATAGGCTTGTTTTATAGCGTTACCATGATATTTATGGTTATAACCTAAGCCATCAAGAATTAATAAAATTATGGGTTTGATTATTTGTGTATTTTGCATATTTTGTAGATTAAAAGAATTAAGAAAGTAAGTTATCTTATTTAGTAAATAAGTTAAATATAATGGATTTTTATTGTGTAATTTAAAAAATCCACGAAATAAATTGAATTAATTTTTATTTCGTGGTTTATTTTTTTATTGAAAAATTAATTGTAGAATATTAGCTTAATGCATTGATAGCGTAATCTAAGTAAGTATTAGCTTCATTTGCTTCTTGACCAGAAAGACCATGACTATTTTTTACATATTGTATTGCTTCTATATACCAGCTGGGTGATAATTCAAAACTTCTATTGATTTCTTCCAAACCTGCCACTAGGTATTCATCCATTGGACCTGTTGCTCCTACTACTAAACAATAAGTTGTCATACGTAAATAGTAGCCAATATCACGAGCACATTTAGCTTTACCTATAGCACTTGATGCATATGTTGGTCCAGGCATCTGAGTTACAAAAGGAAACTTAGTATATACTGCTTGAGCAGCACCAGTAATTAATCTTTGTGCATTATTTGTTAAAGATTTAGCAGCAGCTAAGCTAGCCGATGCTCTTTGGTATCTACCATTTATTGACTGTAGTTCGCCGTTACTTAGAAATCTTCCTTGACTATCTGCAGATGCAATTGCTTCTGTAATGGGTGTTTTCATTATTTTTGTCCTTAAATGATAATTAATTGATAATAGTAAAAGTTATTGTTTTATTATCACGTTATACAATTGCTATAGCAGCACGGTCAAAATAGCTACCTAGTTCAGCTGTTAATGAGCTACAATCGCCTAAAGGTACACCATTTAAGTCACTAGCTAATGCAATAGAAGCCTCTTTCATTTTTTGAATAGCTACTGCAACCGATGTTCCAGGTGTTCCTAATGCTTGGTAAGTTTCTCTTAAGCCATTTAGGCATCTATCATCTAAAACACTTGAATCACCAGCTATCATTGAATAGCTAACATATCTTAGTACTATCTCCATGTCTCTTAGGCATGCAGCCATTCTTCTGCTTGTATATGCGTTTCCACCAGGTTGTACTAGCTGTGGTTGTTCTGCAAATAAAGCACGAGCAGCGTTGGTTACAATTGAAGAGGTATTAGAATTAATTTTATTAACAATATCAAGTCTTTTGTTGCCTTCAGCTATCATTATACTCAAAGATTCTAATTGAGTGTTACTTAAGAATTCTCCTCTTGCGTCAGCTTGTGCAACAAGCTTTGCAAATGCATCTAACATATATTTAATTCCTTATAATTGTTTACTATACTAATATATATATTAATTTTGCTATAAATATTCTTATAAATTATTAAGTTGTCTTTGTTCTATACTTTTTATTCACCTATTATTTCTGGCTGTGTTATTTCATCAACCATTTCCAAAATAGCTCTTATGACAGGTTTTACCATTGGATCTTCTACTATGTCAATATCTTCATATTTTCTTCTTTTTGCTCTGTTTGCTACTTTGACTGTGATTTTAAATCTATTATCTGCTGCTTCTAATAGTTCTTCTGTTTTATATGTAATTTGATGTAGCTTAACATCATGATATTTATTATTAATATTTTATTTCTCCTTATATTTTCTAATTACTAAATTAAGTATATATATTATAAATATTTTAGATGTATATTATCTGAAGATGTATGTAATACTATATTTTTAACATTCTATTATTGTTATAAGTTATTAAATAATGAATAGATTAACTTTGTTCATTCTTTATATGATTCTTATGCATATTTTTGATTGTTTTATGTAGTGTATTAATAGCTAAATTATATCAACATATAACTTATATAAATGATAGAAAAACTATAATTCATTTTTTAATTATAATACAATAATATATGCAAGTATCAAAATCTTCTGTTTATAAGCTTAATCAACATTTAGGATATCCAGCAATAGTTGATGAGCGAGACGCATGTGGTGTTGGTTTTTTAGTTCATATGAACCAAAAACCTTCTAATAGACTTGTTATACAGGCTTTAAGTGCCTTGAAATGTATGGAACATAGAGGAGCCTGTTCTTCAGATGGAGTATCTGGAGATGGTTCAGGTATAACAACACAAATACCGTGGAAAATTATTAATAATGATATTGAAAATAATTTGTCTCAATCAATAGAACCTAATCATTTAGGTGTTGCAATGATATTTTTACCTTCTGAATATATCGAAAAAATTAAACAAATTTTTCAATGGATTATTGAACAGAATGGTTTTAAGATTATTCTATGGAGACCTGTTCCAGTTGATGAACATGCATTGGGTCAGCAAGCTTTCAAAAATAAGCCAAGTATTTATCAATGTATTATTCATAGTACATTTTTATCTGGAGATAGTTTAGAAAGAGCATTATTTATTTTGAGAAAAAAAATAGAGAAAAATATAGCTCAATCAGATTTGAATTTTAATAAACAATTCTATTTTTGTTCTTTCTCTTCAAGGCTTATAATTTATAAAGGAATGGTAAGGTCAGAGGTTTTAGGGCAATTCTATAAGGATTTAAGTAATCCCTTATATTGTAGTAATTTTGCAGTTTATCATAGAAGATTTAGTACAAATACTATGCCAAAATGGTCTTTAGCCCAACCAATGAGATTTATTTCACACAATGGTGAGATTAATACTTTATTAGGTAATCTTAATTGGATTAAATCAAAAGAAGATATTTTAAAGCATAAGTATTGGGCAAATTGCAATGAAATTATAAAACCGATTACAAATATAGATAATAGTGACTCAGCTAATTTAGATGCAGCTGTAGAACTATTAATAGCATCAGGTAGAAGTCCACAGGAAGCTTTAATGATATTAATTCCGGAAGCTTATGATAATCAGCCAGAATTAAAGAATTTTCCTGAAATAATTGATTTTTATGAGTATTATGCAGGCTTACAAGAGCCTTGGGATGGTCCAGCATTAATAGTTTTTACTGATGGAAAAGTATTAGGTGCGACTTTAGATAGAAATGGATTAAGACCAGCTCGGTATTCTATTAGTTCTGATGGTTTTGTAATTCTTTCATCTGAATCTGGTGTTTTAGAATTAACTTTAGAAAATATTATACGAAAAGGACGATTAGGTCCTGGGCAGATGCTTTGTGTTGATATGATTAACAAAACTATTATAGATAATTTGACAATTAAGCAATCAATAGCAAGTAAATTTCCTTATAGGAAATGGTTAACTCAATATCAGCAAAGATTACATATGCAACCATATTTAAATGATTTAAATATTGATGCATTAGAGATGGTGAAGCTTCATACAGCTTTTGGTTATACTAGTGAAGATGTTGAATTAGTAATAGAACATATGGCTAGTTTAGCTAAGGAGCCAACTTTCTGTATGGGTGATGATACACCTTTAGCTGTTTTATCAGATAGATCTCATATAATCTATAATTATTTTAAACAAAGATTTGCACAAGTTACTAATCCAGCAATTGATCCTTTGCGAGAAAGCTTAGTAATGTCTTTGACAGTCTATATTGGTTCGAAAGGTAATATTTTAGAGCCTTCTGAGACTATGGCTAGATCAATTAAGTTAAAGTCACCAATAATTAATGAAAATGAGCTATTAGAATTATTTACTTTTGGCTTTGAGATTACTAAAGTTAGTACTTTTTTTAATAAAGCACATTTTAATCTTCATCAAAGTATTGATTCTATTTGTCAGCAATGTTTAGATTGTGTCAAAAAAGGGATAGAAATAATTGTTTTAACTGATAAATTAGATAGGCTTACTCATGATCATATTTTCATTCCTCCATTATTAGCTGTTGGTGCTGTTCATCATTATTTAATTGATCAAAAATTAAGAGAGAAAGTGACTTTAGTAATTGAAACAGCTCAGTGTTGGAATACCCATCATTTTGGTTGTTTAATTGGTTATGGGGCTAGTGCTATATGTCCATATATGGCTTTTAAAACAGTAAGGCAATGGTGGCATCAACCGCGCACTCAAAAATTAATGGAAAAAGGCAAATTATTAAGCATTACTTTGCAGAAGTCTCAAGATAATTATCGCCTTGCTATTGAGTCAGGTTTATTGAAAATTTTATCAAAAATGGGTATTTCGTTATTATCTAGTTATCATGGTGCCCAAATTTTTGAAATTTTAGGTTTAAGTAATGAAGTTGTACAAATAGCATTTAGAGGTACTGCATCACGTTTAAGTGGTTTATCTTTGCAAGAGCTTTATAGTGAAACTCAAGTAAATTATGACAAAGCATTCTTAAGTACAATACCTAAAAAACTACTCAATTTAGGTTATGTTCAGTATCGACCAAGTGCAGAATATCATGTTAATAATCCAGCCATGTCTAAGACTTTGCATAAAGCTGTACGTAGTAAGGATAATCTATTATATAGTAAATATAAAAGCTTACTAGAAGATAGACCACCAACGAATTTACGAGATTTATTAGCATTATCAAGTACAAAACCTCCTCTTAAATTAAATGAAGTAGAATCTGTTGAATCAATAGTATTAAGGTTTTGTACTGGTGGCATGTCATTAGGTGCATTGTCTAGAGAGACGCATGAAACTTTAGCAATAGCTATGAATAGAATAGGTGGTAAATCAAATTCTGGAGAAGGTGGAGAGGATAAAACACGTTTTTATCCAATTCAACAGATTAATGCTTTAGGTACATCAGAAGCATTTCCTCATTTAAAGGGTTTAGAAGAAAATGATATTGCTAACTCAGCTATTAAGCAAATAGCATCAGGGCGTTTTGGTGTAACACCGGAATATTTAATGAATGCTAAGCAACTAGAGATTAAAATTGCGCAAGGTGCTAAACCTGGAGAAGGTGGTCAGTTACCTGGTAAAAAAGTCAGTAATTATATTGCCGAATTAAGAAGTTGTAAGCCAGGTGTTACACTAATATCTCCACCACCTCATCATGACATTTATTCAATAGAAGATTTAGCTCAATTAATTTTTGATTTACATCAAATTAATCCTAATGCTCAAGTATCTGTTAAGTTAGTATCAGAAATAGGAATAGGTACTGTTGCTACAGGTGTAGCTAAAGGTAATGCTGATATAATTCAAATTTCAGGTCATGATGGAGGCACTGGAGCATCACCATTAAGTTCAATAAAATCAGCTGGTTCACCTTGGGAGTTAGGTTTAACAGAAGTACATCAAGCATTAGTGGAGAATAATTTAAGAGATAAAGTATTATTGAGGGTTGATGGTGGATTAAGAACAGGTAAAGATCTAATTATTGCAGCTATAATGGGTGCAGAAGAGTTTGGTTTTGGTACAGTTGCTATGATTGCTACTGGTTGTGTAATGGCAAGAATTTGTCATACAAACAATTGTCCAGTTGGAGTTGCAACTCAGCGTAAAGATTTGCGTAGCCGTTATCCAGGTATACCATCTGATTTAGTAAATTTCTTTATTTTTATAGCTCAAGAAGTTAGATATATTCTAGCTGACTTAGGGTATAAAAACTTACAAGAAATAATCGGTCAATCAAACTTATTAAAATTGAATGAAATTCAACTGAAAAAAACTAATAATCTAAATCTTGATGGCATCTTATATCATAATAAGCAATCAAAAGATCTAATATATCCAAAAGTTTCTATACATAGTAATGGTTTAGTTTTAGATGATATTTTATTGAATGATCCAGATTTATTAAATGCAATTTTAAATAATGGTTCATATGTCCGACATGTGAAAGTTGTAAATACTGATCGTACTATTGGTTCAAGAATTTCTGGTAAAATTGCACAAAAGTATGGTAATGAAGGTTTTCAAGGTTTGATACATCTTATTTTTCAGGGAACAGTTGGCCAAAGTTTTGGTGCTTTTATTTGTAAAGGTATGAAATTAACTATATTTGGTGAAGCTAATGATTATGTTGGTAAAGGAATGAGTGGTGGTCAAATTATCATTTTACCACCTAAAGATAGTACTTACATAGCATCACAGCAAGTAATTTTAGGTAATACATGTCTTTATGGTGCAACTGGTGGTACTTTATTTGCTAATGGTCAAGCAGGAGAGAGATTTGCTGTTAGAAATTCTTGTTCGATTGCTGTTGTTGAAGGAGTAGGAGATCATCCATGTGAGTATATGACAGGAGGAATAATTATTGTTTTAGGGTTATCAGGAAGAAATATTGGCGCAGGTATGACAGGAGGAATAGCTTATTTCTTAGATGAATCTCAAGATCTTTTGCCTAAAGTTAATCAGGAAATTATTAAAATTCAAAAGATTGTTACTCGTGAAGGTGAAAAGCAATTACTTGATTTAATTAAGAAGTATGCAAAAAGCACTAATAGTATTAAAGCAGGCCAAATTATTAGTCGCTGGAATGACTTTTTACCGATGTTTTGGCAATTAGTTCCTCCTTCAGAGTCAAGTAATTTTTTTACTAATCCTAAGTTATCCTCTTTTGAAGCTTTATCAAATCAGTAGTTCTATTTAGTTCTTTATTTTTTATGAAGATTTAAGAATATTATTTACAATCATTAACTGAGCTAATTTATAGTATTATACAAATATTTTTTATTAAAGCTTTAATTATTTAGTTATATTTCAGAAAATAGAGGTGTTATTTTATGGCTCATAATGTAAAAGTTTATGATACTTGTATCGGTTGCACTCAGTGCGTTAGAGCTTGTCCTTGTGACGTACTTGAAATGGTTCCATGGGATGGCTGTAGAGCATCTCAAATAGCTTCAGCACCTAGAACAGAAGATTGTATTGGCTGTAAAAGATGTGAAACAGCATGTCCTACTGATTTTTTAAGTGTACGAGTTTATTTGGGTGCAGAAACAACGAGAAGTATGGGATTAGCCTATTAGTAATTATGTATATTTATTAAAGATTTTTCTTGATATATATATTCTAAAGTAATTAAAAATTGAAATCAATTTTAATTACTTTTCGATTTTTATTTGTTAATTATTTTTTTAATTATGATTTTATTCAATAAGAAGATTCACAAAAAATTTACGGAAAAAAACTTAAAAATTATAACCGGTTTAAATAATTTAAATGTTGATCAAATTATAGAGATTAGTAGTGCTGCAGATATAGCTGGTGCTACTTATTTAGATATTGCAGCAAATCCATTGATTATTAGAGAAATTAAAAAGCATACTCTATTGCCTATATGTGTTTCTTCAATTAGTTTAAAAGATTTATATCATTCTGCGGTTGAAGGTATTGATGCAATTGAAATAGGTAATTATGATTATTTTTATACTAATAAAATTGCATTATCTCAACAACATATTTTAGGTATAGCCAAAGAAGCACTAAAGTTATTTCCAGAACTAGATATTTGTGTTACGATACCTTATAATTTATCTATAAAACAACAAGTTTGTTTAAGTCTTGAATTAGAAAAATTGGGTATTCAAATAATACAAACAGAAAGTAAAAAAGTTAAAAGGCTGCAGAGTTATTCTAGTATTACTGAATTAATTGAAAAAGCAGCTCCTGTTTTATCTTCAACTTATGCTATCTCAAAAGCTGTATCGATACCAGTTATTGCATCATCAGGTGTAGAAAGTATTTTATCTTCATTAGCGTTACTTTATGGAGCTTCTGGTGTGGGCGTAGGTCAATCAGTAAAAAATCATGAAAATGTTTTAATGAAATCTATATATATGCGAGAAATAATCATCTCAATACAGAAGAAAAGAATAATCTCAACTTCTAATATTGTTGTATCAGATCGAAATTATAGTAGCTTAATTGTTTAATTTTCTATGTACGATAAAGAAGAAGAAAAAAATTAATAATAAGTTTACGACGCTTGCTGTGTTTAGTTTTTCTTTTTTTAGTATTATTGCTACTTTTGTAGCTTCTTATTTTAAATGGAGGCCTTTGAATTACTCATTTTTTATTGAATTTGATAATTTACATGGTATTAGTAAAGGTACCCCAATACGTATGAGAGGTATAGAGATAGGTTCTATTCAAAATACTAAATTAAAGCTTGATTGTGTTCTGGCATTAGCAAAAATTAACTCTAATACAATTGTAATACCTAGAGATTCAATAATTGAAACAAATCAAACAGGCTTATTAAATGAGCCTGTTATTGATATAATTCCCTTAAGAATTCTTGATTTTGATAACAAAATGCAGCACAATGCATTATCAAAAAATTGTAATAGTTCCTATATTATGTGTAATCAAATGTATATGAAGGGTGATAGAGGTTTGAATTATGATGATTTGGTGAGATCGACAACAAGGATTTCTCAAAGATTTGATGATCCACGCTTTTTTAATCTTTTTTATGTTTTTTTACAAAATGGTATAGAATTAACAGATAATTTTTTAGAACTATTAACGGGTTTATTGGATATTACTTCAGTTAGTTACATCTATTTGCAAAAGTTTTTATCTAGCAATTAATTATAATAATTATATATTCTATATATTTTATATTATAAACATAGTATTCGTATTCTTTATATTTTAATATTGGAAATAAATGAGTGAACGACAAGGTCTATTGCTTAGTTTTTTAAAGCCGGTCTCAGAGTTAGAATCTCGAATTCAAGATCTTAGTTACTTGATAAATAATAATAAATTATCATTAGTTAATGAACTTAATACTTTAAAATATCAAATTCATATTTTAAAGAAAGAAATATTTATATCTTTAACACCATTACAGCGTCTTCATTTAGTAAGACAGGCAGAAAGACCAACAACACTCGATTATGTTTCTTATCTTTTAGATGACTGGGTTGAGTTGCACGGAGATAGAGGTGGTGCTGATGATTCTGCTTTAGTAGGTGGTCTTGGTTTATTGAATAATATAACAGTAGTATTTATAGGTCATCAAAGAGGTAAAGATACAAAAGATAATGTACACAGAAATTTTGGTATGCCTTCACCTGGTGGTTATAGAAAAGCTCTACGTTTAATGGAACATGCAAATCGTTTTAATTTTCCGATTCTTACTTTCATTGATACGCCTGGTGCATGGGCAGGTATAGAAGCGGAAAAATTAGGGCAAGGTGAGGCGATTGCAGTTAATTTAAGAGATATGTTTTCTTTTAATGTTCCTATTATTTGTACTGTAATAGGTGAGGGGGGTTCAGGAGGTGCTTTAGGAATAGGAATAGGTGATAAGATATTAATGTTAGAGCATGCAGTTTATACTGTTGCTACACCGGAGGCATGTGCAGCTATTTTGTGGAAAGATAGTAAGTTATCTCTTGAAGCAGCAGAGGCTTTAAAAATTACATCAATGGACTTAAAAATACTAGGTATTATTGATAATATTGTTGAAGAGCCTATTGGTGGTTCACAGGCTAATCCTGAGCAAGCGGCAATGAATCTGAAAAGTGCTTTAATTATACAATTAGATTATTTAATGTCTTTAAGTAGTTCAGATCTTCGAAATTCAAGATATATGAAATTTCGTAGTATAGGAACTTTTTATGAGGAAACAATTTAATGAATCAGCAATTGTAAAATTTATATATTGCTGAATCATGTATTCTAATTAATTAAACCTATGTTATGCAGTCCAAGAATTGTTCCGGCACCTAAAACATGTCCAAGACTAGTAGTTGCTAATAATTCAGTTAATCCAAAACCTGCCATTCCAGAAACAGGAATAGAAGGGCCTAATCCTCTAACTTGAATTGCGTATCGGCCAATAATAATAGCAATTAAGTTACAAATTATCATTATTATTGATATTTGTGCAGACCAGTTGGTTGTGCTTGGTAGTAAAGTAAATAGCATATATCTATTATTTATTTTGATTACAGATTGGTTTAATTTAAATTTTAAATGACTCTTTCTCATTATTCAACTATAATAAAACTTTTATTCACAAAGTAATAATAATGATTATAGTAACCAGCCATAACTATGAAGTCCTTGGCCTAAGAAATTAACTCCTAAGTAACATATCCAAACAACAAAAAAGCCAATAGATGCTAAAATAGCAGGTTTTTTACCTTTCCATGATTTAGTAAGTCTAGAATGTAGATATGCAGCAAATATTAGCCATGTAATGAGAGCCCATGTTTCTTTAGGATCCCAACTCCAATAACTTCCCCATGCTTCATTAGCCCATACAGCACCTGCAATTATTCCAACTGTTAGTAAAGGAAAGCCAAGACCAATAATTCTATAGCTCAAGTTATCAATACTTTCTAGTAATGTGATTTTTGATATATTTGATTTTTGATTAAAAATTAAACTATCTTGGTTATATTTGTAGATTTTGTCAATATGATTCATTGATTGAGATGATATTTGATTGACAGAATTTTGATTAAGTTGATTCTTTTTGTCTTTGTCTATAATAAGAAATAGAATGGATAAAAGTGAACCAATAATTAATGTTGCATAACTAATCATCATAATTGTTACATGCATCATTAGCCAATTAGATCTTAGTGCAGGTACAAGTGGTGATGCTTTTTGCATTTCTATTGGTAAAGAAAAACTAGCAAAAGCTATAATAAATAAGCTTATTGGTGTACTAATTGCTCCAATTATTATACTATTATGTTTAGTTTCTAGTATTAAATTAGTAAATGTAATACACCAAGTTAAAAAAAGAAGAGATTCATATAAATTACTTAAAGGAAAGTAGCCATTAATGATCCATCTTGATAAGAGTGCAATAAATAAGCAAATATTAGATAAAAATATGCTTATTTTACCTATTATATTTAATTGTTTTAAGTAAGGAAAAGCAAGATTTATCCAATAAATGATTAGACTAGTTAATAGTAAGCCAAAGGCTGTATTCACAAGAGTATTTTCTAAAATATCCCAATTCATATTAGCTCCAGTATTATTTACAAGTAATGACATAATTCTTGTATTATTATACATAAAAAAAGATAACTTAAATTTTAAGTTATCTTTTTTTTACTAGATTTTACTACATTTATGATAGAGAATTAATCACATAATCTAGAGCTGCAGTGTATTCTACACCAGCTTGTGCTGACATATCACGAGGAATACATAGTCTGTCGCGTGTAAAAGCAAAAGCAGCAATATAAGAAGCAGCAGGTAGGTTTAAAGTACGATATACTTCACGTGCACCAGCAATACCCCATTCATCTAAAGGACCAGTTCCACCAACGACCAAAGAGTAGTTAATTAAACGCATATAATGGTCAATATCACGATAGCATTTATTAATTTTTTCTTGTGAGTCACCAGCTTCACCAGAATTTTTTAGGTAAGAGTACTTAGTAAAACAAGCATCACCAGCTTCTTTTACAACAGCTTCATGGTTGCCAGCTAATTTTTCTGCTGCTTCTAATCTTGCAGCAGCTCTTTGAATATTTCCTTGTACAGATTCAAGATCTGAGGATGATGGAAAGCGTCCTGCTGCATCAGCAGCGCTAATAATAGTAGTGATAACAGATTTCATTTATTTTTCCTTAGGGATGGTTTTAAGAAGCGTAAATCGCTTGTATGTTTACTTTGTTTTGCTATTTATTTATAGATGTGAATCTAGTATTTTTCTTATGAAATAGCAGTAGCAACTCTGTCAAAGTAAGCAGCAACTTCTGAAGCTAAGCTAGAACAATCACCATCAGTAGTTTCAATCTTGCGTTGAGAAGCAGTATTATTAATAAATGCAGTAGCAGCAGATTTCATAATAGTTACAGCTCTAACTGAAGAATTAGTTGGTACTCCAAGAGCAATGTAAGTCTCTTTTAGTCCATTTAAACAGCGATCTTCTAATACAGAAGGGTCACCAGATAGAAGTGCGTATGATGCATAACGTAAAATGATTTCACCATCGCGTAAACAAGCAGCCATACGACGATTAGTATAGCAGTTACCACCTGGTGAAATAAGACCAGTATTTTCACATATCATTCCAGAGACAGCATCAGATACGATGCAGCTTGCATTTGAAACAATGGCATTCACAGAATCTAGACGCTTATTGCCGTCTGCAATGAATTTTTTAAGTGCTTGAAGGTCGCTACCACCTACGTAACCAGCTTTAGCGTCAGAATTTACTACAACTCGGGAAAATGCGTCAAGCATTGAGCTCTCCTTAATATATGTTTGAAGGACTTCGCTGTTTCAGCTGTTGATTATTATACAGTCTGATGTATTAGTATCGCTTATGCAATATAATTTATTTATAGGTTTACATTTATAACAAAGCAATATTCTGTAATATTTATATGATTTAAGTAATTGTTAATGAAAGTTATAATTTTAGGATGAAGATAATAATAATGGAAAAAGTGATTGATTTTATAAGAAATAATTTTATTATCTTTGCTATCTATATTTTTATATAATAAAATTTGAGTCATATTTATTCCACTCTTAAATTAATAGGGTCTATAAAATCTAGAAAATAAAAAATAGAATACCCTTTAATACATTCTGTAAAAAATTAAAAATATAATAAGTTTGAAGATTAAAAGACTTCTAAAAGATAATGCTTTGCTTTGCTTAGTTGTTCTTTCTTACCTAAATACCAATGTTTATTTTTGTTTAGAACCGCCTCTACTTTTAATTTCTGTTTTTTTTGTTTATTATTCTATTTAATTAGTATTTAAAATATAATGTATTTGTTAAATACATAATAATTCCAGGCTATCAATCTATATTTTAAAAAAGAAAAGCTGGAATTAGATATTTATAGCTAAATTGAAAATTCAGTAGACTATATTCTATACATATAAGAATATTATATTAAACTTTTTTATTTTTATATTAATTATCACAATATTTTTAAATGTATGTAAATAATTTATTATATTTGTTATTTTATAATATTTGAGAGTGTTATTCGGATTTTTTAAAAAGCATAAATATTGATAATATTTTCAATTTAAAGATTAGAGTTTTGTATAAAGTATTTAATAATGTTATCTTTTATCATCATTTGTTTGAGTGTAGCTATTAAATATTTTTTAGATTCGGATGCATTTAATTTTATTAATTGCTTCTTATAATTAGCTAATTTAAATTCTTGCTCTAAACTTAATTGATTAGATCTGTTCATTTCGAATATCTCTTAGTTTTTTATATATGTGAATAATTTTAAGCAATTTGTTTTATTTGAAGTAATGTAGAATATATTGATATATATATAACTTTATTCTATTTAACAATATAGCGGTGGAGAATAATTATGTCTATACCAATTTTAAGATATGCCTTAGCGACACAAAATCAGAGGGTGAATGGTTTTGAAACTAATCCTGGTGAAGAACAGCCTAAAATCTATACAACAGATAATTTACCTACAGCATTTGAAATGGATGAAATCATCTGGGCTTGTTATCGACAAATTTTTAGTGAGCATCAAATTTTGAGTAGTACAAAAGATTCATCTTTAGAGTCACAATTAAGATTTAATCAGATTAAAGTAAAAGATTTTATTAAGTCTTTAGTACTATCTGATTCATTTAGATACTTAAATTATGATGTTAATAATAATTATCGTATTGTTGAAATGTGTGTACAGAGAATATTGGGACGTGATGTATATAATGAACGTGAAAAGTTAGCTTTTTCTGTAGTTTTAGGCTCTAAAGGTTTTGAAGTTTTTATTAAACTATTAATTAATAGTGATGAATATGCAGAAAATTTTGGTGATACAATTGTTCCTTATCAAAGAAGACGTATTATTGCTCAAAGAAGTAAGGGAGAAATGCCATTTAATTTAAAAACCCCTCGTTTAACAGCAGATTTTTCACGTAAACAAAATACTGCTCAATTATTATCTTCAACAGCAGTACGTAGATTTAGGCCTCAAGAACAAGTGCCTAAAGCTGGTGATCCAGCTTTATTTCTATCTATGGTAAATGAATTTTCTCCATTAATTACGTAACTTATATAGAGTGCATAACAGATTCTTATTTGTCATATGCACTCTATTATTAAATCATTTTTAGCTACCTAGTTTAAATGCATCCACAAATAAGCCATAAAGAATACCAATTTTAATATTATTACAATATTTTAATAATATTTTTACTATAAGTATTGATTTATAGTAAGAATTAATCTTTGTTTGATAGATTATTTTACTTACTATTTCTTGATTTGTAACAATAATAGCAGCTGCAATTATTCCCCAGTCTCCTGTTTGAGCCGGTATGGTTGATAATGCAGTTGAAATAAAAAAACCTAGCAAAAGACTTAATAGTTGAAGACTTAGGTGGTTTAATTTATAGTTGATAAAATAATTTATAGAAGTTACTATGAAATTAATTTGAATTTCCAAATTTGTTTTTGGGATATAAGTCATGAGTAATGCTGCAAATTAAATATCTTGTTCACTAATTGTTTGTATAAGATATTGAAAAGGTTCACTGATTAATAATTGATTAATATCGTAGACGCTACTTATTTCTTCTTGAATAATTTCTTGTAGAATTTGAATACCACGAGCTGTTGGAGCTATCGGTACACCTAGTGAATTATAAGTATCTCTTAAGCCATCTAATACACGTTCATTTAATATATTATTATTCCCAGCCATTAATGCATAGCTAGCGTATCTTAAGTAGTATTCAAGGTCTCTTAAACAAGCTGCATATCTTCTAGTTGTGTAAGAGTTGCCACCTGGACGTAATAATTCTGGTTGTTCATTATATAATTGTATAGATGTTTCTTTAATAATCTTCGATGCTCTACTATTTATAAATTCTATAGCTTTAATTCTGTCTAAACCAGTATTAAAGTATTTTTCTATTTCATTAATAGCAGATTTATCAAGATATTTACCCGTCAAGTCATATTTGTTTAAAACATTTGTTATAGCATCTTGCATAAATAAAATCTCTAAAATAATTTTAAGTTTAAATTGTCTAAAAATAGATATAATTTATCTTTAGTTAATTAATATACTCTATTTTATTTGCTATATGTTATAAGATTGATAGCTCTTAACATATTATATAAACATATCTAAGTAATTGATATTACTTTTATATAAAATATTTATTCTGGATTTATTTAAAATAATCTTATTTATTGTCATAAATATTATTTGTTATTTTAAATAAATGAGTTTTACTATTTATTTGCATTTTTTGCATCATATAATTAAAATATTTATTAACTTCATTGCTTTTTGAGCAATTAATGTGACTATATTTCACATAAAGTCTACCAAATTTTAAGATATCTCTTTGTGAAAAAATAGATTGATGTAATAATTGAAAAAACAATTTTTTATCATTGTACCAAGAAGGACAATAATATAGTTCTTTATTTAGTTTAAATGTATTAATATAATTGGATTCTTTCATTATATTTTATATTATATGGAGCATGTAACTCAGTGGATAGAGTGTCAGATTCCGGTTCTGAAAGTCGTTGGTTCAAGTCCAACCATGCTTGTTTTTTATCTTGATTTAGTTGACTTGATTAAAATTATAATTTAGTATATTCTTGGTGATTATGTAAGGGGCTGCTTGGTTTCTACGTATAATTAATAGCTGTAAGTTTTAGGAGATAGCTTTAAGCTAAGATTATTGATTTTAGTTTTAATATAAATCCAAAACACCAAATTATCCCTTTCTCTTTAAATCAAGTTTTTGCATAAATAGCACAAAAACAAGAATAAAACTTTTATTGAGTCTCATCTAAAAAATCTTCATTTTTAGTTGATTAATATATTGAAGATGCTCTTGAATTTTATAATTTAAGCAAAGTTATTCGATTGAATTAAATAACATTAATATCTCTTTTTATAATCATTTTGTAATATTTTGACAAATGTTTGTATAGGCTTATAAAGTTGATTCATACGGACGTGGGTTCGAATCCCACCAGCTCCATAAATACATAATCTAATAACTAAAAATAATCATATATATTTGTATTAATTATATTGAAGTATATAACGTATACTAACTTAATTAAAAATAATCTGCCAATTTTGATATTGACATTTCTAAATTATGATTTATTTAAATATAAAAATCTTTACTAGATTTAATATATACATTTATATTCTCTATGATAACTTTTCATGATTTTATTTAATTTAATTTTTTCGCAAAATATTACAGAATTGTACAGTATGAATAGCCATATTAACATGACTTCAGTGAATTTCTTACATAAATCTTTAAAGCCTCGTTCTTCTTTGGCTTTTATCTTATGTGATATAAAAAATCTATCGAAATCAAAAGAGGACTTAGCTAGTAGTAATTTGTTGAATAGTAATCTGTGGCGTAAATTCATAAATACGTTTTGGTATCAAATAGTTTTTTTATCTACTTCTAATAAATTATCAGAAAAATATCAGGCTCAATTAAACTCTTTAAATGTAACAGGAGGTAAAAATAATTACAAACGTCTTTTATCTCAATTTAGTAAATCTCTTACTAATAATTCTATTCGTTCATCATTGGAATATCATAAAGATGATTATTCTTCTGATAATCTTAAATATGTATGGTATAAAGGCCTAAATTTTAGTAGAATGCAATTATTTGAAAGTTTATTTAAAACGGATATAAGAAAAGGCCAACTTATCAATCTGAAAAATAAGTTGAAAAATAATATAGGCTTTAATTCAATGCCATTGTATACTGTTTCAAATCATTTAGGTCAAATGATTATATCTGAGCAAACAGAAGAATTGAATTCAGGCTTTTTATTTTCTAGTAAAAATACAAATGATTGGTATAAAGGCTGGTTTTTTATTAATTTTGAAGATGCAAAAGAATATATGTACCATATTGAAAAATACTATGGTTTAAATAATGAATTGAAAATAGTCAGTTGTAATCTAGAAACTTTTTACAAGATTTCTAGTATTTATAATAAGCAGCTTTTATTGAGACTCGTACCAGATTTAAATGAAGTTGGTAATTTAATAAGCAAATATAAAAATTACAATAATATTGAATTTCATCAAAAACAAAATTATGGTAAAAATTTTTTTCAGGGACAACCTCTATATATGATAAAAACTAGTATGCATAGTAATAGTCAAAATCAGTATTACTATAAGATTTTTTTAAATAAAAAACATAAAAATTATATTACTCTTTTTACTAATTATGAAACAGCAATTAATACTTTAAATAAATTAAAATTAAGTAATTCTGTTTCTTTAAAGGCAAATAATACTAAATTAATTGTATATAATTTAGAAAATTTTTTACAAGATAGTATTGATTATTCAAGCAAAAATAAAAACTTTCTATTAGTTCCATCTAAAAGTTCTTATAAGTATCTGAAAACAAATCAACAACAACAAGCTCGAAGTATAATTAGTAGTGATCTTTCAGAGAGATTTTTATTTTTTAAGCTTTGGACTAAAAGAATCTTATGGTCTTTGACCAGTAGACAGCCAATAAATTAGTAGTACTGGTTTAGAATTTGAAGAATTAATATATCATTATTTATTTTCTAGAGTAGTATTCTACAATTAATAATTCATTAAGTTGTAAAGATACCCATTCTCTTTCAATAATCCCGTTGATTTTACCTGACATCTTATCTTTATCTAATTCTAAATGATTAGGTATATTTGTCAAACCAGGATAATTAAGATAGTTCTCAATTAATTTTTTTGAGTTATTATTTTTCTTAGCTTCTATTATATCACCGGGTTTACACTGATAGCTGCAAATGTTCAATTTTTTTTTATTTACAGTAATATGTCCATGATTAACTAGTTGCCTTGCAGCAGGTATTGTTGGGGCTAATCCTAATCTAAATATAGTATTGTCCAATCTCATCTCTAACATTTGTAAGAGAACGGAGCCAGTCGATCCTTGAGTTTTTTTTGCTTTTCTGATGTATCTTAATAGCTGACGTTCATTTATGCCATAATTAAATCTAATTTTTTGTTTTTCTTCTAATCTTACAGCGTATTCAGAAGGTTTTTTAGATTTTTGTCCATGCTCGCCTGGAGGAGCAGTTTTTTTTGATGTTTTACGGGTTAAACCAGGTAATTCACCTAACTTTCTATGAATTTTTAAACGAGGTCCTCTATAGCGAGACATATATAATTCCTTGTAAAATAGTAATGAAATGAATGGAGTATTGTATATAATTTTATTTAGATCTATTCTTTTTTGGTGACAGAATCATAATTAATTGTTTACCATCTTTTGATGGTGCCTGCTGTATATCTGCTAATTTATTTAAATCTTTAGCCATTTTATTTAATAAATCAACTGCTAAATCAGTATGTTGAATTTCTCTACCTTTAAACGTTATAGTTGCTTTTACCTTATCTCCTGCCCCTAAAAAACGAAGAGCTTGATTAATTCTTACTTGATAATCATGTTCTTCGATTTTATATCTCATTTTTACTTCTTTAACACTTGCATTATGTTGTTTTTTTCTTATTTCTTTAGCTTTTTTTTCTTGAGCAAATTTGTATTTACCATAATCGATAATTCTACAAACAGGTGGATCTGACCGATCACTAATCATGACTAAATCCAATCCTTCTGATTGAGCTAGTTGTAAAGCTTCTTCTGAAGAATAAATACCTAATTGAGAACCAGAAGATCCTATTAAGCGTATTTTTGAGTTTTTAATATGATGATTGATAGTTGCTTGGTTATTCCCTTTTTTTAAGTTTTTTGATTTCTCTAGCACAGATTATTTAATATGTTCTAATTTATAATAAAGTATTGATAATTACATATATTATAACATTACATAAAATCAGAACACAAATTCTACTCTTGTAATTAGTCTATGTAATTTATATTATAAAGTAGTAATTTTGTATTATATAAAAACATGAAACACACATTATCAGTTTTAGTAGAAGATGAAGCAGGCGTATTATCTAGGATAGCAGGCTTGTTTGCGCGTAGAGGTTTTAATATTGAAAGTTTAGCTGTTGGTCCAGCCGAACAGCTAGGTATTTCAAGAATTACTATGGTTATTCCTGGAGACAATAGAACCATAGAACAATTGACAAAACAGTTGTATAAATTGGTTAATATACTAAAGGTTCAAGATATTACTAATATACCTTGTGTTGAACGGGAGCTTGTATTACTTAAAATAAAAGCTTCTCAAGAGAATCGTTCAGCAATATTAGAAATAGCTAATATCTTTAGAGCTAAAGTAGTTGATATTGCTTTTGAATTTTTAATTCTTGAGGTTACTGGAGATCCAGGTAAGATGGTAGCGATAGAACAATTGCTTAATCAATATGGTATTGTAGAAATAGCAAGAACGGGAAAAATTTCTTTAATAAGAGCGTCAAATGTAAATACTGAATTGTTAAGAAAGAAATTCAATGTCAATGCTTTGTTAACTACTTAAAATTCAATTGGGGGTGGAGGGACTTGAACCCTCACGATTATTAAAAATCAACAGATTTTAAGTCTGTTGTGTCTACCATTCCACCACACCCCCATTATTTTATTAATTCATTTTTTAGGCGGCACCCAGATTTGAACTGGGGAATAGAGAATTTGCAATCCTTTGCCTTACCACTTGGCTATGCCGCCAATGTAGACTAATCATATCATATTTTATTATATGAAAAAAGCTTTTAATTATCATTAAATAAACGACTCTTTAATATATCTTCTGATTGTATAGTAACTAAGTCAGCTTTAGTTAAAATCTTATTTCTACTACCAAAGATTCTATTAGCCTGTCTCATTCTTGCTCGATCAATAGCATTACGAATGCTTCTAGCATTTGCAAAATGAGGTAATTGCATTCTCTTTTCTGCATAATCTAGTAATACAAGATCAGCAGATTGAGCAAGTTTATATTGTTGATCTTCTAACATTAATTTAGCAATTGCTAAAAGTTCTTTAGCGGTATAGTCAGGGAAATCGACATGATTAGTTACTCTAGATGATAAACCAGGATTAGATTCATAAAATTTATTCATACGATCTTTATATCCAGCAAAGATAACTACAATATCATCTCTTTGGTTTTCCATGACTTGCAAAAGAATCTCGATAGCTTCTGCACCATAATCTCTTTCATTATCTGGTTTATATAAATAGTATGCTTCATCAATAAATAGAACACCGCCCATTGCCTGTTTTAGTACTTCCTTCGTTTTTGGTGCAGTATGTCCAATATATTGGCCTACTAGATCATCTCGTGTTACAGTCATTAAATGACCTTTTTGGATATATCCTAATCTATTTAAAATATCTGCCATTTTCATTGCTACTGTTGTTTTACCGGTACCAGGACTTCCTGTAAATGACATATGAAGTCCTGGATTGCCAGATACTAAATCCAAATTATTTCTTAGTCTATCAATTAATAGTAATGCAGCAATTTCTTTAATTCTTGTTTTAACAGGTATTAGACCAACTAGTTCTTCTTCTAACTCGTCTAGAACTTCTTGTATTTGTGTCTTATCATATTCTTCTTGTAGATTTACAAGAGTATCATTAGTTAATTTTAAAGCCATTATCTTATAAAAAATTAATTGTAAAAAAGCAAGAGATTATTGATGATATCATAATCTCTGCTTAATTTTCTATGAGTTTTTAGTAACGGGATCCTTCTGGTTTTTCTACCGCATAACTATGAAAACTATATTTTTGATTTCTACTTACATCTTCTGATCTCAGTAAAGCAAAACCTGGTTCAGAAGCTGGTCTATTAATAATAAAAGATAAAACGCAGCTTTCTACGCCTCTTGTATTATCAAATGCATTTATTTTTATATATACACCTGAATGTTGTTTACGACAGTTATTAATTTCGTACATAACTGTTGCTGTATCTTGAATATCAAATAGTGGAAGTCCCCAAAGTTCCCAGTAACTATTTCTTGGATGAGGATCTTCTGTATATTCAATGTTGATAGCCCATTTATTTTTTACAGCATAAGTTATTTGCTTATTTATTTGTTCATCAGTTAAATCGGGCAGAAAGGAAAAAGTTCCTTGTGTCAATCTCACTATTATATACTCCTTTTCTTAATAAGATAGTTATGCAGTTTACTAGGTATAGAATTTATATTGACTATTTATATTATACGTTTGCTGTTGGAGTTTCTACAAAATCAGCTGTATCAGTTGAAGTATAATTAAATGTAATATCTTTCCAAAGATCTAGAGCTGTCTGTAAAGGACCGCAAGTTTTAGCAGCTTCGCGTAAAATTTGTGGTCCTTCTGCTACATAATCACGTCCTTCATTTCTTGCTAAAACCATTGACTCTAAAGCTACACGATTGGCTGTTGCGCCTGCTTGAATACCGTCTGGATGTCCTATTGTACCGCCACCAAATTGAAGAACAACATCATTACCCAAGTAATCTAGTAGTTGATGCATTTGACCACAATGTATACCACCAGAAGCTACAGGAGTTACTTTTCTTAACGCTGCCCAATCTTGTTCAAAGAAAATACCTTGTGGTAAATTAACATCTAAATGGCTCATCAATAAAGTATTGTAGAATCCTTTAATCATTAAAGGATCACCTTCTAGCTTACCAACAACTGTACCAGCATGAATATGATCTACGCCAGCCATACGCATCCATTTACAAATAACGCGAAAATTCATACCATGTTCTTTTTGTCTAGAATATGTAGAATTACCTGCTCTATGTAAATGTAAAATCATATCATTTTTACGTGACCATATTGCCATTGATTGTATTGCTGTATAACCAATAACTAGATCAATCATAACAATTATGCTTCCAAGAGCTTTTGCAAATTCAGCTCTTTCATACATCTCTTCCATTGTAGCAGCAGTAACATTTAGATAGTGACCTTTTACTTCACCAGATGCAGCAACTGAACGATTTACTGCTTCCATTGAGTATAAAAATCTTTCTTTCCAACGCATAAAGGGTTGAGAGTTAATATTCTCATCATCTTTTAGAAAATCTAAACCACCTTTTAATCCTTCATAAACAACTCGCCCATAGTTTTTACCAGATAAACCAAGCTTAGGTTTTACTGTAGCACCAAGAAAAGGTCGTCCAAATTTATCCATTCGTTCACGTTCTACGATAATACCAGTTGCAGGACCTTGAAAAGTTTTCAAGTAAGCTACAGGTAGACGCATGTCTTCCAATCTTAATGCTTTTACTGCTTTAAAACCGAACACGTTTCCAATAATAGAAGCAGTTAAGTTAGCAATAGAACCTTCTTCAAATAGATCAATATCATAAGCAATATAAGCAAAATATTGATCTGTAGAATTTGGTACAGCATCTACTTTGTATGCTTTAGCTCTGTATAAATCACATGCAGTAAGTAAATCTGTCCAAACAACAGTCCATGTTGCTGTTGATGATTCACCTGCAATTGCAGCAGAAGCTTCAACTGGATCTACACCCGGTTGAGGTGTAATACGAAATAAAGCTAGTACATCTGTCTCTTTAACTACATATTCAGGATCCCAATAGCCCATTTTGGCATAAGGTATTACACCTGATTCATAACGTTCATTTTTAATCCTTGTCCGTTGTTCTACGGATTGAGACATATATTCCTCCTTGAATATAAGGCAGTATCATTAGATCTTTGTTGAATCAAAATAGAAAACCCATAATAATGAAATTTTACTTTTCTGATCTTAGCATAGAATATATCATTATATAATTATCAATTAATCTCAACCTTATTTATATTAGGGATAATATTTATTAATGTATTGAAAGTAACGAATAGTCTAAACTAATATTTATAATTATATGTACAATTATTTAAATATGGCTTATGTTTATGTTAGAATCTTATAAGCAAGGGATTAAAAATAAAGAGATGTTATTGTGGAAGTACTACAAATTGAAGATACTACGTTTGATAAAGAAGTACTGGAATCTATTAAACCTGTATTAGTTGATTTCTGGGCACCATGGTGTGGTCCGTGTCGTATGGTTGCAACAGTCGTAGATGAAATAGCCGATGAATATAGTAAGAGCGTGAAAGTAGTTAAAGTAAATACGGATGAAAATCCTAGTACAGCTGCATTTTATGGTATTAGGAGTATTCCCACATTAATGATTTTTCATCAAGGTCAAAGAGTTGATACAGTAATTGGTGCTGTTCCTAAGTCTACTTTAGCTAATAAACTACAAGAATATTTAAAAGAAGAATAAGATTTATATGCCTAAAAAATGTCAAATTAGCCAAAGACAAGCAAATAATGCTTACTCTATATCTCACTCGCATATTAGAACGAAAAAAATACAACATATTAATTTACAAAATAAAAAAATATGGTCTAGGCTGCAATCTCGCTGGATTCAAGTGCGTATTTCTGCAAAATCACTGAAAAACCGACATAAAATTATTATTTAATCTTTTAAAATTAGATAGTGACAAATTTTTATTTATATGTTACTATTTAAACAAAATATATAAAAAAGCTTTGGGAGAACAATATGCTATCATCAAATAATAATTATTATTTAGATCAAGATGTTGAATTTTTACTTGAAAGACCAATTGGGTGGTCTTCAGCATGCCTAGATTCAACAATAGATTATTACTTAAATTGTAATCAGAATAATTTGCTTGAAAATGAAGACTCAGAAAAAAGTAAAATAGAATACTAAACTGTATACTTATATAGAATAAGATGAAATATATTGTCAGAAGTAAAAATTTACTTCTGACAAATAAATTTATTAGCTAGTATAGCTCAATTGGTAGAGCAGCTGATTTGTAATCAGCAGGCTATGGGTTCAAGTCCCCTTACTAGCTTATTCAAATCATACGTATTTAATCGTTGATTTATAACATTAAAATGGATTATTAGCTAAGACTAAATAAGCAACAGCAGCTCCACCAATTGCACCAACTAAGAATCCGCCGGTGAACTGATTCCATCCTGTATTAGTTTGAAGTATGTCTTTAGAATCATTCTTATCAAATGATACATTGCCATACATAGATAAGCATGTTGTTAAAATTATTACTAATCCAACAGCAGATAAAAAACCTGCAAGTAACGCGGCATCTGTGTTTCTTAATGGACCTAGCTTATCAAAAGGCCCTACTAAAAAGTATCCATGAGCCATACCTATTTCTAAACCTCTTAGAAGAGGAGAGAGACCTCTACGGTAAGCAGGTAAATTACTAATAAACCCTTTTGTGAAGCTTGATGTGCTTATAGGAGTAGAAAGATTACCTACAAAAGGATCATTATTGTAGGGTTGAATAAAATCTGACATAAATTCATTAACCAGTAGTAAATATATAACAAACTATTAATAATAATTTGATCTAAAAGATTATACCGCATATAGTTTAAATAGGTGAAATATTAAACAGTGTATAGTCTTTTATAACAAGTTTATAAGATTTGAGACATACTAATATACTACACTATTTTTAGTGTATTGCTTTATATTTATTATATTAAGGATCTATTTATATGTTTACACTAATTAGCTATATTATATTTGTTGCTTTATTTTCAGGTTTAGCATTAGGACTATTTTTTGGCTTACAAGCTATTAAATTAATATAAAAAATATACCTATTAAATAATTATGTATTATAAAATGGAATAATAGATTATTTATTTAATATTATTATGACTAATAAAAAAAAAGATCAAATTTTAGGATCTCGTAGATTTAGTAATTATTGGTGGGCAGCAATTACCTTAATAGGTGGATTATCTTTTTTCTTAGTTGGTATATCTAGCTATATCAAATTCAACCTGTTGCCATTCACTAATTCTATAGATATAGTTTTTATACCACAGGGTGCAGCTATGGTGTTTTATGGTATACTTGCCATATCATTAAGCCTATTTCTTTGGCTAACTATTTTCTGGAATGTTGGTGCTGGCTACAATGAATTTAATAATGATAGTGGAATCATTACAATATTTCGTATAGGATTTCCAGGTAAAAATAGATCTTTATTATTGAAATATAGTGTTAAGGATATACAAGCAATTAAAATAGATATTAAAGATGGCATAACACCAAAACGTGAAATGTATTTAAAAACAAAAGATAATAGAGAAATTCCTTTAACACGTGTTGGTCAGCCAATAATGTTGTCAGAAATTGAAAAACAGGCTACAGAACTAGCTAAATTTTTAGGCGTTGTTTTAGAAGGAGTAGACTAAAAAGATCATAAATCTAGTATGATATAATTATTTATTAGATCAATAAAGAAAATGGCTATATAAATACTTTGCATGTATCTTATTTATATGGTATTTCACTTATTGCAAAACATAATATATATAGCTTAAATATGATAAAAAGATATGATATACTAGACTATAGTAGCGGGTATAGTTTAGTGGTAAAACCTTAGCCTTCCAAGCTAATGATGCGGGTTCGATTCCCGCTACCCGCTTTATATTAAAATAAAAGAAGACACCTTAGAAAAAGGTATCTTCTTTTTGCATCCGGCTGGATTCGAACCAGCGACGTTCTTTTCAGAAAGGCGGATTATTAGAGTCGATTTTATAGAAATCTCTCTTACAAAACCGTACATGAAACTTTCACTTCATACGGCTTACCTAACTAGATTAATTATTTTTATCTCTTTGTTTGCCATATATAAAACATTCTATCTACTTTTTGATTAATTTGAGATATAACATTATAATCAACTATATTGTTATATAAATAATACCAACTATAGAGTAAATCATTAATTCGATATCTTACCTTATTTATATTGGTATATTTATTAATTCTCCATAGTCCTTTATGATCTTTGGCATATAAAATATATCTAATATTATAAAATAGATTATTAATAGAAATCTTTGTTGGCTTAACAATCAAATTATTATATCTATTAAATTGTATATTAACATTTTTAGCATATACATATTTTTTTATATTATTATGTATATTCATACTTGTACAATAAATATTTACACCTACTTGATTTAGAAATTGAGCAATAGCAATATTTAAAAATATAATATTTAAATATTCTACGACAAAAAAGAATTGATTATTCTTTCTATTAATAAAAATATTTTTATATATTGATTGTACTTGTAAATTTATATATATATTCCATTCTAAGCCGATATATAAAATATCATTTAGTAATTCATAAAGTTTATTTTCATATTTATTAAATAATATGTATTGTTTTGACTTTTTTAAATCATATGATTTAAAAAGATTTTGTTGTCTTAATAAATAATTTAACTTTTTAGATATTCCTATACAAGAGTCAATTTGAGAGATATTATTTTCTTTATTTATGTTTTTACTAGTTAAAGATATTTGAGTATATTTATTCGAATTCAAATATTTTTTATTAAAAAATAAATGTGCCTTATATTTTAATACTTCTATATCTTTTTTATTTTGATTTTCGTGCGAGTATACTTCATATCTTGCGATCGAATCAGCTTTTAAAAATAAGTATATTAAATATTGACATACCTTATTTCTTATTAAATTTATAAGATGATAATTGTAACTATATTTATAATATATAATGAAATATAAATAGATCATTAATTTACTACTATAATTTTTAGTTAAACTATATTTTTGTTTAAAGAATTTTAGTATTTTTTTTATAATTACTAAATAATATTCTTGTTGATTTAAAAAATATTTACGTAATTTAATTACATTACGTATATCACATTTTTTTGAAAATAGATATATCTTTTTTTGTATACATAATACTAAATGCTTGATATTATCAAAATTAATAAATTGTTCATATTCAGCAATATAATTTAGTTTATACATCGAGATTTTTTCACAATATTAAAAACTATATTAGGCATAGTATGTTTGCTCAACTTTCATAAAAGTATTTAAGCTTTTTACTAAATCTTAATAATATATAAATATTCATTACCTTCATTAACTTAAGTTTATTACTTAAGAGTCTATATATTATTTACTCCGTTCCATATTTTTTATTTCGTTACTAACTTAGATTCCTCTCTATACACTGTTTTCAGCTTTTATAAATCAAGTGTGAATTTACTCATAAAAATCACACATAAGTGAATAAATATATAAAGAATAATATATTTTTAACAGTATTTTTTGCAAGGGTTTGTTCATCTAATCTTATTAGTATTCCAAATAGTCTGCTTTATTTAAATAGATGTTAAGGTGTGATCATATTTAAATTGACTAAAAGAGTTCATTGATGATTCTCAATGATCAGATTTTAACTGATAAAAAAAATATAGTTATATTTTTAATAAAATATTTTATGGTTAGCTTCAAGGCTTATTTTACTTATAAAAGAACCTTTAACACCCAAAAAACGGATCGCACATGAGTCCGCTGCCTTCGGCCACTCGGCCACAGATGCTTATTTAATTTAATATTATAATTAAATACTTAAAAAAGCAATACTAATTATTCATTCATACTATGATATGTCGCAACAGCTGAAGGCGAAATTTTATTTAAATATCTAAATATCCAATATTTGAAAATTGTATCTAATACAACTGGAAAGGTTGAAATAAAAATAAAAATAAAATCTCTACTTTCCGGAAGACCTAAATGTCTTAACATTACTTCAATAACCACTTCCCATCCATGTGGTGAATGAAAACCAACAAATATATCAGTAAATAATATTATCAGAAATGCTTTCGCTGTATCACTTAATCCATATATCACTTGATTAATAAAAGATTTTAGAATCGATACTTGTCTTTTTGTTGTACTAATAATTAATAAGAAAGTTATAATTGAGACTATATCAGATATAATATTTTTAATAGCATTCACACTTTCATTTGAATATTCTTGAGCTAGCTCCAATGCTTTATGTGTTATTTGCTGATTCATCATTTGATATGATGCTTCAGGAATCTTGCCGATTAAAATCTCAAAGTGCAATTTCTCTTCAAAACGTTGTAACTCTGCAAAAGCTCTTTCCTCTTGTGATTCATTTAAAAATACACTTGGCTCTTCTATATTCCAAATATGGTCCACTATGGGACCAAGAAAAAAGCTTTTTGTGACCTGGTTAACAACAATAGGAGCAATTATCAAAATTAAAATATATTTCATTGAGGCAACTGTATGATATTTTGAAATTTTAAATTCTTCTAATGCTTCAATCTCCGCATTTGGATCAAGCTCTTTTCTAAATTTTTCAAAAATCTTATTGATAGATCTTGGAATTAAACCAACTTTATCAAGTGGTGATTTACCAATTTTATTTAAATTCCAATTTTTCATATTTATATATATAATGTAAAGTATGTATCATAATGAACTCATAAATAGATATCATTTTGTTAATTATGAAAGTTTTATTTAACATAGAAAACGGATTCAAGATAATTATACAGGCATATTTTTTACTATAGAATGAATTTGCAAAATATAAAATTATTAAATTATTTCAATAATAGAAAACTGATTACTCTATTTTCCAATACTTCTGATCTTAATCAAGATTACTTAATTCAAAAACATACAACGAAAATTATTATTCAAGGTATCACTAATAATTGTCTAAAAGACAAAATTTTTCAAAGTCTTCAGATATCACATTTTTTTAAATTTAAGAATAAACTAAAAAGTGATAAAATCAGCATAATTATCAAAAAACTCAAGTATTCTGGATTTTTTAAAAAGATAAATTTATTTCATGTATCAGGTAATCAAGAAAAATGTTTAATTATTCAAGTTGTGACTAATCCTATTATTAGAATGATTAAAATAAGTAATATAAATAAATTGAAAATTTCAGAAAAAGATTTAGTAAATATATTAAAAATCCAAATAGGTTATCCTAGAAATCTAGTATTAATTGATAATATAATCAAAGAGATTGAATTTTGGTATTTTATTAGAGGATACAGATGGTCTAAGATTAACTATTACATCCATAATAATAATAAACTAATTCTGAATATCAGAGAAGGCCAAATTGATGAAATTCAATTTAAATGTATTAATAATAATAATAAGCACTATAAGCAAGGTTTACAGAAATTATTATTAAATGAATTACAAGTTTTTCCAGGCCAAATTTTAAACTATTGCCATATAGAAACAGGCATTGAGAAATTGAAATCTCAAAAAATATTATTGAACTGTAATTATATAATCCAATACAATAATAATTACAATTTAAAAATTATTTTAAAATATCGTATACCAGATAAGCAATTATTCTATTTTTTTTATCAGAGTATATGCTTACCATACAGTTTACTTCATCTAATATATTTAAGATGGTTTTCTGAAGTAATAAATTATAAAAATCAATTTTATCCTTATATAAGTATTCATAATGATTTAAATCTTAAGTATTTTATAAAAATTTTTGATACTAATAATTTAATTAAATATAATATTTTAATTTATAAATTTTGGAACATGACAATCGTAAAAAATTCTTCTGTTCACACATTTTATAAACTAAAGAATAATTTGAGATTTAAATTCTATTTTAATCAATTAAATAATAAGCTTTCTCATTGTCTTATATCTTTAGTCAAATCTAAAAACAAAAATCAGATATCTATTATATATAACCATCCATACGATGAACATCATAAATATTGCTTAAACAAAAAATCTATATTTATCAGACAACAGAGTTGTCAAATTAATAAAAATCCATCTGTGTTACAGTCTAATAAAGTCAATAATACAAAAGCATATTTATATCCTATATTTTATAAAAAGATAGCTTTTACTTTAACGAAGATTTTTTCAAGGAGCTTATATACTAATCAAAGAATAATGTTAACCAATCATATATATCAAGCAAACCTATTACATCTGAATCATAATTGGCAAACATCTAAATATTCTATAAATACAGATATAATCAAAAAAATTCAATTTTTATATAGTAAGTTAGCTAGTCATATTATAACTATTCAATCTAATACTTGTCAGAATAAATATGAGATAAAGCCAAATGTATTTTGGAAATTGTCTATTCATAAAATAGGAACTATACTATTTGATCATCAAATATCTACTTTAAAAGATAAATTAAAGCAATATATAAGTTTTCAGTATAAGCAAACTATCACAACTTTAAATAAAAATAAAAAAGATATAGCTGGTAATATTTTACTAAATATAAAAATAGATACAATTCGAAGAGGTACTCAGTTACAATATTTTCCATACAATACAATGAAAATAAATAACTATTTTGAAACAATTCAAAATTCTAAATATACTTTAAAAAAAATCACTTATTTTTTAATAGCATTAGATTTAGAGTTTTATATTAATAAAGCTCACCAAATAGCATGTTTCATATTTATAGATTCGAATAATTACATAAATCACTTTACTAATTATCAAAATAACATTTATAATACAAAATTGGGAGTAGGTATAATGATTAATCCAAAAATTAAGCTAATACCCATAATAAAACTTAAATATGAATTACAGAATAACTGTAATTGTAAACTATATGCAACATTTTATTTTAAATAGAAAATACACTAATGAATAAAATATTATTAATTAATAGGATGTTAGGCAATTGGATCGTACAAAGTACAACGTATTCTTTATTCAAAAAAAATATAGAAGCATCTTTGAATGAAATTAAATGGTCGCTTGTAGAAGATAAAATTCAAGAATTAGCATATAGAAAACAAAATATATTTCCAATTAACTCTACTAATATGAAAATATATATTCTTGAAAAAGAAACGAATCATCTTCAAAAAAAGATATACCAAATTTTTTTATTTGAAAAAAAATCAAAAGGATATATTGTTAAACTAGATTATAATTTTCAGATATTAAATCAGTCTATTTTTTACTATAATTCAGAAAATTTTTTATCTGTATATTATAAATCTAGAAATAATATAATTATAGAAAATATATATTTCATAAACGATAATCTAAAAGTTATCAAATCTATTATTAAAAAGAATAGTAAGTGTATTGGCATTTGCTTTTCATCTGAAATAAGAATTAATTGATTAAAATACTTAACTATTAAGCATTTTAATCAATTAATAGAATTATAAGAATTTATTCTAAATCTTTACGGTTAGGATTTCTCGATGGATCATTAGATAAAAAACCAAAGAAAAATAAAGATACAAAGAAAATAACTGTAGTATAAACAAAAATCTTTAAAGTAAACATCATTTAAATCCTAAATAGAAATACATATATACACTTTTATATATTGTATATTAAAAATAGTAAAAAAATAATCATAGTTATAAAATAATATATTGTTATCCAGTAATAATGCTAGCAGGCTGTATGTCTGAAATATAAATCACTGGATTTATTGTTTTACTCTGTTTTTCAATAACTAATAATTCTCCTTCAATAAGGATGTAGTCACCTTGAAAATATAATTCTAAAAGAGTATCTGCTACTTTACCTTCTGCTAATGCGATAATATTAGCAAAATAATTTCGAGCGTGAGGGAAATTAATCTCTACCTCTGTGATATATTGAGTACTAATATTTAATTTCTCAGGATTTTTCAGAAGACGTGCAGTAATAAAACAAAGATTCATACTTATCTATTTTTATATATATAATTAATTTAAGTATTAAAAAGAATCTAAATAATTAGTATCTTTCTTTTGCTCATTTAACTCTTTCATTTTCTTTAAAATACTAGTAAAATATTCTTGCAAATAGTTTTCTAAAGAATTAAAATCATTTTTACCTATCTGAAAAATGTAAAAAAAATCATCTGTTGATGTATCAAAATATTTCTTCTCAATTAAAAGATTTGTGAACGCAAGTCTTTCTGATATATTCCAACTCCATTGAAACATTTTAGTAATTTGACGTAAAAATTGTAAAACGAAAATAGGTATAGGTGAAATTTTTGATTTTTGTCCAGAAAGTTTTTCGCATAATTCAATAATTTCAAAAGATGTCCATGCATAATTTCCAGCTAAAACAAATAATCGATTCTTTGCCGCTCTAAGCGATAAACTTTTAATTGTAAATTTTGCAACATCTTGAGTATCAATATATGGAATAGCTTGGGATTCTTGTGTCACCCAAATAGATTGTTTATCTAAGATAGGTAAAGCGTATTGCTGAATTAAACCTTGAAAAAAACCACAAATCGAGAATATTGTATAATCTAAATTAGATTCTTTCAATTGTTCCTCTACCTGTACTTTTAAATTCATTAAAGATATTGCTTGATAATTTTGTACATTAAAGAAAGAAAAGAAAATATATCGTTTAACTTGAGCCAACATCGCTGCTTTAATTAAAATTTTCTTACTCTCCAATTCTATAGTATTAACAGCATAAAAATCAGAATGCCTTACCGTAGATGCATCAATAATTGCAGTAATTCCGTATAAAGTACCTGGAATAGTTTCTGGCAATTTTAAATCACCATATATTAGTTCAGCGCCCCACTGCTTTAAAAAAGACGCCTTTCTAAAATTTCTAACAAAGCATTTAACTTGAAAGCCTTCATCTAGAGCTTTTCTAACAATTTGCCTTCCTAAAGTACCTGTTGATCCTAAAATTAATAAACTCATTTTTTTATTATATTTAGTATAATATATATAGGTAGAGAGGGACTCGAACCCTCAAAACTAAAGTTGTCACATTTTGAGTGTGATGCGTATACCAATTTCGCCATCTACCCACTTATAAAAATAATAGCAAAAAAATAGAATATTTTTTAATTAACTATTCAATTCATATAATGATACAATTTCTTGAATTATCAACTTATGACCAATATTTATACTCACCTAAAAGTTGGCTTCACTCAAACAAACAAAATTATAAAATATTTCATTCTTTTTTACAACTATCACTACTTCCTTTTATGCCTATCTTATACATATTAATTATTTTAGGTATTTGTACATTAATCTTTCAATTTATTAATATACCGAATAAAGTTAAGAATAATATTAAGAATTTTTTTTTATTTTTATTAACTATTATGTGTATAAGTCTATATTATACAACACAAGCAAGATTAAATAATACTAATATTATTAATAATGCAATAATTAAATTTCAACCATTGAGCTTCTTTTCTTCCTACGTGAATAGCCATAATAATTTAATTAATAAAATATTAAATTTTTCTATTTATATATCACTACCAATGTTTCGCTTATTAAGCATTAGTATTATTTATCTATTTATAATTAAGATTGTTTTACTCACAACATATTATGAAGAGATTATTAATTTATTGATTGATAAGACACAGCTTGCTCATAAATTTTTGTGCAGTGAAAAAAATTTTCTTATTATGATGTCTTCACAATTTTTAAAAGTTATATTTTTAGAAATAGAAAAAATTAAAATATCTTATCTTATTAGAGGAATTAAGCAAAATAATTATCAACAATTCATTCAGTATTTAATTCTTTATAGCTATCTTGTAAAAAAATTTTATAATAATTTATATAAATATGTTAACTGTATTACATATTCATTATATAGTCGTTCAATAAACTCTCAATCTTTATACTTTTTAAATATTTATGATTCTCAAAAATAGTATATTAATAAAGATTTAATGACTATAAATATACGATATTTATAGAATAAATTTATATACTAAACTATTATAAAAAATATGACAGAAGAAAAGATAAAAAAGAAAAAATCTTTACAGCTCAATAATATAATAAATCAACCATATAAATATGGCTTTTCAACTAATATAGATTCAGAAAATTTTCCTAAAGGATTAAATGAAACAATTATTAGATTAATTTCTGATAAAAAGAATGATCCTAATTTTCTACGTAAATTTAGATTAAATTCGTATTATAAATGGATAAAAATGGATGAGCCGTTATGGTCTAAACTTGAATACAATAAAATAGATTATAATGATATTATCTACTATTCAATACCAAAATTTAAAAAACAACTTAATAGTCTTGAGGATGTAGATCCAGAATTGTTAACCACATTCAATAAACTCGGTATTTCTTTAAATGAACAAAAACGCTTAACTAATGTAGCAGTTGATGCTGTATTTGATAGTGTATCTATTGGAACAACATTTCATCAAGAATTATCTGATGCCGGCGTAATTTTTTGCTCTATTTCCGAAGCAATTATTAAATATCCCGAATTATTACAAAAATATCTTGGATCTGTAGTGCCCAATGGAGATAACTATTTTGCAGCTCTTAATTCTGCTGTTTTTAGTGATGGATCATTTTGCTATATACCGCCTAATACAACCTGTCCATTAGAACTATCTACATATTTTCGTATTAATAATAAAGAGTCTGGACAATTTGAGAGAACTTTAATTATAGCTGATGAAAATAGTTATGTTAGCTATTTAGAAGGTTGTACTGCTCCTCAATATGATAATAATCAACTTCATGCAGCAGTAGTAGAACTTGTAGCATTAAAAAATGCCACTATTAAATATTCTACTGTGCAAAATTGGTATTCTGGTGATAATAATGGAAAAGGTGGTATTTATAACTTTGTTACAAAAAGAGGTTTATGCATAGGACCTAATTCCAAAATTCTATGGAATCAGGTAGAAACAGGTTCAGCAATCACATGGAAATATCCCAGTTGTATCTTAGTTGGAGAAAATACAATAGGCGAGTTTGCTTCAGTAGCATTAACCAATAATTACCAGCAAGCTGATACTGGAAGCAAAATGATTCATATAGGCAATAATACCAAAAGTAATATTTTATCAAAAGGCATTTCTGCAGGTCATTCTACAAATAATTATCGAGGATTAGTTAAAGTAGGCCCGAAAGCACATAATGCAAGAAATTATTCACAATGTGATTCACTATTAATCGGAAAAAATTGTCAAGCTAATACTTTTCCTTATATACAAATACAAAATTCCTCTGCTAAAATAGAGCACGAAGCTTCAACATCAAAAATTGGAGAAGAACAAATCTTTTACTTTTTGCAAAGAGGCATACATATAGAAGAAGCTGTATCTTTGATGATTAGTGGTTTTTGTAAAGATGTATTTAAAGAACTTCCTATGGAATTTGCCATGGAAGCTGATCGTCTACTAAATTTAAAACTAGAAGGAACAGTAGGTTAAAATCATGAAAAAAAATATTTTAAAAATTCAAAATTTATATGCCAATATTAATGATACAACAATTCTAAAAGGCGTAAATTTATCAGTAAATGCTGGTGAAATTCATGCTATAATGGGTCCAAATGGTTCAGGTAAAAGTACATTAGCAAAAGTTATTGCTGGACATCCTCTATATAAAGTTACGCAAGGATCAGTTAAATTAAATGGAGTAGATATCACATATTCCGAACCAGAAGAACGTGCCAATAAAGGTATTTTTTTAGCTTTTCAATATCCTGTAGAAATACCAGGAGTTAATAATATAGATTTTTTACGTTTAGCTTATAATGAAAAAATGAAAAAAGAAAATAAGCCTCTATTAGATCCTTTAGTCTTTTTTAATTTAATTACTGAAAAAGCACAAACAATTGGTATGAATACACAGTTTTTAACTAGAAATGTCAATGAAGGGTTTTCAGGAGGTGAAAAAAAGAGAAATGAAATTCTACAAATGGCATTATTGAATAACGAACTTTCAATACTCGATGAAACTGATTCTGGGTTAGATATTGATGCTTTAAAAAGTATTTCTAAAAGCATTAATAGTTTTCTCGATTCAAATAAAGCTATAGTTTTAATTACACATTACCAACGACTTCTAGATTATATAGTTCCAGATTTTGTACATATTATGCAGGAAGGTCAAATTATACATACCGGTAATGCTGATTTAGCAAAAAAACTAGAAAAAAATGGTTATCAAAATATTTTAAATTAAATAAAATAATGATTAGTTTAATATTAATCATTATTTTTAATAATTTAAGATACAAAACCCTGTGTAACATCTGAAATAGCTTTTTTTAGTAACTCTTCATTATCAGGATTTAATTTTTTTGTGCTTCGAATATCTTCTCCAAACTCAGGTTTAGAATTTATTAAATCCTGACGTAAAGACATAATAAATTTTTGTACTTCACCTAAAGGAATATTATCTAAATATCCATTAATTCCAGTATAAATAATAGCTACTTGTTCTTCTACTGCAATAGGAGAATTTTGCGGCTGCTTCAAAATTTCTCTCAGTCTTTGCCCTCTTGCTAATTGATTCTGTGTAGTCTTATCAAGATCAGATGCAAATTGAGAAAATGCTTCTAATTCTGCAAATTGAGCAAGTTCTAATTTCAATTTACCTGCTACTTGCTTCATTGCTTTTACTTGAGCAGCTGAACCTACTCGAGATACTGAAATACCAACATTAATAGCTGGTCTAATTCCAGAATTAAATAAATCACCAGATAAAAATATTTGACCATCCGTAATAGAAATTACATTAGTGGGTATATATGCTGAAACATCACCAGCTTGAGTTTCAATAATTGGTAATGCTGTCATACTTCCACCACCTAAATCAGCATTTAATTTTGCTGCTCTTTCTAGAAGTCTAGAATGTAAATAAAAAACATCACCTGGATAAGCTTCTCGTCCTGGTGGTCTTCTTAACAAAAGCGACATTTGCCTATAAGCTTGTGCTTGTTTAGTTAAATCATCGTATACTACCAAAGTTGCTTTACCTTTATACATAAAATACTCAGCTAAGGCTGCACCTGTATATGGCGCGATATACTGTAAAGTTGCAGAATCATCAGCATTAGCAGCAACAATAATTGTATAGTCTAAAGCTCCTTTCTCTTCTAAATCAGATACAACCTGTGCAACAGATGATGCTTTTTGTCCTATTGCTACATAAACACAAATTACGTCTTGGCCTTTTTGATTAATTATAGTGTCTAACGCAACAGCTGTTTTACCGGTTTGCCTATCACCAATAATTAATTCTCGTTGACCTCGACCAATTGGTATCATTGAATCAATTGCGGTAATACCTGTTTGCATTGGTTCACAAACAGATTGTCGACCAATAATACCAGGTGCATAAGATTCTATTAATCTTGTTTCATTAGTACTAGGTGTACCTTTAGCATCTATAGGAGCAGCTAATGGATTTACTACACGACCCAAAAACTCATCACCAACTGGTATTTGAGCAATTCTACCCGTAGCTTTTACTGAACTACCTTCTAAAATATCTCTACCTTCACCCATTAATACAACACCAACATTATCACTTTCTAAATTTAGAGCAATGCCAACTGTTTTATCTTCAAATTCCAATAATTCTCCAGCCATAACTTCATCTAAACCATATACTCTTGCTATACCATCACCTACTTGAAGTACAGTACCTACATTACTAATCTCTAAGGTTTGATCATATTTTTCAATTTGTTCACGAATAATACTACTAATTTCGTCAGGTCTAATATTTACCATTTTGTTATTCTATTATATTAATCAATAAAAGATAGTTACTATGATAACTAAATATACATAGCTAAATTTATAGACGAGCTACATTTAAATAAGAGGCTATTTGACTTAATTGACCAGATATACTCATATCTATAACTTTTGATCCAATTTTTACAACAAACCCACCAATTAATTCTGGTTTTATATACAATACTAACTTTACTGCTTTAGAATTTGTCATAACTTGTAATTTTTTTTCTAAAGCTTTTTTCTGTATTTCAGTTAATACAAGAGATGAATATATTTCAACAACTGTTGTCAGCTCTAATTGATATACTAAAATTAAGTAAGTATCAATAATTGAATTCAGTAATGAAATTCTACGTCGCTCAACTAAAATAAATAAAAAGTTAAATACATGCGAACCAATCTGATCTGTAAATAAGTTTTCTAAAACTTTTTTTTTAGCATCAGGAATAATTAAAGGATTAGATAAAAAGTTTCTCAACAATAATGATTTTGAAATTGTATCATTAATAAACTTTAAATCTTGACTTGTTTTTTCAACTAATTGTATCAGCTGAGATGACTCAAATAAAGCTTCAGCATAAGGCAAAGAAGCTTTAGCTAAAGAACCATTTGTGCTCATAGCCTATCTCCTAATTGCATAATATTTTCATCAATAATTTTACTTTGAATTGGTAAAGTCATTTGTTTTTCAAGATCTAAAGTAACTTGCCTTATAGCCAAATGAGTTATTTGTTGCTGAATTTGTTCTCTAACTTGTCTTTCTGCAATAGCAATACTTACTTTACCTGCTTCAGTTAAGCGTTCTATATCTAATTTACCTTGAGCAAGAATAGAATTTCTAACTTTTTCAGCTGTTATGATAGCTTCTTGCTCAATTTGTTTAATCACCATTTTTGTTTGCTTAAACTGTTTTTCAGATTCAATTAATCTAATATTAGCTTTTTGTAAACGTTCTTCTGACTCTTGAATAGCGGTTAAAACTTTTTGCTGTCTATTGTTTAGTGTAGCACCAAGAAACTGTTTTAAGACATATACAAGACCAGAGAACAATAAAACTATATTAATTACATTTGCTTCTAAAAAATCAGTATTAAGACCAAAACCTGTATTTTCTTTATGCATACAAAGTATGCCAAAGATATTTAAATAAGCTTGCATATAAATATAAGTTTTTTATTATTGCTTTTAAAATAATTTATCTAATTTAAACTAAAAGAACTGGCAGTTTAATAGCTTTGACTTAATATGATCACTTAAAATATCAACTTGATCTTCTAAAGTTTTTAAAGCCTGTTCTTTCTGAATATTAAGCTGTTCAGAAGCTTCATGCACAAGTTTTTCTGCCTCTTGTTGTGCTTGCTTAATATTAAATGCAACTATATTCTGAGCTTGTTTCTGAGATTGACGGATAATACTTTGAGCCTCTTTTCTTGATTCAGCAAGAGCTTCTTCATATTTTTGAGTTAATTCATCCGCCTGTAATAAATAAGCAGATGCCGTAGTCAAACTATTCCGTATATAATTAGCTCTTTCATCCAAAACATTAGTAACAGGTTTATAAAAAAGATAATTTAAAATTACCATCAATATAAGAAACTGCAACATCATTAATGGTAAAGTTGCATTAAAATCGAATATACCACCTTGAGCGCTAGATTCCACATCTTCTATAACTGATAATAATAATGTATTTATCATTACATAAATAATCTATAAGTAGAGTAAATATAACCACACTTCATAAAACGCTTAGCTTTTTTTTATATATTATAAATATAAAAAAACTAAGCGCTTAAAATTTAACTATCCAGTATAAGGATTAGCAAATAGTAAAGAAAGAGCAACAACAAGTCCATAAATTGTTAATGATTCCATGAATGCTAAACTTAACAATAAAGTACCTCTAATTTTACCTTCTACTTCTGGCTGTCTAGATATACCTTCTACAGCATTAGCGGCTGCGCTTCCCTGTCCAATGCCAGGACCAATAGCAGCTAAACCTACAGCTAAACTTGCAGCAATAACAGATGCAGCAGAAACAATTGAATCCATAGTTTAAAGTTATTAATTAGATAAGTAGAAAATTAACAGATTTCATAAGATGAAAGAAAACTTATTCTTCACCATGACCTTCTATAGCTTCACCAATATATGCAGCTGATAATGTAGAAAAAATTAATGCTTGTATAGAACTAGCAAATAATCCTAAAATCATTACAGGCAAAGGTATAAGAATAGGTACTAATAATGTAAATACCGATACAACTAACTCATCAGCTAAAACATTACCAAATAAACGAAAGCTTAAAGATAAAGGCTTAGTAAAATCCTCTAAAATATTAATAGGTAATAATACTGGTGTTGGTTCAATATATCTTGAAAAATAGCCTATACCATTTTTGCTTAAACCAGCAGAAAAATAAAAAAGAGAAGTTAATAAAGCTAATGCTGCTGTTGTATTAATATCATTTGTTGGCGCAGCTAATTCACCTTCTGGTAAATGTATTAGTTTCCAAGGTATTAATGCTCCAGCCCAGTTACTTCCTAAAATAAATAAGAAGATCGTAGCTATATAAGGAACCCATTGCCTATAATCATTTTCACCTATTTGTGTTTTTGCAATATCCTGTAAAAACTCTAAAATAAACTCCATGAAATTTTGTATTCCTTCAGGAATACGACTTAATTTTCTGGTTCCTACAAATGCTAAAACTAATAAAGCTAATATAACAATCCAAGAAACAAGAAATACTTGTCCATGTACTTTATAATTTCCTATTTGCCAATATAAATGCTTACCTACTTCAACCGCAGAAATGTTTAACCACGAAAATAAATTTAATTTAGTGTGATACATAGAAAGTACCATGTTAATAAATAAACAATAAAAAAATATCTGTAGACTTAATATACGTACTTCAACTTTAATCGATCAGATATTATCATAACTAATTATATACGTATATAAACCTTATTTAACTTTATTCTATAAATTTATATAAGAATATTCTTCAAGTCTTATTCTAATACGATGATTATCATCAATTATAAAAAATCTTTAAAAAGATCTGTTTTTTACAGCTCCTTCACCTAGAATAAATTTCTGGAATCGACTGATTTTAATATTCTCACCTAATAAGGCAATTTTCTGGTCTATTAAATCACTAATTAATAGATCAGTATTACGAATAAAAGCCTGATCTAGTAGAGACAATTCTTTTAATTTTTTTTCTATTCTACCTTTTACGATTACTTGCTTAATTTGATCCTGCTTATTTTTCAAATCATCTTTACTTAATTCAATTCTTGTTTCTTTATCTATAGTATCTTGTGGTATATCTGTAACTTTAATATATTGAACATTTGGACAAGCAACTATTTGCATCGCTAAATTTTTTGCTAGCATCTGGAATTCTGAATGGCGTGCAACAAAATCTGTTTCACAATTTAATTCAAGCAAAACTCCTATTCGAGATCCTGCATGAATATAACTTTCAATTCGTCCCTCTGTAGCTATACGTGTAGATTTTTTATTGGCAGAAGCTAAACCCTGCTGCCTTAAATTCTCAATAGCTAATTCCATGTCTCCTTGTGAAGCTTGTAATGCTTTCTTACAATTCATCATCCCGGCACCTGTTTGACTACGCAACTCTTTAACATGTTGTGCAGATATATTTATACACATGATTTCTAGATCCTTAATTTTTTCAATAAAAATATCAATTAATATACTTAGAAGAAGATTCTATTCTACTTTCTTCTGTATTTTGACTTAAAGATTGACCTTCTAAAATAGCATCAGCTATCTGAGATATAATTAACTTAATAGAACGAATGGCATCATCATTTGCTGGTATTGGTATATCTACAAGATCTGGATTACAATTAGTATCTAAAATACATATTGTTGTGATACCTAACTTAATACACTCTTGAATAGCTGTAGCTTCTCTTTTTTGATCAACAACTATGACAATATCTGGAATTTTTTTCATATTTTTTATTCCATCAAGATGTTTTTTTAATTTTTCTAATTCTTTACGTAAATTAGATGCTTCTTTTTTAGGTAAACGATCAATTAAACCATTCTCTTCTTGCTTTTCCAAGCTTTTTAATCTTTCAACTCGCGATCTAATGGTTTGCCAATTAGTTAACATACCGCCTAACCATCTTTGATTAACATAAAAAGAATTAGATCTAATAGATTGCTCTGCAATAATACTGGCAGCCTGTCTTTTAGTACCAACAAACAAAAATTTTTTATTATCAGAAGCAAAATTTTTCACTAAATCATATGCTTCTGTCAATAACTGAGCTGTTTGGACTAGATCAATGATGTGTATACCATTTCGTTCTGTATAAATATAAGGAAACATTTTAGGATTCCATCTTCTTGCTTGGTGTCCAAAATGCACACCTGCTTCTAATAAATCTGATAAAGATATACTTGCCATATAAAGTTTAAATTTGTCTCCACATATAAATGTTAATATTATTTTATATACTTAAATTCATTTTGATACATAAACAGAACAAAATAGATTTACTCAAACCAATATATCAATATATTATATGATATCTATATTAGGTTGCAAATCTTCTGAATTATGTTCAAAATTAGAAAAATTTCTTGCTATTCTATCATCAAGAATAATATCATCAAAATTATTTAATTTATTATTAACTATTGCTTGAGCTTTATCTTCATGCAAACTATTTATATTTAAATTTGTTTTATAATTATCAATATTATGACCATATGTATTAAAACCTGTACCTGCTGGAATTAAACGGCCGATAATAACATTCTCTTTTAAACCTCTTAACCAATCAAGTTTACCAGATATAGCTGCTTCTGTTAAAACTTTTGTTGTTTCTTGAAAACTCGCTGCAGAAATAAAACTTTCTGTATTTAAAGAAGCTTTAGTTATTCCTAATAAGATTGGATAATATCTTGCAGTAGATTTATTCATCATTACTAATACTTTATTTATAGCTTCTATTTTTTGTAATTCTACCATTTCTCCTGGTAGATGATTTGTATCACCTCCTTTTTCTATTTTTACTTTAGATGTCATTTGCTTAACAATTACTTCGACATGTTTATCTGAAATATCTACACCTTGCGACTGATATACTAATTGTACTTCTTTAATAAGTAATAACTGTATTTCTTGGAAGCTCATTCTAGTTGCATCATATAAACTTAATCCAAGAGATAAATAAAAACGGAATCTCTGTTCTAATAATATATGAGGATTAAAAATACTATCACTTTTTTTTCTGGCTTCAAGAATTTCTTCAATTCTTGGAAGACCTTGAATAATATCTCCGGTTTTTGCTCTATCAAAAATCAATGTAGCAATATTTTCACCTCTTTGTATCAAATTATCATGATCAACATGTAAAATTGATCCATTTGAGATTAGATAAGGTCTACCTATTCTTAATACTACTTTATCTTTATCAACTACAATTATTTGACCCGACTCTGAAGCTTTAATACCATCAATAATTTCTTCATTCTTATAAATCCAATCATAAAGCTGAACCTTAATTTTCTGATCTACATTAACAAAAAATGTATGCTGATCCAAATCAGTTAAAATCAAAAATCTTCTATTATATGACTTTATTTGCTCAATATCAAAAATTTTACCGCTAACACTAGATAAAAGCTCTGTTTGCGCAATTACTTGTCCTTGTTTTACAAACACATTGTCTTCCATCATAATCCTGGTTTGGGTAATTACTTCAGTATTTTGAGAATTCGAAATGTTATCCTTAATGACAATACTATCCGCAACAACAAATTTTAAATATGAATACAAGTTATTTTCATTTACAAATTCTACCAAACACGTAAGACCTAATAAATCTTTTGATAATTCTATTATTAGATACGTTTTTATTAAATCAATACCATTAACCGACTTTACACGTGCACCATCTTTAAATTCTATTCTTCGTATTAAATTTAACTTAACAGCATCATTTCTAAAAGAATCATTAGTATAAGTAAAAGTGTAAGTTTTTTTAGGTATAGAATATACAACTACAGGTCTAATTAATAAAAGTTTTGCATTATTACAATCTAAGTACTCCCAATATACTAACTTATCAGTGTAAATCTCATTAATTATTTTTTCACCTGGACGTAAAAATCCTCTTTTTTTTAAATCATGATCGATATAACTCGCATTTGTCAAATCATAAGTTTGACAAGGCTTAATAATTATTTCTCTTACAATACTATCTTTTTCAATAATTTCAACAATACCAGAATTTTGAGCAAAAAGATTTTTGATAATTTCGGTGCCTGATTCTATAAAATCTCCATGACTCACTAATAATAATGAAATATCCTTATTAATTTCATGAGTTTCTTCCGATATCCATAAAATATAACCTGCACCTAAAATAGAATAGTATTCATGATTAAGACTGTATTGGCTTTTTGATACAGGTAAATCAAGATATTTAATAATACCACCTGTACTTGTTTTATAAACATCAGAAAGTAATTCACCAATAATTTGTTCATTAATTATTTTTTGATTAGGTAAAATCTTCAATAAAAACTTATCTCTATTATATGTTTCTAAAACATAATTACTTCCTGTGTAATACTTATCTATCGTAACTTTTACATTAGAAAATATTTGAGATGATGTAATAATTAAAATTTCTTGATGTGAATTCTTATAATTTTTAGGCAGTACTCTAATATAGCCTGAATATTTACTAATAATTTTTGTTACAGCTAGCATACTACCAGCATAAATAGATTGTTTTGATTCAACCATAATTTGAGCTGAATCAGGAATATTATGAACTCTGCCAGATAAAACCCAAACCAATCCACCTTTTTGAGCACTTCTAATAACGTGCTGCTTATTTTCGACTTCTTCAATAGTTAAGTCCATAAAACATATTTTACCAGAGATATCTGATATAACTGATTTTTGTGCTTTTTCAGTAGTTAAACGATTTTTTAAAGGGTATTCCGCAACTAAATGATTTTCTAGAATTTTAGCATTATTTTCGACTAATAAAAGTGTATTCTTACTTAGAACAATTTTATTATTTTTTTTCATTTTTAAACTATATAATGAAAGCTGACAATCTTGCTTTACCAAATATGCTTTTTCACCATGACGAGTTCTAGTTAAAGTTAAAAATGCCTGATCTGGATATTCAACAATACAATCAAAAGGAGCTAATATTTTCTCTGCAAATTCTCCAGTAAAGACACCTCCTGTATGGAAAGTTCTCATTGTCAACTGTGTACCTGGTTCTCCTATAGATTGCGCTGCTATAATTCCAACAGCTTCTCCTAAATCTACCAACCTCCCATGTGCTAAGTTCCATCCATAACATTTTTGACACACTGAACTATGAGCATCACAAGTAATAGGTGATCGAATTAAAACCTTTAGAATACCTGATTCAACAATATTATGAGCTAAATTCTCATTAATATCTTGATTAACATATGCAATTAATTTATTAGTTTTAGGATGAAATAAATCTTCAGCCAATAATCGACCTATTAATGCTTGCTCTAAACTAATTAGAATCTTTTGATTATCAATAATATTTTCTAATAAAATACCTTTTGATGTTTTACAGTCAATCTCACGGATTATTACATCTTGAGCTACATCAACTAATCTTCGGGTCAAATATCCAGAATCGGCTGTTCTTAAAGCTGTATCAACTAAACCCTTACGTGCACCATATGAAGAAATAAAATAATCAGTAACAGTTAATCCTTCTCTAAAATTACTAGAGATAGGTAAATCAATTATTTGACCTTGTGGATCTGACATAAGACCTCTCATACCAACTAATTGCCTTACTTGAGAAATATTACCTCGAGCACCTGAAAAAGCCATCATGTAAATGGCATTTAATGGATCTGTTTCTTTAAAATATTGAATGATTTCCGTTTTAAGCATTTCACTTGAATCATTCCATGTATCTATAACTTTTTGAAATCTCTCAACAGCTGTTATTTCACCTCTTTTATATTTATAATCAGCTTTAATAATTAAATTAATTGTATTCTTCAATAATTCTTTTTTAACTGGAGGAATACGTAAATCTTCTAAACTTAAAGATATACCAGCTTTTGTTGCATAATAAAAACCTAAATCTTTTAACTTATCAGCCATGTTAGCTGCACGAGCTATACCATAATTCCTAAAAGACCATACTATTAAATGCTTTAATTGTTTTTTATCTACGACAACATTAGAAAAACTTAAATCTATTTTTTGTTTTTTCATCTTCTTTTCCTAATTCTTTATTCAGACAAAGCTTCTTGTACAACTTTATTAAAAAGGATTCTTCCAGCAGTTGTTCTTATATATTGAACTACTATATTGCCTGTCATGTCTTCTTTAGTTATTTTATTAGCAAAAACCTTATTACTAAATCCACCAATACTATGCTCTGATAAGATTAAGTTAGAATTATCATTTACTTTACCGTCAAATCTAACCCATATATATGAATGTAAATTAATTTCACCTTGTTGATATGCTAAAAGAACATCATCAAGATCAGTAAAGTAATGTCCTGAACCTTTTTGAGAGGCTGGATTATTGGCTGTTAAATAATAACAACCCAAAACCATATCTTGACTAGGCATTAAAATTGGTTGACCAGTTGCTGGAGATAGAAAATTATGTGGTGCTAACATAAGTAATCTAGCTTCTGACTGAGCTTCTAAAGACAATGGAATATGAACAGCCATTTGGTCACCATCAAAATCAGCATTAAATGCTGGACAAACCAGTGGGTGCAATTTTATTGCTCTACCTTCAACTAAAATGGGTTCAAATGCTTGTATTCCTAAACGATGTAAAGTTGGAGCTCGATTTAATAAAATTGGATGCCCATAAATGACTTCTTCAAGTACATCCCAAACCATAGAATCATTTTTTTGTATTATTTTTTTTGCAGCTTTAATATTATTAACTATGCCTTGCAATATTAATCTATGAATAACAAATGGTTGAAATAACTCTAATGCCATTTCTCTAGGTAATCCACATTGATGTAACTTTAAACTAGGACCCACTACTATTACTGAACGACCTGAATAATCAACACGCTTCCCCAATAAATTTTGCCTAAAACGTCCTTGCTTGCCTTCAATAATATCAGATAAAGATTTTAATGGCCTATTATTTGCTCCAACAACTGTACGACCTCTGCGCCCATTATCCATTAGTGAATCAACTGCTTCTTGCAACATCCTTTTTTCATTACGAATTATAATTTCAGGAGCTAATATAGCTTTTAATCTTGATAAACGATTATTTCTATTAATTATTCTACGATAAAATTCATTTAAATCTGCTGTAGCAAATCTACCGCCATCTAATTGGACCATTGGTCGTAAATCTGGCGGTATTACCGGTATAACAGAAAAAATCATCCAAGAAGGATCAGCTCCCGTAGATACAAAATTTTCTAATAAGCGCAATCTTTTCATCTTTTTATTAAACTTTGGAGATGGACTTTTATTAGACTTTGGAGGTTTTAACGCATCTTCACGTAAAATTTCTACTATTGCCTTTAAATCAAGATCTTTTAATAGTTTATATATTGCTTCTGCACCTATACTAACTTCTATTCCGAATAAACTAGAAGATTGAGGATATAACTTATCTTCTAATGCACGCCATTCATATCCTTCAAGCAATTGCTTATAATGTAATTTTTCATAATCACCTGGATTTGTAACTATATAAGAATGAAAGTATACAATCTTTTCCACTTCCTTAACAGTTAAATCTAAAGCTAAAGCAATATAGCTTGTACTTCCTTTGAGATACCATACATGTGTAACATGTGCAGCTAACTCAATGTATGCCATTCGATGCCTTCTCACTTTCGATTCAGTAACTTCTACACCGCACCTTTCACAAATAATACCTTTATAACGAAAACGCTTATATTTACCACAATGACATTCCCAATCCTTAACAGGCCCAAAAATACGTTCACAAAATAAACCATCCATTTCTGGCTTTAATGTTCTGTAATTAATTGTTTCTGGTTTAGTTACTTCACCAATAATTTGACCATTTGGCAAAACTCGTTGTCCCCAAGATCTAATTTTTTTGGGTGAAGCTAAATTAATTCTTACATAATCAAATTGCTGCTCATATTTCATTATATACTCAACTTATTAATACAGTAATTTTCAATACCAAATATTTAACTTATCAAATTAATTTTAAGAAGAATTGCTTGTATCAAGATCTTTATATAAATCTTGATTAATTAAAACAGAATGATCGATATTTAAAGAATTCATATAATCCAGTTTATCTGATACATTTAATTCTTTTTCACTATTTGACATTAAATCAATTTCAATTTCTTTTCTGGTACCATTATGATTTAAATCAATTTTATGAACACCTATATCTAAACCTAAAGATTGCAGCTCTCTCATTAAAACCTTGAAAGACTCAGGAGTACCTGGCTTAGGAATTGGCTTACCTTTAACAATTGCATTTAAAGCTTCATTTCTACCTTGCATATCATCTGATTTTACAGTTAACAATTCTTGCAAAGTATAAGCTGCTCCAAAAGCTTCTAAAGCCCATACTTCCATCTCTCCTAATCTCTGTCCACCATGTTGTGCACGTCCACCAAGAGGTTGCTGTGTTACTAAAGAGTAGGGACCTGTCGATCTTGCATGTATTTTATCATCTACTAAATGTACCAATTTCAACATATAAGCTTTACCAACAGCTACTGGATTATCAAAAAGTTCACCAGTTCTTCCATCAAATAAAGTTATCTTACCTGGATGACTAGAATTAAAAAGCCACTTTGCTTTACTGACTAAACTAGCTTGCTGAAGCTTACTATTAACTAAAGCCCTAGAAGCTTCAGAACCATACATTTCATCAAAAGGTATTATTTTAAAAGTCTTGCCAGTATAATCACCTGCTAAACCTAATAAACATTCAAATAACTGACCTACATTCATTCTAGAAGGTACACCTAATGGATTTAAAACTATATCTACTGGTGTTCCATCTGGTAAATAAGGCATATCTTGTCGAGGTAAAATCCTTGAGATAATTCCTTTATTACCATGCCTACCAGCCATTTTATCACCTACTTGAATTTTACGTTTTTGAGCTACATATATTCGAATAATTGCATTAGTCCCAGGAGGTAAGTCATCACCTTTTTGACGAGTAAAAACTTTTATATTTACAACTCTACCTTTTGCGGCATTTGGCAATCTTAATGAAGTATCTCTAACATCTCTAGCTTTCTCTCCAAAAATAGCTCTTAATAATTTACCTTCTGGCAATTGATCTGATTCTCCTTTTGGTGTAACTTTTCCTACTAAAATATCACCTGCTTCTACCCACGAACCAATAGTAATTATACCTTGTTTATCTAATTGTAAGATAGAAGATTCACTAACATTAGGAATATCTCTTGTTACTTCTTCCGAACCCATTTTTGTTTGACGACATTCTAATTCATACCTTTCAATATGTATAGATGTATAGATATCTTCATAAACCAATCTTTCACTAATTAAAAATGCATCTTCATAATTATATCCTTCCCAAGGCATATAACAGACTAAAATATTTTTACCTAGTGCAATCTCACCATTCTCTGTCGACGCTCCATCTGCAATTACTTGACCTAATCTAATCTTCTCACCAGGCCAAACAATAGGATGCTGATTAATACATGTATCTTGATTAGATCTATAATATTTTTTTAATCGATAATGTATAGTCTTACCTTCTAAATCTTGAATACCTATTTTCGTAGCTGAAACATAACTAATAATACCTTCTGTTCTACTAATCACAACACTGCCTGAATCCTTAGCAACTTTTGCTTCTAAACCAGTACCAACAATTGGCTTTTCTGTATACAGTAAAGGAACAGCTTGTCTCTGCATATTTGAACCCATTAACGCACGATTAGCATCATTATGCTCTAAAAAAGGTATTAAAGAAGTTGCTGCAGAGATCACCTGAATTGTTGATACTGCAATATAATCTATTTGATCCGGTGATGTTGTAATAAATTCTTGTCTATATCTTACAGGAATAATGTCTCCACAGATATAGTTATCCAAATCACAAGATATATCAGCTGGAGCTATACGTAAATTATCTTCTTCATCAGCTGTCATATATATAGGTTCATTATCAAGAATTATTTGACCAGAACTTACTTTATAAAAAGGCGTTTCAATAAAACCATATTTATTAACTCTTGCATAGATACTTAATGATCCTATTAAGCCAGCATTTGGGCCTTCAGGTGTTTCTACTGGACAAATACGCCCATAATGACTAGGATGCAAATCCCGAACGGCAAAGCCTGCACGATCTTTATTAAGACCTCCCGGTCCCAATGCACTAATGCGTCTTTTATGAGTTAGCTCAGATAAAGGATTTGTTTGATCCATAAACTGAGATAGTTGACTGGAACCAAAAAATTCACGAATTGATGCAATTAACGGCTTAGGATTAATTAAATTAGATAAACTTAAAGAATCTAAATCGCAAATTATCATTCTTTCACGAATAATTCTTTCTAAACGATTTAGACCTACTCTAACTTGATTTTGAAGTAATTCCCCAACAGATCTAACACGTCTATTACCAAGATGATCAATGTCATCTAAAGTACCTAGATTTTGATCCTTCAAATTTATTAAATAATCAATTGAAGCTAAAATATCTTGTGGAGATAAAACCCTAAAAGAATTAGGTATTTTCAATCCAAGCTTTTTATTAATTTTATGCCTGCCTACTTCACCTAAATCATATCGTTTAGGATCAAAAAATCTAGAATAAAGCATCTGTTGTGCAACAGGCACCGTGGCTGGTTCATTTGGCCGTAATTTACTATAAACAATTAATAAAGCTTCTTCATCAGTAATATTTTCTATTGATGATTCACCTATCTCTTTTTGCAATTCTTTTTTTTCATACAATAAACAAGCATTTTTTAAAAATGCATATTTTGTTAAACTTTTTTTTAATTCTTTTGTACTAATCCCAATAGATCTTAAAAACACATAAGCATTCACTTTATGAGTTTTATCAATCCTAACCCAAATTTGATCTTTTGCATCTATCTCAAATTTTAACCATGAACCTCTATTTGATATTAGGCTTGCACTATAAATTTGCTTATTATTTTTATCTAATTCTTGTTTATAGTATATACCAGGACTTCGAACAATTTGATTAATAATAACACGTTCTGTACCAGAAATTATAAAAGTACCTCTATTAGTCATTAAAGGTAAATCGCCAATAAAGACAGTTCTTTTTTTATATTTTTTTTGCCTATTTTGACTATCTAAAAACTCTGTATCAGTTATATTATTAATAGGATCTAATAATTCCATATCTTTTCTTGTCAACTTTGCAGGTATATACATTTGTGCACTATAAGTACGATCCCTACTTTTTGCACGTCTTACACTATACCTCGGAAACTTTAACTTATATTCTTTTCCAAAAAACTTTAATTCTAATTTACCTGTAGGATCAGTTATAGTTGGTAAAAAACTTAATACTTCTGCTAACCCCTCATATAAAAACTTTTGAAAGCTTGTACGTTGAATTTCTGCAAGATCTGGAAATGATGCATCAACTGTTTCTTCGGATAACATTAATCACCTCAATAAAAGTATATATCACTAACAAAAAACACTCTAAAGTCATAAAACTTTAGTTGTTAACAGAACTTTTACTATATCAAGAACATACAAAAAAATTTAATTTATTACATTTTTCTTCAATTCTTTAAAAAGTCTTGATTTTTTACGTGATCCTTGATTTTTTGAGATTATACCTTTTTTTACAGCTTTATCAATTTGACTATAAAATTGGGAGAGATTATTTATAACCTCTTGATCATTAATAGATTTTTTGTTTTGTACACTATATAATGTTCTTTTCATAAGAGTTTTAATCGAAGACTTATATTTTTTGTTTCTTAATCTATTTCTTAATGATACTTGCACTCTTTTCATTGCAGATAAATTTTTAAGCATTTTTTTAATAAATCATTAAATAAATTTTATAAGAAATTATAACATTACTAAATACTATCTACAATAGATTATTGATCTTGCTGAGATAATATAAATCATGAGATAATAGACTTGTTTATTCTATATTTATCAACTATTCAAATGGCTAAAAATAAAGGTTCTCGTATTACTATCACTTTAGAATGTTCATGCAGAAACTTAAATACTGTTCAAAAAAGAAGCAATGGAATCTTTCGATACACAACAACAAAAAACAGAAGAAATACACCTAACAGAATTGAACTGAAAAAATTTTGTCCTAAATGCAATAAGCACCAAATATTTAAAGAAATAAAATAATACTAATTAAAATGAAAAATAATAATACACTAATATATAATGAATCACTAGATTATAAAGATATTGATATACTAACACAATACATAACAGAACAAGGCAAAATATTGCCTAAAAGAATTACAGGATTAAGTAATAAACAGCAAAAAAGATTAACCAAAAATATTAAACGTGCACGAATATTATCATTAATACCTTTTCTAAATAAGTAATAATAAACAGATTAAATAGATGAATAGTAATCATAATTATTCATCTATTTTTAGATATTTTTATAAATTTTTTTCTAAAGGTTTCAGTTCATAAGATTCCAGATTATCTCCTACATTCCATGAATGATATTCTTTACACATAACACCACACTCATTATTAGCAAATACTTCTTCAACATCCTCTTTCATTCTTTTTAAAGAATTGATCACACCAGTATAAATAATTTCATTTTTCCTTTTTACATTAAGATAAGTATTCTTCTTTAATTTACCCTCAAGAATAAAACAACCTGCTACTACACCTTTATTAATCATAAATATATTTCTTACAACTGCACTACCTAGTATTTGTTTTTCATAATCTACTTCAACTAAACCTAGCATATGAATTTTTACATAATCAAGTAAGTCATAAATCACATTAAACTTTTGAACAATAATACCTGCCTTCTCTGCTTGATTTAAAATATTAGAAGAAACATTTAAATTAAAAGCTAAAACAATAGAATTACTTGTAGAAGCTAATTGAATATCTTTCAAGGATATTTCTCCAGCTGCAACAAGTAAAAGATTAATTTGAACTTTTTCTTGAGGTATATTTGATAAAGTATGTATAATAGCATCAATAGAACCCTGCACATCTGTTTTAATAATGATATTTACTTTTTTTATTATACTTTTTTTGCCCTTATTATATATATCATCTAAAACTATTCTAGTGTTTAATAAGCTTAATGTATTATTTGGCATAATATAATTTGAAACTAAAAATTTAGCTTTTTTTTCATCTATAACTACCTGAAAAGATATACCAACGGGAGGCACTGAAGTAAAACATAAAACATTAGCTAATGAAGTTGATGCAATATCTGAAACCTTTTTATTTACACTATTATGAATGGCCTTAACTTTTCCATAGAAATTAGCTGCTACAATAATATCTCCTATTCTTAGAGTCCCATTCTGTACTAACAATTGTGCAACAGGGCCTCTCTGTTTATTTAAATGAGCTTCTACAATTGTGCCTTCTGCTAATTGTAAAGGATCCGATTTTAATTCTTGAGCTCTAGATAACTTAATTAAACTAGATATAAGCAAATCAATATTCTGTCCAGTTAAAGCACTAACACCAACTATACAATAATTACTATGAATCTCTTTATGATTGATACTATATTTCAATAATTGCTGTTTTACATTATCAATATTGGATTCAGGTTTATCTATTTTATTAATAGCTATTATAAATGGTAATTTTCTAGATTGAATATGCTTAATAGCTTCAACTGTTTGAGGTTTCAAACCATCATCAGCTGAAATAACTAAAATAATTATATCAGTAATTTCTGCTCCTATTGCTCTCATGCCAACAAATGCCTCATGACCAGGTGTATCAAGAAAGATCAATTTATCTATATCTTGAGAACCATCTAAAAATATTTCATATGAACCAATTGATTGAGTAATATTACCAGCTTCAATAATTAATTTATTATCAGATTTTATGGCTTGTAATAAAGTTGTTTTACCATGATCAACATGACCTAATAAAGTAATAATAGGTGCTCTTAACTGACCTTTAGATGATTTTTGTTTATTCTGTATATTTATCTTGAGTTCTTCATCTTTTTCCAGAACAATAAAACCATAATGTTTAGCAATTAAATTAGATATTGATGTATCTAACAATTGATTGATTGTTACAGAAATACCCTGCAAAAATAGCCATTTAATAATATCCGAACTATGAACATCTAACTTAATTGATAATTCTTTTACCGTCAATAAATCATTAATGTATATTTCACGAATATTAATATTTTCACTATTACTAATAATATGATCTAACTCTATATTTTTTTTAACTTTACTATTATTATTTTTTTTTGTTTTTAGATTTTTAATAGCTTTTACAAACGGTAAAGTCTTTAATTCAGTAAACTCTAACTCATCATTTGTACTAGAAAAATGCTTATTTACATTTATTTTTGTTCTTGCTTTTTTCTTTTGTTTAACTTTATTCTTTTTGCTATCTACAACATCTAAAGTTTTAAAAGTAACCTTATTTTTTTTTTCATTTTTTAAATGATATGATGGAGAATCATCAAGATTAGAAATTTCAATAACTCTATTAGAATCCGTAAGTTCACTAATATCAGTCAATAACTTTGGATTTTTTAAACATAAAATGGACTCATATTTATTCATCGATAAAGATCTATTAGAAAAAATATTTGATGATTGTGAAATTATAAAATAATATATTTTTTTTGTTTTTCTCGCATAAAAGTTTAATTACAAAATATTTAAATAAAAATTCAGAAATTTACTAAAAATTGTCATGCAGTATAATTATATTAATATAAAAATGAATTAATCCAAATTAATATCGCAATTGTACTACTGAAAAATATAAATTTAAGGAAATAATATGCCGCGCTCTCAAAAAAACGATAATTTTATTGATAAAACTTTTACAGTCCTTGCGGATCTTGTACTTAAAGTTTTGCCAACAACTAAAGAAGAAAAAGAAGCTTTTTGCTACTACAGAGATGGCATGTCAGCTCAATCCGAAGGCGAATATGCTGAAGCATTAGAGAATTATTATGAAGCCCTTAAAATAGAAGAAGATCCTTATGATAGATCGTACATACTTTATAATATTGGCTTAATTTATGCAAGTAACGGAGAGCATATAAAAGCATTAGAATACTATCATCAAGCACTAGAACTTAATAAGCAACTTCCACAAGCACTAAACAATATTGCTGTTATATATCATTATCAAGGGATTAAAGCTTCTAAACAAGATAAATTTGATATATCAAAATCTTTATTTGACAAAGCTGCTGAATACTGGTTACAAGCTATTTATTTAGCACCTAATAATTATATTGAAGCGCAAAATTGGCTTAAAACAACAGGTAGAATAACAAACTAAAAAAATCACTTATAATTAGAATATTTTAAAAAAATTAGTTAATTTCAAGTACAATATAACTAAAATTGCTATAAAAGAAATTAAATCTATTAGCTATATAATAATTTATCATTAAGCAAATAATAATGACAAAAGAAAATTTTGGATCAGTAACTCAAATCATTGGTCCTGTATTAGATATAGAATTTAAGAATGGTAAACTTCCTAAGATATTTAATGCCTTAAAAGTAAAAAATGAGAATAATATAATTACCTGTGAAGTACAACAACTACTTGGAGATAATAGAGTTAGAGCTGTAGCTATGAGTTCTACTGAAGGATTAAAGCGCGGTATTCAAGTAATAGATACAGGTCAACCAATTAGTGTACCTGTAGGAATACCTACATTAGGCCGTATATTTAATGTTCTTGGTGAACCTGTTGATAATTTAGGTATTATTTCATCTGATAATACACTACCTATACATCGTTCAGCACCAACTTTTACTCAACTAGAAACAAAGCCATCTATTTTTGAAACAGGTATTAAGGTTGTTGATTTATTGGCACCTTATAGAAGAGGTGGTAAAATAGGTCTTTTTGGTGGTGCAGGTGTTGGTAAAACAGTATTAATTATGGAATTAATAAATAATATTGCAAAAGCACATGGAGGCGTTTCAGTATTTGGAGGAGTTGGAGAAAGAACAAGAGAAGGTAATGATTTATACCAAGAAATGAAAGAATCAAAAGTAATTGATGAAGATAATTTATCTAACTCTAAGGTTGCATTAGTGTACGGACAAATGAATGAACCACCTGGTGCAAGAATGAGAGTTGGATTAACAGCTTTAACAATGGCTGAATACTTCAGAGATATAAACAAGCAAGATGTTCTATTATTTATTGATAATATTTTTCGATTTGTACAAGCTGGCTCAGAAGTTTCAGCTTTACTAGGACGTATGCCATCTGCTGTTGGATATCAACCTACATTAGCTACTGAAATGGGGGCATTACAAGAAAGAATTACATCAACTAAAGAAGGATCAATCACGTCCATTCAAGCAGTATATGTACCTGCTGATGATTTAACGGATCCTGCACCTGCCACAACTTTTGCTCATTTAGATGCTACCACTGTACTATCAAGAGGATTAGCTGCAAAAGGTATTTACCCTGCAGTTGATCCATTAGACTCTACTTCAACAATGCTCCAACCTGGTATTGTAGGGGAAGAACACTATCGTACAGCACAACAAGTTAAGTCAACATTACAGAGATATAAAGAGCTTCAAGACATTATAGCTATTTTGGGTCTAGACGAATTATCTGAAGAAGATCGATTAACTGTTGCTCGAGCTAGAAAAATTGAAAGATTTCTATCACAACCTTTCTTTGTAGCAGAAGTTTTCACAGGATCACCAGGAAAGTATGTATCACTTGAACAAGCAATTAAAGGCTTTCAAATGATTTTACAAGGACAGTTAGATGACTTACCTGAGCAAGCTTTTTACTTAGTTGGTGATATTGAAGAAGCAATTAACAAAGCGGAAACTTTAACATAAAAGGAGAAAAATATGACCTTAAAAATACGTGTCATTGCTCCTGATAGAACTGTTTGGAATGCAGATGCAGAAGAAGTTATTTTGCCTAGCAGTACAGGTCAACTAGGAATATTAACTGGACATATACCTCTATTAACTGCTTTAGACATTGGTGTAATGCGTGTTAGAATAGAAAAAGACTGGATACCTATTGTTTTACTAGGGGGGTTTGCAGAAATAGAAAATAATATAATTACTATTTTAGTAAACGGAGCTGAAGAAGTATCTGAAATAAATATTGAAAAAGCTAAAACAAATTTAGAAGAAGCTATTTCTTTACTTGCTGAAGCAGAAACTAATAAAGAAAAAATAGAAGCAACGCAACAAATAAGAAAAGCCAGAGCAAGAGTACAAGCTGTAACTGTCACTAGTCGTTAATTATTTACTTAAAAAACTAGATTATATAAATCTAGTTTTTTAAGTAAAGTATATAATTAAAGATAACTAACTTAAACCAGAACAAATATAGTCAAAATAAAGACCCATTTCTTGTCCGGCTTCTGAGCCAACTAAAGCCGTTGTAACTTCTTTCATTGCTTGTATGGCTTGTATTGTTGCACCTATTGGTACACCTAAAGAATTGTAAGTTTCTTTTAAACCATTTAAAACTCTCTCGTCTAAAATAGATGGATCTCCAGCAAGCATGCCATACGTAGCATAACGTAAATAATAATCTAAATCACGTATGCATGCTGCATATCTTCTTGTTGTATACATATTACCACCAGGACGAGTGATATCTGAATATAATAGAGATTTTGCAACCGATTCTTTTATAATAACAGCTGCATTAGCTGCAATTGTTGCTGCAGCACGCACTCTTAATTCTCCTGTTTGGAAATATCCTCTTAACTTTTCTACAGAATTATCATCCAGATATTTACCTTGTACATCAGCTGCATTAATTACTGAAGTAATAGCATCTTGCATAATATTTAATTTCCTTACTATATAAAATAAAACAAAATTGATACATCAAACAGATGTATTGATTCTTATTGCATAGCACCTAGCGTGTAATCAAAATAGAATCCTGCTTCTGCAGAATCTTCTCCTGATAATAAAGAGCATGCTAAACGTTTCATTGAACGAACGCCTTCAGCAACACCTGAGATAGGTGTACCAAGAGAATTATACATTTCTTTAACTCCTACTAAACCAATTTCTTCAATAGGAGTAACATCACCAGCAACTATACCATATGTTACTAATCTTAAATAATAATCTAAATCACGCAAACATGTAGCTGTCATTTCTTCACCATAAGCATTTCCACCTGGAGAAACAACGTCAGGTCTTTTTTGAAATAACTGTTGACCTCCTTGTTTCACAATTCTTTCTCTGTTATCAGTTAAAATTTGCGCAATACGTAGACGACGTTGTCCAGATAACACAAAACTTTTAATTCGATCTAATTCTCCCGGACTTAAGTATCTAGCTTCAGCATCTGCATTTACAATCGATTTTGTCACAATACTCATGAATAAAACTCCTGATGGTTTTTCCTATATCTAGAATATTCTAATAATATTAATCTAAGTTTAATAATAATAGAATATTTATGCTTGTCTTACTGCTAAGTATATTATATGACTAAAAATACAAAATAAGATAAATCATTGAATAAATACGAGAACAATAAAGACTAAAATATAAGCTAATTAATAAAACTTGGTATAACAATCTGATTATTCTGTTTAGTTAATCTATTATATAACTTGTCAGTATTTGGGAAATTAGCCGCTGGTAATGTAGGAAAACGACGATAAGGTACAATATCACTACCAAAAAGCGAATCATACTCTTTACTGTTAATTAAAATTGTAATAAAAGATAATAAACCTTGAGAAGCAAGTATTTGATTGTAAAACCTTATTTCTGCTTGATTATTTGGTGCACGACCAAGAAAATGCTTAGTGCCCAATTCAATTACTCTTGTATTAGTATAAGGTTGATAGAATTCTTTGGAATATAAATACGATGACCCTAATCTTTCTATTAACTGTCTTACAGTAATTTCTCTAGATAAAAAAGCTTCATCTAAAGAAATAAAATCTGAATTCATACTAAAAGAACTTATATCTCGCTCAAAAACTTGGCGATATGAAGCCCTTAATATTTGTTCTAAACGTAATTTACTAGTATTTTCATAGTACTGAAAAATCACATTTTGATCTCGTTGAGACGTAACACCTTGACCAATTCTTTGCTTTACATTATAAGTGCTTCTAACTTCAATAGACTTACCTAAATTCATAAATTGATTATTTAATTCATTTATCGACTTAGATTCTGAGATTATTCTATTAAAACCAGGCTTCAAAATTCTTGCTGCAAGACCTAAGGGTGTTATATATCTTTCATATGGAACCGTATTATTGCCAAAAGATTCTAAATATTCAGGACTATCAATAATAGCATCAATTAAAGCATTATACCCTTGCTTATAACTAATATCAAAATATTTATTTATTTCTTGCCTTCCATAAGTTGGTCTACCTAATAAACGATTGTGTATATATTCGATAGCTTTACATATATAAAAAGGCTGCCAATATAAAGACCTAAAAATAGAAGATTTAGATAATTGACGAATAAATTCACGTACTGAGATTTTTCTATCTTTTAATTGGCTTTCTATTTTTTTTAAAGTAATTAACTCTTCTTCATAAACTAAACGTCCAAAAACTCGTAAATAAGAAGCACGTATTACAGAATCTAAAGATGACTGTATATTGCTCGATATTAATGAACCATTATCATTATCAAGCTGAAAAATTTTTAATCCAAATGTGTTATTTACTTTAGATCGGTGATTTGGACTACTAATTTGACTATATATCCCTGGACCACGTCGAATTAAAATTCGACGTGTGTCTTTTCCAAAAGGAGCAGACTTTTTACGTAACAAAATTCTATTTTGTGGAAAAATAGCACCAAACTGAATAGATAAAGGATCATTACTCAAGCCATAAGGATGTTGATCAGGTAAACTATTATTATAGTCACTAAATAACGTTACAAACTGAGGAATTTTTCTAAAAGGAGCACTATAATTCAATAAATCAATTTGAGGACCCCAATTGCGACATTCTTGTGCTTCTTCACCCAAAGACCTAGAGTATGGAACTGTCTCTTCACCAAAATAATCTGCATATTCAGTTGAATTTATTAAAGAATCAATTAAACCATCTAAACCCCTAGCAGATAAAACAGAAAAGTATTTTTGAAATTCTTTTAAAGAACTTGGACCACGACCTAAAAAATGTCGGAAAGATAACTCTAATACTCTACTATTTACAAAAGGCTCAAAAAAGTCTTTTTTATATAAATATGATTTACCTAGAGCACGCACAAATTCTTTCACTGAGATACGCCCATTTTTCACTTGTGAATCTAAATCGGAAATAGATAGATTATATGCTTTTATAATATCTCTTTCAAAAACCTGCCTATAACATGCACTAATTACTATATTTTTTTCAGCTATTGATAATGAGGATTTCATAGTGAATTTTTGTACGGAAATACCTGCTTTAGCATAAATTTGAGGTAAACATAAGCCTTGCAAATCTGTTGAATTTCTTTTCCTTAACTTATCGGTAAAAGATGAAGCTTCAAATTCAGAAATAATTACATTAAAGTATTGACGTATTAAATTTTCTGCTTCTATATCCTGATTTACGATTGTCAAAGCTATTTTTCGCATTTCTCTTAGAGCCACTATAGCTGCAGCACTAGAGCAAGCATTTTCAATTAAATCACGTAAACCACGAATATTTACTGTTAAAATATTTGGATCACCAGCAATAATTGCGTAAGTTAAATATCTCAAAAACCAATCTAAATCACGTAATGATTTTTTCATTCTACTAGAACCATAACGTACAATATTAATTGGCTTAAATCCAGGAGGTGCTCCTTCACCTGAATTAAATGCTGACTGTAAACCATTCAACAGATTGCCCTGTCTATCTCCTGATAAATTCTTATCAACCATACTGCCGATATTGTCATTTGACAAAAATGAGGCCTGTGGTCTCTCTAAATAAGAGATCGCTGATCCACCTACAAAAATTTTATCTGCTGCTTTCGATACTAAAACATTTGCATTTTTTGCTAATATATTAGCAACCTCTAAACGTTTTGTTCCAGAATTCAAAAAAGCGACTAGTTCGTTCAATTCACCTAACTGTAAAAATCTATCCTGCTGTTCGGCTTGAGCAATCGTAGAGATTGATGCTGTCCGGTAAAGTTGTGGTTTTGCTGTTGGACTTCCACCACTTGCTTTAACACTCATTAATACATCTCCTTCAATTATAAATAAGAAAATAATTTTACCTATATATGTAAGTTAAAATGATAACCTTCTCTTTAATTAAATAATATAATCTAAAATAGGACTATATTGTATAAAGATAAATTTTGTAATACTCAAATTACTATATTTAATTCAATCCTATTTTATAAACTCATTATATATAACAATAATACTTATGATAAAAGTATCAAACAATAAAAAAAACACTGCGGAATATGCAATGAATAATGATATTAAGATGTCCATATTTGAACATCTTGAAGAATTAAGACATAGAGCAATTAAAGCAACTATATTCTTTATAATTATAACAGGTATTTGCTTTTCTCACATTAATGATATATCGTTTGTATTACAAAAGCCTGCTTTAGGCATTAAATTTCTACAATTAGCTCCTGGAGAATATTTTTTTTCTTCAATTAAAATTTCTGTTTATATGGGTTTAATTTTCAGCAGCCCTTTTATTATTTATCAGCTTGTGCTTTTTATACTTCCTGGACTAACACTCAAAGAAACTCAATTTCTTTTGCCAATTTTATTATCTTCTATAATATTGTTTTTTATAGGGATATTTTTTTCATACAGCATTCTAATACCTGCTGCTTTACATTTTTTTATTAATTATGGCGCAGATGTTGTAGAACCAATTTGGTCCTTCGAACAATATTTTGACTTCATACTAATTTTACTAATTAGTACAGGATTAGCATTTCAAATACCAATAGTACAAATTATTATTGGTTTACTAAATATAATCTCCTCACAAAAAATGTTACAGTCGTGGAAATATATACTTCTCTTATCAACAATTATTAGTGCCATATTAACTCCTTCAACTGATCCTGTTACACAACTTTTCTTATCTTTAGCTATATTAATATTATACTTTACAGGTGCTTTTATACTAAAATTTTTAAATAAGTAATTAGATAATAGTTAATATACAATAAGATATAAACAGAAATATTAATTTATCATTAGAATTTACTAATAATCATAAATATTGAATGTTATTATAAATATAAAAAAGATATAATAATTAAGATAAAAAAATATGAATTTATACACCTATAATAATTTAATCAAAAAGATAGCTCTATTTGTATTGACTATTTTAGGAGTTTGCCAACTACATATAACAAATATGTATACAGTAAACGCTTTCCCCATATATGCGCAACAAGGATATGAAAACCCTCGTGAAGCTACTGGGAGAATTGTATGCGCTAATTGTCATTTAGCAGAAAAGAATATTTCTATAGAAGTACCAAAATCTATTTTACCCAATACCGTATTTGAAGCAACAGTAAAAGTTCCATATAATACACAAAATCAACAAATTTTAGGTAATGGAGCAAAAGGAAGCATGAATTTAGGCGCTGTACTAATATTACCAGAAGGATTTAAACTTGCACCACTAAATTTAAGATCTGAAGAAATTAAAGAAAAAACAAAAAATATTTATATACAACCATATAGCACGAGTAAAGAGAATATTTTAGTAGTTGGTCCTATGCCAGCAAATAAAAATCAAGAAATTACTTTTCCTATATTAGCACCTGATCCTAATAAAGATAAAAATATACACTTTTTAAAATATCCCATTTATGCTGGAGGCAATAGAGGAAGAGGACAAGTATATCCAAACGGAGATAAAAGTAATAACAATGCAGTAATCTCAACTGCAACAGGTAAAATAATTAATATTAATAAATTAGAAAAAGGAGATTATGAAATAAATATTGAAACATTAAGTGGTGCAATAATTTCTGAAAAAATTAGTAAAGGTTTAGAGTTACAAGTCACTCAAGGTGATAATGTAACAATTAACCAATTTTTAACTAAAGATCCAAATATAGGTGGTTTTGGTCAAAATGAAACAGAAATAGTTTTGCAAAGCCCAGCTAGAATTCAAGGAATGATTATTTTCTTTATTGTCATAGCAGTTTCACAAATATTCTTTGTGCTTAAGAAAAAACAGTGGGAAAAAGTTCAAGCAGCTGAAATGAACTTTTAGGAATTAAAAACTAGATGACAAGCAAGCTTTTCAAGCTTGCTCAAAAAATTAAATTTTTATGCCTACTAAGTTCTTTGCTGCTTCAATAATTTGCTGAGGATGAATAACTGTTGCCTTTTCAAGCGTGCCATTGTATGGTGTAGGAATATCTTGTGATGATAGACGAATAACAGGAGCATCTAAATAATCAAAACAATGATCATTAATTTGTGCAATTAACTCTGCACCAATTCCACCTGTTTTCATGCACTCTTCAACAATAATAACTTTATGAGTTTTTTTAATTGACTTACTCACTGTTTCAATATCTATTGGCTTTAAAGAAATAAGGTCAATTACTTCTGGATTATAACCTTCTTGCATTAATACATCTACTGCTTGTGTAACATGATATCGCATTCTAGAATATGTAATAATTGTCAGCTCATTACCTTCACGTACAATTTCAGCCTTATCTAATGGCAAAAAATACTCACTATCTGGTAAATCTTCCTGTAAATTATATAATAAAACATGTTCAAAGAATATAACTGGATTATCATCTCTAATTGCTGACTTCAGTAAACCTTTTGCATTATATGGTGTAGAGCAGGCAACTATTTTCAATCCTGGAATTGCTTGAAAATATGCTTCTAATCGTTGAGAATGTTCAGCTCCTAATTGCCTACCAACACCACCAGGTCCTCTAATAACAAGAGGAATACTAAAATTTCCTCCTGAAGTGTACCTTAACATTCCTGCATTATTTGAAATTTGATTAAATGCTAGTAATAGAAAACTCATATTCATGCCTTCAACAATGGGACGTAATCCTGTCATAGCTGCGCCTATTGCCATACCTGTAAAACTATTTTCTGCAATAGGAGTATCTAATATACGTAAATCTCCATATTTTACATGTAAGTCCTTAGTTACTTTATAAGAACCACCATAGTGACCAATATCTTCACCTAACACAAAAACTCGCTGATTATTTAACATCTCTTCATCTATCGCTTGCCTTAAAGCATCAAACATAAATTGTTTGGACATAAAATACCTATTAATAAATTTAATAAAAATTAGAGAATATTACTATTGAAATATAGTACATTAATCTACAAATAAATATTTTTTCAAATCATCAACACTTGGCTCTTCACTAGATAAAGCAAAATCAATAGCATGATCAATATTTTTCTTTACACTCTCTTGAATACTTTCTAAAGCTTTGAGATTATCTATATCATTATCAATAATATAGTTGCGTAGACGTAAAATAGGATCTTTTGCAATCCATGCTTCTTTTTCTGCAACAGATCGTAATTCATCTGGATCAGCTAATGAATGTCCTCTAAATCTATAGGTTAAAGCTTCTATTAATGTTGGTCCTTCTCCTAATCTAGCTGTTTTAATAGCTTTTTTAGTAACATGTCTAACAGCTAATACATCCATACCATCTACTTCAATACCAGGCATACCAAATACTTCTGCTTTTTTATAAATTTCTGGTCTTGCAGTTGAACGATTATGAGCCATACCTATTGCCCACTGATTATTTTCTACAACAAAAATAATCGGTAATTTCCATAAAACAGCCATATTAAGACATTCGAAGAATTGGCCATTATTTGTTGTACCATCTCCAAAAAATGCGACTGTAACTTTAATCTGTTGATTAGATCTCAAAACCTGTTTAAGATAAATACTTTGAAAAGCTGCACCTATAGCTACAGGTATACCTTCCGCAATAAAAGCAAAACCACCTAAAAAATTATGTTTAGCTGAAAAAATATGCATTGAACCACCTCTTCCTTTACTACAGCCTGTTTCTTTGCCAAATAATTCAGCCATTACATCTTTTGCTGGTACTCCTTTGCTTAAAGCATGTACATGATCTCTATAAGTACTACAAACATAATCCTCTTTAGACAACGCTTTAATTACACCTGTGGCTACAGCTTCTTGTCCATTATACAAATGAACAAAGCCAAACATTTTACCTCGATAATACATTTGTGCACACATATCTTCAAAACTACGCCCTAAAAACATGTCCTCATATAATGCTAAAATTTCATCTTTAGTTATTGAATGATTGTCTAATGTTGTTAATGGCAATTGAATTTTTTGATTCATAAATAGATAAATAACTCCTTTAAATAAATACTTAACTAAAGAGATATATAATAAGAACTATATTTTTTAGATTAACAAAAATAAGTTTAAAATATTTGAATAGATACATCAATGAATAAGTCTTATAGCATTTTATTTGTAAATAAACTCGATCATATAATCTGATTCTAGTTATGATATAAAATATAGTATTAACATTAATCAATTAATTCAATGATATGTTTAAACAGATACAAAAAGATCTAAAAACACTCGATGTAAATTTAAAACAAATGGTTGGCCCACGTCATCCTATTCTATCTGCAGCTACTGAACACTTATTCCATAGTAGAGGAAAAAGAATCAGACCGGCTATTATTTTATTAGTAGCTAAAGCAGCTAATAATCAAAGAGAATTAACAAATGAACATAGGCGTTTAGCTGAAATTACTGAAATTATACATACAGCTAGCCTACTGCATGATGATGTAATCGATGACTGCAATACTCGAAGAGGTTCAGGAACAGTAAATAGTAAATTCAATAATAAAATTGCTATACTGGCTGGTGACTTTTTATTTGCTCAATCATCATGGTATCTTGCTAACTTAAATAACTTAGACGTTGTAAAAATCATTTCTAAAGTAATTACAGATTTTGCTGAAGGAGAAGTTGCACAAAGCTTAACAACCTTTGATGTCTCTATGTCAATAGATAACTACATGCATAAATCTTTTCATAAAACCGCTTCATTATTGGCATCTAGCTGCAAGGCTTCAGCTATTTTAAGTAATGCAAATGAAATTCAACAGAATCAATTCTATAACTATGGTAAACATTTAGGCTTAGCTTTCCAAATCATTGATGATATTCTAGATATTACTGGTGATCATAAAAACATGGGTAAACCAGCTGGTCTAGATCTCAAAAACGGGAATTTAACTGCACCTTTATTGTTTGCGCTAAATGAATGCTCAGAATTACATAAACTTATAGAGCGTGAATTTGAAGAAGATGGAGATATAGAATATGCTATTACCTTAATCAAAAGCACAAATGGCATAGAACAAGCAAAAGATTTAGCTAAAGAGCATGCTCAAGCATCTATTCAAAATATTAAGTATGCATTAGACAATCCGGCAATAAGTGATCTTAAATTATTAAGTGAATATATTATTAATAGAATTACATAGAGGATGAAAATTTTAGACTATATTGAGTATACTATAAAAGCTCAATATAGTTTAAAAAAAATATCAATAATTATTAGCAAATAATACTTATTAATTTTTCAAAAGCAACAGAATCTAAAGCAATTAACTGTGCTAAGCTTTTACGATTCAAACCTATGTTTGATTTTTTCAATAAATAAATAAACTTACTATAATTAATATTATATTGTCGTACACCGGCATTAATTCTAGTAATCCATAAACGACGATAATTTCTTTTTTTTTGCTTACGGCCAACATAAGAATATTTTAAAGCCTTAAAAACCTGTTGCTTAGCTACTCGAAATAAAGATGAATGTGCACCCCTGAAACCTTTAGCTAGCTTTAATATTTTTTTTCTTCTTCTTCTTGCAACATTTCCTCTTTTGATCCTAACCATATTTTTCCTCTTTTAAAAAACATGAATGAGCTTATATTATTTTTGCTTGTAAACTAATAAAATCTACATATTTTACTTGAACAACTTTTCTTAACTTTTGCTTATGTTGAGATGTTTTTTTATATAATAAATGACTTCGACATGCTTTATGCCTAAGTAATTTACCGTTAGCTGTTACTTTAAATCGTTTAAGAATAGATTTTGACGATTTTAATTTATATTTTGACATATATATAATTATTAAAATTTATAAGGCAATGATTTATACACTTAATTTCGATTACGAAAATTATTAATTGCATTGGATAATAACATCAACATAATTTTTACAATATTAGAATTTAATTCCTGAAACATCTTCATATTTAGATTAAAAGCTACATTAGCTTCAGAAATAACTAAACGAATCTGATCTTCAGTAATAGGAATAGAATCCAATGACTTTCTATACATTCTTTTAAAATCTTTTTCATTTGCAATTTCACGAAATACATAGAACTCTGTACCATCATCGCCTGATAGATGCATAGCATTTTTTGCTATATTCTTTAAAATCTGTCCACCTGATAAATCTCCCATATAACGAGTGTAAACATGTGAAATTAATAATTCAGGCTGATGACTACCTATATCGTGTATTCTATCTACATATGTTTGAGTTACTAAAGATGGTTGAATAAAAAGTTTCCAATCTGGACCGTAATAATAATACAAATCTTTTTCTAAACTCTGTTTTCTATTTAATTCCGGAAAATAGATTAAACTAATTGACGGATGTAGATAATTTTTCTGTATTTCTTCTTCAATTGCAGAATAAACAAAATATAAATTAGCTACTAAAGTACGGTATGAATTTTTATCTACTACGCCACCTAAAAATGATTTCACAAAACTTACATTTTCAGCCATACTATGTGACTTTGTTGTTCCTTGACGTAACTGTTCCGCTAAGTTGGTAGCCATAATTATATCCTTGATAAATGTATTATAATTAATAACCTCAGTTAATTTAACTGTTTAATAAAAATCCTTCCTACTAACTTTCATTATATTACAAACTTTGCAATATACACAAAATTATATTTTATATGGACTTAAAATATTCTTTCGATTTAACAGGATCTGCTACCATAGTCGGATCTCCCGGTTGCCAATTAGCCGGACAGACCTCATCTGGATGGGACTGAACATACTGTATAGCTTTGAGTGTACGTAATGTTTCATCAACATTACGTCCGAAATCTAAATTATTTACTATTGAATGCTGAAGTATTCCTTTTGTATCAATAATAAATAAACCTCTTAAAGCTTTACCTTCACTAGTTAGTACATTATAAGATTGACTAATGGATTTTGTTAGATCAGAGATTAAAGGATAATTTAAATCACCTAAACCACCATCATCTCTTTGTGTTTGTAACCAAGCAAGGTGAGCATATTCACTATCGACAGAAACTCCTAATACTTCTGTATTGATTTCAGCAAAATCATTATACAAATCACTAAAAGCTGTAATTTCTGTAGGACAAACAAAAGTAAAATCTAAAGGATAAAAAAATAGAACAACATACTTGCCAATATAATCTTTTGACTTAATTAATTTAAATTCTTGATCATATACTGACATTGCAGTAAAACTTGGAGCAGGCTGACCAACTTGAAGACAATCATTATTTGGTAACATTGAATTTTTTAATAATCTAAATCATATAAATAATAAGTAACACTACTATAGCATAATATTAAGAATTCACATGCTCTATTAGTAATATATAAATAGCGGGGAATGGATTTGAACCACTGACCTTCGGGTTATGAGCCCGACGAGCTACCTAGCTGCTCTACCCCGCGACATCACCATGCTAATCTATAATTGTTAACAAAGCAAACAATATAATAATGCTTCCATGAAAATTGCTACCACTAAAAAGACAAAAGTTGATTTAATTCTCTGCAGTAATGGTAAAACATAATAAACTGCTATTAGCCTATCTTTTGTTAACATTTCTGGCGTCTTAATCCAAATTTCTCCATCATACCAACCAGACTCTTCATAAAAAATTGTAGCACTAAACAGTCTTTGCACTATATAAGACCAACCTAGATATAAACGAATTAAAATCAAAGTCAGAGTGAAAGTCACAAGTAATGATTCAATTGTACAAAACTGAGTCCAAGAATAGAAATTATCAGATAAAATCAACGGTGTGAATATAAGCATTAATACACTAGCTATACTACATAAACTGTATAGATAACGTTTTAATTTTAAGCCAAAAAATGAGAAAAAACAACTATTCTTTAATGCATAAAACTCATTTAAAGGCTGTTGATCAAACGGAACAGGGCAAATATTTTTAGAAAAACACATACTATTTAGTAAAATTACTAGTTAAAATAATTGTCATTAATAAAAAAATTAAAGAACTTATTGAAGTAATTAATTGAATATTTTTTTGTGTACTTTTTGTATAACTAAATAATTGCGACTGATTACCAAGATTACCAAAGCTAGTAGCCTTAGGATTATTAAATAAAATCAAAAATATTGTTACTAAACTTGATAAATACCAAACTAATTTCATTATTATAGCTGTCTAAAAATATTTATATGTTTCTTCGTTTGGTAAGGCTTATGAAATATAATGACTTTTCCTTACCATTAATAAACTACTCTCCTTGAACTTTTAACATAGCAAAACCTAATACAAGTCCACTCAAGATTAGTATTGAACTTATAAACGCAACAATAGTTATTTCATTACCCATTGAATATAAATCCTTAAAATACAAAAAATATTAAAATCCATTTCTTCCCCATATAACTAAAGCTACAGAAAAACTAACTGTAGCTAAAAAAGAGCCCCATCCTAAACTAATTATATCCATACAAATATTTCCTTAAAATAATTAAATATTCAATTGTTCATAAATACTTTCAAAATAAAAATCTCACTACTATAAATATTAACATTATTCAATATAATTATTTCAAAATTATTATAAAATTTTTATAATGCTTTGAATAACTAGATTATGTTAAACTATAAAGTAGATAAGCAATGTTACATATAAATAAATAAAACAGTAGCTCGAAATTATAATGATAAAATAATCTAATCTAGATTGCTGGATAAATTTAAGAAATACCAAAAAGCTACTCTATGTAGAAAATATAATATTTAACTCAATTAAACAATACAAAAGATTATATATATAATATATTAGTAAACAATAAATTAAACTTTAAATACAAGTTCAAATTTTTATTATATGCAAGCTACTATTCAATCATCACAATCAAGTCAAGTAACAAAAGAAACATTACTAACTCCTCGATTCTATACAACAGATTTTGAAGAGATGAGTAAATTAGATATTAGTACAAATAAAGAAGAATTTGAAGCTTTATTAGAAGAATTTCAAGCTGACTATAATAGGCAACACTTTATCAGAGATGATGAATTTGAAAAATCTTGGAATAGCTTAGACAATAAAACAAAAGGACTATTTATAGAATTTTTAGAAAGATCATGTACAGCAGAATTCTCAGGTTTTTTATTATACAAAGAACTGTCTAGAAGACTGAAATCAGTAAATCCAATAATAGCTGAATGCTTTCTTCTTATGTCAAGAGATGAAGCTCGGCATGCCGGTTTCTTAAACAAAGCTATGGGTGATTTTAACTTATCATTAGATCTTGGTTTTCTAACTAAAAGTAGAAAATATACTTTTTTTTCTCCAAAATTTATCTTTTACGCTACTTATCTTTCTGAAAAAATAGGATACTGGAGATATATAACTATATACAGGCATCTAGAAAAACATCCAGAGTATAGAATATATCCAATTTTCAAATTCTTTGAGAATTGGTGTCAAGATGAAAATAGACATGGTGATTTTTTTGCAGCTTTACTTAAATCACAACCTCAATTCTTACAGACGTTTTCTTCAAAATTATGGTGCCGTTTTTTCTTATTAAGTGTATTTGCAACAATGTACTTAAATGATTGCCAAAGATCAGGTTTTTATGAATCTATCGGATTAGATGCCAGGCAATATGATATACATGTTATTCGCAAAACAAATGAAAGCGCATCAAGAATATTCCCTATAGCCCTAAATCTTGATGACCCTGCATTTTTTCAAAACATGGATTTCTGCACAACTAAAAATCGACTACTAATTGAGATAGACCAGAAATCTGAAAATCCGTATATAAAGAACTTACAAAAACTACCTATATACTTCGAAATGGGTCTTAGCCTTATAAAGCTTTATCTTATAAAACCAATTGAGTCTGAATATATAAATAAATCTATAAAATAAATTAATATGCATCAACTTTATATAAAGTTGATGCATATTAATTAAAATACTTAAGTACTAATTGCTTCTTTAGCACGATACATAATTTCTAAAGTCACTTGCTTAACATTACAATCTTGAGCAAATTTCTCCGTATTTTTCTTCACCTTATTCCTTACAAAACCTGGTATCTTTGACAATTCTTCTAATGCTTCTGGTGACCAATCCATCAACAATTTATTAGATAATGTAGATCCTAAAGATTTAGCTGTATCATGTCCACCAAATACTTCTAATAAATGATCTTCCATACCTAATGTAAAAGAATTATAAATTAAATCCGCTATCTGATTTGTTCCCTCATAACCTAAAAAAGGCTTATAACTTAATGGAAAATTTTGTATATGAACAGGAGAAGAAATAACACCGCAAGGTATAGACAATCTCTTACCAATATGTCGTTCCATTTGTGTGCCAAAAATAGCATTAGGCTCTGTTTCAGCAATTAAATCAGCAATTAATGCATGATCATCTGAAATCACTACTTGATCACAAATATCTTTTACTTGTTCTCTAAACCATTCTGCATCATTTAAGCAATAAGTTCCTGCCCACACAACTTTTATACTCATTTCGTTTACAAGTATATTAGTTATAGCAGATGCATGAGTAGCATCACCAAAAACAACTGCTTTTTTACCTGTTAAATTTTGACAATCTATAGAACGAGAAAACCATGCTGATTGTGAAATAAATCGTGTCTGCCTATCGATATAACTAGAATAATCTATTTTTTCACCTTGATCAATTAAAATATTCTGTATAGCTCTTATACAATTTGATAATTGTATAATGCCCATAGGAACAATATCGATAAAAGGTATATCACAAATATCTTTTAAATATTGTGCTGTTAATCCGCCCACTTCCCTATATGGTACAAAATTAAACCATGCTTTAGGTATATTTTTTAACTCTGCTACAGATATACCCTCTGGTATAATTAAATTAATTTGAATATTTAAATCATAGAACAATCTTTTCAATTCTGCTAAATCATGTTGGTTATGAAATCCAAGACTAACACATCCAATAATATTTACTGAAGGCTTAGTTGTTTTAATTTGCTGTAAGCAATTAGACAACTTAAATTTTTGTAGATAAAACTTGACTATTTGTAATAACGTTCTATCTGCTGCTTGTAACTCATTAACTCTATAATGATTAACATCAGCCAATATAACATCAGCAATAGAATCCATAGAAGCTCTATCTACGAAATTTTTTAAATCTTCTTGTAAAATACTCGATGTACAAGTAGGTGTCAGAACTACTAAATCAGGCTTTTCCTCTTGATCTTTTCGCGTAATATTATTAATAACTTTTTCCTGAGAACCTCTTGCTAAAACATGTCTATCAACAACACTAGCTGTCACTGGTGTAAAATTTCTTTCTCGTTCTAACATTGATTTCATAACATTGTTAACCTAAATAATTATAATTAATTACTCGGCTTCAAAACTATACGTGAATATTTCAATTCATATAGCTTCTCTTAAATTTGTAAGATATCATTTATAAGCACGATAATTTAAACATACAATATTGGCGATAATATAATTCATTATTTACATTAGTTGAAAAGCAAGAACTAGCTTTTTTCATAGAATATTTCAAATAGTGAGGCAATTTTATTAAATATTGCAAGTAAACTTTTTTTTGAACTAAATTGTTCTTTTTATATTTCACAAAACATTTTATCTTTAAATATATTAAATAATCTAAAAGAAGAAAAATCTTCTTACATTTTTTACTCGATCCTTGTGACCAAACTAATAATAGCTTATTCAGCCTAATAATTAATAGAAAGGAGGGCTTTGATCTAGATTTCTTTAAAATTATAGAAATTAATTTCAATAAAGTAAATTGATAATATAGTGATGGTCTAATTATGAAATTAGTTGAAAATAACTGATAATTAACAATAATAAAATCATGCTTGAAATTTATTCCTTGCAATAAAGAAATGGGTAAAATATCACCAATACTTCTTAATTTTACTCCATTGGAGATTAATAAATATACTAAATATTTCTTCCACGAATATAATTGATTTGGCTGTTGACACATAACTAAAAGATGATACATATCAGGAATAATTATAATTGCTTGAGTCAAATCTAAATTATTTTCTAAACTAAACATAATAGATATTTCATAGCACCAAGTTAAGATTAATAATTCAATAATTTTCTTTACAAGACTAAGTCTACCTTTTTCCAATACAGAAAAACCTTCAGATAAATGTAGCATTATCATTACTTTGAAAAAAATACCTTTGCCTAATAAACGATACAAATCTTTTTTAATATGATCAATAACATATAATTTATTTATTAAACTAAATATATTTATAGAATAAATGCAGTCAACTAGATTTATATTAATAGCATACCTGCAATCACTATGCCCACTATTGCTTAAAGCATACAGAATACTATTTTTATAAATCCGCAAAAAAGAAAAATTATTTATATAATACAAGTAATCTATATAAATTTCCAATATCCAATTTATTACTCTATACCTTACGTCAACAATTAAATAATCAATTTTTTTTTTGAATAATAAATAATTACTTTTTCTACTGTATATAAAAAAAATAAGAGTTGAAATATCTACACAATTAAAAAATAAAACAACATAGCCTAATTCAAAAGAGCTAAAAATCATGTCACTAGATTCTATTTTTTGCTTTAATGCTAAATATATGACTAATGGTGAACCTATAAAATGCAACTGCCAGCTATGTATATTCTTTATCGATTTTTGAATAAATGCTTTATATATTCTAGATTTTAGATTATCAATATATTGAATTAAATCATTAATATCAATATCTTGCCAAACTAATTTATTATTATTTCGAGATAAACCTCTACTCATTAGTTATCTTATTTATTAGAAATATAAAATACAAACTTAAGTAACTTTATTCATATATTTACTTTTCAGTAATTAATTTTACTATATTAAAAAGTTAATCCTCTCATCAATTATTTATCTATAAAATTAATTCATTAATAAATTCTTGATTCCCTGTTCCACAATAAATTTTTCACGATAATCTTAGATATAAAAAATACTCCATAGAAAATATTAAGTATTTAAGTGTAAATTTCAATACACTCAAAATTTCTTCATGACTATTAAAAAAATAGTCAAGACTTAACTAAAAATAGAAATGTTTAAGAAATGAAGCTTAAATTTAATTTATCATAATTATCTTAATATTTAGCTTATGCTTAAACTTATAATAGAAATATTATTATCAAGCTAAATATATTTACTTTATACATTAAGTAAAGGAATTAAACCTTATATTTACCATAGTTTCTTTAAGCTTTTACATATATAAACGTTATAAACTAACAGGTCACACAAAATAATCATCTCCTAATGGAGCATGCATAATAGCATGCACATTCTTAAATGAGCTTGCAATTCTTAAAGTACCAATGTGAGCGGGTCCTGCATACATCCAATATGCTAATTTCATAAAAGCTTGTTCTCCTAATAAATGATAGTAATATTATATTCTTAATGATAATAAATATAGTTACATGCTTTCATTATTCTTAATACGTAATCACTAAACATAAATACCTTTAAAGCATAAGAAATAAAGCTTTATTTACTATAAGTAATTATAATCTAAATTATATTATTATAAATAATAGAAAAAATAAATAAGTAAAAAAACATGAATAATACAATTAACTTCCAGATGCCTTCACCTACATTTGGAGGCAGTACTGGTGGTTGGCTCCGATCTGCAGAAGTAGAAGAAAAATATGCTATTACTTGGAATAGCAAAAAAGAACAAATTTTTGAGATGCCAACTGGTGGCGCTGCAATCATGAGAGAAGATGATAACTTACTATACTTATCAAGAAAAGAACAATGTTTAGCCTTAAGCTCTCAATTACTATCTAAATTTAAAATTCGAGATTGTAAAATTTACCGTATTTTTCCTAGTGGAGAAGTACAATATCTACATCCTAAGGATGGAGTAGTACCAGAAAAAGTAAATTCAGGACGTATAGGTGTTGGTAATATTGATCATTCAATCGGAAAAAATACAGAACCAGTAAACAAAAAATTTACTGGTCAAAACACATATGAATAAAAATTCAAACTAAATAGTTTTCATAAAGATAAGCAATATGATAGAATTAAAACTATATGTGCGCTGTAGGAGAGGTGGTAGAGTTGGTCGATTGCGTCTGATTTGAAATCAGATGAACCGATGAGGTTCCGTGGGTTCGAATCCCACCCTCTCCGATTATAAATTATTTACACCATCTTATTTTTTACTTACTGCCTGTTCAATAAATTGAATTGCTTGATCCAGTGTAGCTATTTTCTCTGCATCCTCATCTGGAATTTCTATAGAAAACTCTTCCTCAATTGCCATTACTAATTCAACAGTATCTAAAGAATCAGCACCTAAATCATTAGCAAAATTAGCTTTCAACGTTACTTTTGTTTTATCTACACCTAACTGCTGTGCAACAATATCTTGCACTCTTTCAAAAATATTATCTGCCATTCTTAAGATCCTTTCAATAAATTCAATATAAATTTCTATTAAATATACTTACCACAATAATATAAGTTTAAATATAAACTACTACTGAGGATAAATACGCAATCTGCGATTTGGCTCTTCACCAAAACTTCTTGCCTTTACATTATATAATTTTACTAAATGATGCTGCATTTTTCTTAAATTTGCAACACAAGACAATAATTCAACAATCTGTTTTTTCTCAATAACTATCTTTTCAATAGCTTCACGTGACTCTTCTAAAGCATTTATTTCTTCCTTATTTTTATTCTTATATAATTGCTGACAGTTAATCTGAGATAATAAATTTAAATTCAACACTTTTCTAAGAGCACGTGTTATATGTGGTATTGTACTACTATATATTGTATATATAGTAATATTTTTTATTTTTGCGATGCTTCTTAATTTATTATTTTGCTTAAAACTCGATCTTAAAGCTAAAATTGCATCAGCTTTCATAGCATCTTTAGTAATTAATAAAGGAAGATTTAAAGTATTAATCACAGCTTCTACTTGCTGTAAGTTAACAAAATAAGCATATATAGACATTTGATAAGGATATACAGAAGATATTGGCATTACTGTCTTTTTTTTAGGCTTTAACAAATTATGAGAAACCTTTGTAAAAACACTTGTATTGCTATAATTATTTGAATCAGAAAACATAGTGTTATTATTATTCAAATATCCTGAAACCGAAAAATTTTGCAATTTTTTAGATGATTTTTGAGATAAATTACTATTATTAGAAATAAATGGCTTACATTCAATAAAAACTATACCTTCTTTATTTGTTTTTCGATTCTGTGTTAAAGCAAAAGATCCTTGTAAAATCTGATCAACTGCTTGATCAACATTTTCATGTACAATCCAATTATTTCTTTCATGAATTTCTATAACAACATGAAATGCAGGTGAAGCTTTTCTTTCAAGAATACTTTTTTGGGTACCTCTACGCTTCGCTTCATCATCACCTAAAGTTACATACTGTATACCACCTACTAAATCTGACAGTAAGGGATTATTAACTAAGCTTTCTAAATAATTACCATGAGCTGTACCAACTAATTGAACACCTCTTTCTGCAATTGTTCTAGCTGCTAATGCTTCTAATTCAGTACCTATTTCATCAATAATAATAACTTCTGGCATATGATTCTCTACTGCTTCTATCATAACTTGATGTTGTAACTCAGGACGAGCAACTTGCATACGACGTGCTCTCCCAATAGCTGGATGAGGTATATCACCATCACCAGCGATTTCATTAGAAGTATCAATAATAACAACTCTTTTTTCCATTTCATCAGCTAAAATTCTTGCTATTTCACGTATTGCTGTTGTCTTTCCTACACCTGGCCTACCAAGTAATAAAATAGAATCCTTTCTCTCGAGTAAATCACGTATTATGCTGATCGTACCAAAAATAGCGCGCCCAACACGACATGTTAAACCTACAATATTTCCTTGCCTGTTTCTAATTGAACTTATACGGTGTAGTGTACGCTCAATACCTGAACGATTATCATTACTAAAATTACCTATTCTTCTAATACAAAAATCTAAATCTTGCCAATTAATTGTTTTATTAGATAAATATATTGGTCCATTAGGAAAACGAGCCTCTGGTCTACGACCTAAATCCATTACAACTTCAATAAGAGCTTTTCTATCTTTATGTTGCTCTAGAGGATTACGAACAAAATCAGGTAATATTTCTAATAATTTATCTAAATCATCTGCAATTAACATAAATTTATTATAAAATGATATTAAGTATCTCTTTATTATTTCTATAAATTCTAACAACTATAAAGTATTCTAAATCAAAATCATTGTAAAATAGACAAAAAAACTAAAAAATTGTTAAATATTGAAAAATAATATCATAAACCAGACGATAAAAATCAAAGAATTGAATTGCAGAATGAACTTAGAAATAAAATATTATTCAAATAATAAAGGTACAATAAAAGGTATAAAAAATATAAAAAAAATTATCAAATATACTTAGTCGAATTCTTAAATTATAATAGAATATGGGCAACAACAAAGGAATTTGAACTTTTATAGTTCTAAATTAAAGCTTATTTATTAAATAATTAACCACATTAGACACTTATGCAATTTAAAATAAAAGAGCTTAAACCATTTTTATCTTCTGTTACTAAGCATAAAATTAATAATATTGATATTAAAAGTAAAAACTTAAAACTGACTATTAACACAGTAAAATATAAAACAGATATCATTAATCAAACATATGTAATTAAATATCCAATAAAAAATAGCATTACCAAAAATAAAACAGAAAAAACAGATACACAAAAAAATAGGCTCAAAATCTCTTCAAATAATGAGACTGATATCTACTTTACAATTGTTTCACCAATGATTGGAACTTTTTATCGCTCACCAGCACCTAATGAATCAGCTTTTATTGAAATAAATGATAAAGTTAGAATCAATCAGACAGTATGCATAATTGAAGCAATGAAATTAATGAATGAAATAGAATCAGAAGTAAATGGAAATATAGTAGAAATATTAGTGCAAGATGGCGATATTGTAGATTGTGGACAAGCACTTATGAGAGTAAAACATCAGTAAAAATATAAAGATTTTAAATATTGTTAACATATTTTAAGTCTTTGCAATAGTATAATTATAATATCTAAATAAAATAAGTAAAAACTCGCTGATCATAAATAACGTATGAAATTGCATTGTGATACAATAAAAATAATGTAGAAGTGAGAGTTTTAATTTCCTATCTCATTTGATAAAACAGAGAGGAGAATCTCAATGACAATAAGCTCAACAGAGCAAAAAATAAAAAAGGTTGAAGTCATAATCGACAAAGACCCAGTAAGTACATCTTTTGAAAAGTGGGCAAAACCTGGACACTTTGCTAAAAGTTTAGCAAAAGGACCTACAACCACTACATGGATTTGGAATTTACATGCTGACGCTCATGATTTTGATAGTCATACAAGCTCTTTAGAAGAAGTATCACGTAAAATTTTCAGTGCACACTTTGGACAACTTGCTATTATTTTTTTATGGCTAAGTGGAATGTACTTCCATGGTGCTAAATTTTCAAATTATGTTGCTTGGTTAAGTAATCCAACTAGCATTAAACCCAGTGCCCAAATTGTTTGGCCTATTGTAGGTCAAGAAATTCTAAATGGTGATGTTGGAGGAGGATTTCAAGGCATACAAGTTACATCAGGATGGTTCCAATTGTGGAGAGCATCTGGTATTACAACTGAACTAGAACTTTATTCAACTGCCATAGGTGGTCTAGTAATGGCAGCATTAATGGTTTTTGCAGGATGGTTTCATTATCATAAAAAAGCTCCTAAATTAGAATGGTTCCAAAATGTTGAATCTATGATGAATCACCATTTATCTGGTTTATTAGGCTTAGGTTGTTTAGGATGGTCTGGACATCAAATACATATATCACTACCTATTAATAAATTATTGGACTCAGGAATATCACCTCAAGAGATTCCTTTACCTCATGAATTTCTCGTTAATCGAGATCTAATGAGTCAATTATACCCGAGCTTTAGCAAAGGTATTTTACCTTTCTTTACTCTAAATTGGAGTGAATATTCTGACTTTTTAACATTTAAAGGTGGCTTAAACCCTGTAACTGGTGGCTTATGGTTAAGTGATACTGCTCATCACCATCTAGCATTAGCCGTACTATTCATAATAGCTGGACATATGTACCGTACTAATTGGGGTATCGGTCATAGTATGCAAGAAATTCTAGAAGCTCATAAAGGTCCTTTTACTGGACAAGGTCATAAAGGATTATACGAAATATTAACTACATCATGGCATGCACAACTTGCTATTAATTTAGCCATGATGGGCTCTTTAAGTATAATTGTCGCTCACCATATGTATGCAATGCCTCCATACCCATATATAGCAACAGATTATCCAACACAATTGTCACTATTCACACATCATATGTGGATAGGTGGTTTTTGTATTGTAGGTGCTGGTGCACACGCATCCATTTTCATGGTAAGAGATTATAATCCTGCGCAAAATTATAATAATGTACTTGACAGAATTATACGCCACAGAGATGCGATTATATCACATTTAAATTGGGTTTGCATATTTTTAGGTTTTCATTCTTTTGGCCTATATATTCATAACGATACTATGCGCGCTCTAGGCAGATCACAAGACATGTTTTCAGACACAGCAATTCAACTACAACCAATTTTTGCACAATGGGTACAAAATATACATACTCTAGCACCTGGCAATACAACACCTAATGCTTTAGCAACAGCTAGTTATGCGTTTGGTGGGGAAGTTGTATCTATAGGTAATAAAGTAGCCATGATGCCTATTTCCTTAGGAACAGCTGATTTTATGGTACATCATATACATGCATTCACTATTCATGTTACAGTACTAATTCTCGTAAAAGGCTTTCTATTTGCTAGAAATTCTAGGCTTATTCCTGATAAATCCAATTTAGGATTCCGTTTCCCATGTGATGGACCAGGAAGAGGCGGAACTTGTCAAGTATCAGGATGGGACCACGTATTTTTAGGATTATTTTGGATGTATAACTCACTATCTATTGCACTATTTCACTTTAGTTGGAAAATGCAATCTGATGTTTGGGGTAGCGTATCTGCAGATGGAACAGTTGCACATATTACAGGTGGTAACTTTGCACAAAGTGCAATTACAATTAATGGCTGGCTAAGAGATTTCTTATGGGCACAAGCCTCACAAGTTATCCAATCATATGGCTCTGCATTATCTGCTTACGGTTTAATTTTCTTAGGTGCACATTTTGTATGGGCATTTAGTTTAATGTTTTTATTCAGTGGACGTGGTTATTGGCAAGAATTAATCGAATCAATTGTTTGGGCACATAATAAAATTAAAGTAGCTCCAGCAATTCAACCAAGAGCTTTAAGTATTACACAAGGTAGAGCTGTTGGAGTAGCACACTATTTATTAGGAGGAATAGGAACAACTTGGGCCTTTTTCTTAGCACGAATTATTGCAGTAGGATAAATTAGGATAAAAATATAATGGCAACCAAATTTCCAAAGTTTAGCCAAGCATTAGCACAAGATCCAACCACAAGACGTATATGGTATGGAATTGCTACTGCTCATGATTTTGAAAGTCATGATGGAATGACAGAAGAAAATTTATATCAAAAAATCTTCGCATCTCATTTTGGCCACTTAGCAATTATTTTCTTATGGACGTCCGGTAACTTATTTCATGTTGCTTGGCAAGGTAATTTTGAACAATGGATATTAAATCCACTAAAAACAAAACCGATTGCACATGCAATCTGGGATCCACATTTCGGTCAACCGGCAATAAAAGCATTTACTAAAAGTAAATCGCTGTATCCTGTTGATATAACTTACTCTGGTGTATATCACTGGTGGTACACGATTGGTATGAGAACAAATAATGACTTATATACAGGATCATTATTCTTGTTATTTCTATCGGTTATCATGCTATTTGCAGGTTGGCTACACCTACAACCAAAATTTAAGCCTGGTCTAGCATGGTTTAAGAATAATGAATCAAGATTAAATCATCACTTATCAGGATTATTTGGTGTCAGCTCTTTAGCTTGGACTGGACATTTAGTACATATTGCAATACCTGAATCAAGAGGTCAACATGTTGGATGGAATAATTTTTTAAGCACTCCACCACATCCAGCAGGATTAAAGCCCTTTTTTAGCGGAAACTGGAGCGCATATGCAATTAATCCAGATACAAGTCAACATATTTTTGGTAGTCAAGATGGTGCAGGAAGTGCTATTTTAACATTCCTGGGTGGCTTTCATCCACAAAGTCAATCATTATGGTTGACTGATATGGCTCACCATCATCTTGCTATTGCAGTTATATTCATTGTTGCTGGACACATGTATAGAACTAACTGGAAAATAGGACATAATATTAAAGATATTTTAGAAGCTCATGAACCACCTAGTGGTAAATTAGGTCGAGGTCACAAAGGATTATATGAGACTATTACTAATTCATTACACATGCAGCTAGGCCTAGCATTAGCTTCACTAGGAGTTATCACATCTTTAGTAGCTCAACATATGTATGCAATGCCTCCATATGCTTTTATGGCTAGAGATTTTACTACTCAGGCTGCATTATATACTCATCACCAATACATAGCTGGTTTTCTTATGGTTGGTGCTTTTGCTCATGGTGCTATTTTTTTTGTTAGAGATTACGATCCTATACAAAATGAAAATAATGTATTAGCAAGAATGCTTGAACATAAAGAAGCAATTATATCTCATCTAAGTTGGGCATCACTATTCTTAGGTTTTCATACTTTAGGACTATATATACATAACGATACTGTTGTTGCTTTTGGCAATCCAGAAAAGCAAATTCTAATTGAGCCAATATTTGCACAATGGATTCAAGCTAGTTCTGGTAAAGCATTATATGGATTTAATGTACTACTATCTAGCTCAAATAATATTGCATTAAATGCGGGAAGCAATATCTGGTTGCCTGGTTGGTTAGAAGCTATTAATAGTAATAAAAACTCTTTATTCTTAACTATTGGACCTGGTGATTTTCTTGTACATCATGCAATTGCTTTAGGCTTACATACAACAACCCTAATTCTAGTGAAAGGTGCTTTAGATGCAAGAGGATCTAAACTAATGCCAGATAAAAAAGATTTTGGCTATAGCTTTCCATGTGATGGGCCAGGAAGAGGTGGTACCTGCGATATTTCGGCTTGGGATGCTTTTTATTTATCAGTATTCTGGATGCTAAATACAATTGGATGGGTTACATTTTATTGGCACTGGAAACATATAACAATTTGGCAAGGAACTGTAAGTCAATTCAATGAATCATCAACCTACTTAATGGGATGGTTGAGAGATTACTTGTGGCTGAATTCTTCACCTCTAATTAATGGTTATAATCCATACGGTATGAATAGTTTATCTGTATGGGCATGGATGTTTCTTTTTGGACACCTAATTTGGGCAACCGGTTTCATGTTCTTAATATCATGGCGAGGATATTGGCAAGAATTAATTGAAACTTTAGCATGGGCTCATGAAAGAACACCACTTGCTAACTTAGTTAGATGGAAAGATAAACCAGTAGCTTTATCAATTGTACAAGCACGACTGGTTGGTTTAATTCATTTCTCCGTTGGATATATCCTTACATATGCAGCATTTGTAATTGCTTCTACAACAGGAAAATTTAATTAAAACTCATTAAAGAATAAAGGATTTACTGAATATATATATTAGTAAATCCTTTATTTACTAAATTGCAATAATTATAAAAATCGATTAATATGTAGAAATCAATGTATTAACTAAAAAAGATGACATGGCTAAAAAAAGCATGATCCAAAGAGATATAAAAAGAAAAAAACTAATTAATAAACATATAAAAAAAAGAACAATCATAAAAAACAAAATTAAACAAGCACATAATTTTGAGGAACAGTTAACAGTACAAAAAGCATTACAAAAAATTCCAAGAAATAGTTCACCAACAAGATTACGTAATCGTTGCTGGTTAAGTGGACGTAGTAGAGGATATTACAGAATTTTTGGCTTATCTAGACACGTAATAAGAGAAATGGGACATGAATGCTTGATACCAGGCCTACAAAAATCGAGCTGGTAACATAATAAATACTCTAAATTATATATTAGAGCATTTAAAATATGTTAATTATATCTCACGATAAATTAATTTTCACTTACAAACCAAATTGATTACCCCGACGATACTGCAAATAAGCAGCAATTAGCAAACCAAATAAAGTTACGGGAATTAAACCTAAAACAATACCAGATAAAAGTGGTTCTACCATTTGTATGATAACTCTAAAACAATAAAATAATTTCAATAAATATCAAGAAAACTCTAACGAAAGCCAATTGCAGCTTGCCAAACAAATGCCAGTAATAAAAAAAACACTGGTATAACTGGCAAAATATCAACTAAAGGTCTAAATATAACATAGGCTTCCGGTAACTTTGCAAGAATAATTGTCGCTAACATATAAAATACCTCCTACTATTTTAAGAAGAATGGTGTACTTAATAAAATGTACACCAAAAAATATATTTACACTACTTTTCTTCTTATTTTTTCATGTTCTTTTCATGGTAATCTATTTTATAATATAAAATTAATAATTAAGCATATAGTTATTAAGTATATATATAATATAGAATATAAATGCTATTAACTTAAATCTATTAATAAATTAATAATAAATAAAAAACCTATGGCTATTGCAGTTCAATTATTAGTTTTTGGACTAATTCTTCTATCTATTGTCTTTGTTGTTTTTATGCCTGTTACACTAGCTTCTCCCGGAGAATGGGAAAAATCCAAGAATCTTATATACACAGGTGCTGGTATTTGGTCTATTTTAGTAATTATTACAGGCCTAGCTGACTTATTTGTTGCTTAATATAAAGAATCTTAAAGGATTATTTTAACAACATGTAACATTTTCATAAAAAGAGTAGCTAACTACTACTTGACAAATTACATGTAGTTTGAAATAATCCTTTTTATATGCGGGTATAGCTCAGTGGTAGAGCGTAACCTTGCCAAGGTTAATGTCGCGCGTTCGAATCGCGTTACCCGCTTTATGCAGACTTTGAATCCGTGTCAATAACAGTATCTGTATTACTATCAACTTTTTCAGAAGCTTGTGGATCAGAGTACACATTTTTTCCTATTTCCATCAATAAATCCTGTAATTTTTTTTGCTCTGATTCAATTACGATTGAATCAGAACCATCTAATGATTGTCTCAATATCTTAATCTGAGTTTCAACTCTTTCTTTATCTTCTAAACTTATCTTGTCTTTTAATTCCTGCAATTGACGCTCTGATTGATAACATAGTGAATCTGCTTGGTTCTTAAGCTCTACTTGACTACGTTTTTGCTTATCTAGACCTGAATTCACTTCTGCTTCCTTAACTAATTTCTCTACTTCATCCTTTGGTAAAGTAGAAGCACCAGTAATGGTAATTGATTGCTCTTTACCTGTTCCTTTATCCTTTGCTTTTACAGATAAAATTCCATTTGCATCTATATCAAATGTCACTTCTATTTGCGGAATACCTCTAGGAGCTGGCATTATGCCATCCAATCTAAAAGTTCCTAAACTTTTATTGTCTTTTGTAAATTCCCGCTCTCCTTGCAAAATATGAATTTCAACATTTGGCTGATTATCAACTGCAGTAGAAAATACTTCTGATTTTTTTGTCGGGACTGTTGTATTTCTAGTAATAACTTTTGTCATTACGCCACCTAATGTCTCAACACCCAAAGATAATGGTGTTACATCTAGTAATAAGATATCTTTAACTTCACCCGCTAAAACACCTGCTTGTACTGCTGCACCAATAGCAACTACTTCATCTGGATTAACGCTTTGATTAGGAGCCTTGCCAATCAACTTTTGAACTAAAGCTTGAATAGAAGGTATTCTAGTAGAGCCACCAACTAAAACGACTTGATCTATTTTACTTGCATCTAATTGAGCGTCTTTCAAAGCCGTATTTACAGGTACTTGACATCTATTAATTAAATCTGTACATAAGTCTTCAAACTTTGCACGTGTCATCATCCTCTCTAAATGCTTAGGACCCGTATTAGTTGCTGTAATAAATGGAAGATTAATATCTGTTTGTGAGAGATTTGATAATTCAATTTTTGCTTTTTCCGCTGCTTCTGTTAAACGCTGTAATGCTTGCTTATCTTGACCTAAGTCAATGTTTTCATCTTTTTTAAATTCTTCTATTAACCAGTTTACAATTTTACTATCAAAATCATTACCACCTAAATGTGTATCACCTGATGTTGACAAAACTTCAAAAACACCATCACCTACTTCTAAAACAGATACATCAAACGTACCTCCACCTAAATCAAAAACCAAAATCGTCTCATTATCTTGCTTTTCTAAACCATAAGATAAAGAAGCAGCTGTAGGTTCATTAATAATACGTAAAACCTCTAATCCTGCTATTTTGCCTGCATCTTTTGTTGCTTGCCTTTGTGAATCATTAAAATAAGCTGGAACAGTAATAACAGCTTTCGTAACTGATTCTCCTAAATACTTACTAGCATCATCCACAAGCTTTCTTAAAACCTGAGCTGATATTTCCTCAGGAGCAAAATCCTTATTCAAAGCAGGACATTTGATTTTTATATTTAAATTATTATCTGCAATAATTGTATATGATGACTGCTGAAGTTCACTTTGAATCTCCTCCTTCTTACAACCAATAAATCGTTTCACAGAATAGAATGTATTTTCTGGATTAATTACGGCTTGTCTTTTAGCTATTTGACCAACAAGCTTATCTCCATTTTTTGTATAAGCAACTACTGAAGCAGTTGTTCTAAATCCTTCTGCATTTGGTATAACAGTAGGCTTACCACCTTCCATTACTGCAACAACTGAATTAGTTGTACCTAAGTCAATACCTACTACTTTACTCATAAAATTCCTCACAACTAATAAAAACTATAAAATAATATTAAAAAAATCTTTATTTTTAATATAGTTGTAATTACCGCACTTAAAAAATAACTAAATCAATACTTATAACTTGAAAATTATAAGAAATTAAAAGATAATATCAATAAATCAATTTAAAAAGTATGTGCGTAAAAATCTCATTAATTTGACGACAAAAATGGTTTCAATAAGTTTATTAGGAACTAAAATAGGTATGACACAGATTTTCAATAGTACAGGTAGTGCTATACCTGTAACTGTTTTACAGTTAGGGCCTTGCTTAATTACACAAATTAAAACAGAAGAATCTGATGGCTACAATGCAATACAGATAGGATATTTAGAAGTCAGTGATAAAAAACTAAGTAAAGCTGAATTAGGCCATTTAAAAAAAATCAACGCTCCTTCTTTTAAATATATAAAAGAGCATCGAATAAAATCAAGTGAAGTATTTCAAATAGGACAAACTCTTACTACTGATAACCTAAAAATAGGTGATTTCATTGACGTATCAGGAATAAGCATTGGAAAAGGTTTTGCTGGTTATCAAAAAAGACACCATTTTAGCCGAGGTCCAATGTCGCATGGATCTAAAAATCATAGACAACCAGGATCTATTAGTGCTGGTACTACACCTGGAAGAGTTTTTCCAGGTAAAAAAATGGCAGGAAGGATGGGTGGACAAAAAATCACTATCAAGAATTTACAGATTATAGATATTCATACCCAAAATCATATCATATTAATTAAAGGTTCTGTACCTGGTAAACCTGGTAGCTTTATAAGTATAAAAACAAAATAGAACAATGACAACTGATATTCAAATTCAATATGATGTGTTATCACAGAAAGGCTTAAAGCCAAATCAGAAATCTATACACCTACGCATAAGTGAGTCTAAAAATATGTATGTTATTCATAGGGCTCTTGTAAAACAACTACATAAAAAAAGACAAGGCAATGCAAACTGTAAAACACGCAGTGAAGTAAGAGGTGGAGGTAAAAAACCCTGGAAACAAAAAGGAACAGGTAAAGCACGTGCTGGTTCTATACGATCACCACTATGGAAAGGTGGTGGTGTTATATTTGGGCCTAAAACCAAAGAATATACAAAAAAAATAAATAAAAAAGAACAACAATTAGCTATAAGAAATCTCTTATATAATAAAAAAAACCAAACTATTATTATTGACAATACTTATTTTGAGTCTAATCAGCCTAATACAAAACTATTATTAGAAAATATTAATAAATTAAAAATCAATAATACAGATAAGATAATTATTGTACTGTCAAAAAAAGATGTAAATACATATTTATCAATAAGAAACTTAAAAAACATTGAACTGATTCAAGCTAATCAACTTAATCTTATATCAATCATTCGCGCTAAATATCTTGTAATAACAGAAGAATCTTTAGATATTATTCAAAAGGTATACAATGAATAGAGAACAACAAAAAAAATTACTCAGTATAATTAAGAAACCAATCATAACAGATAAAACAACAAAATTACTTGAGAATAATCAATATTGTTTTCAGGTAAATCATAAAAGTAATAAAATAGAAATAAAGCTAGCTATTGAATATATTTTCAATGTAAAAGTAAAAAAAATAAATACCTATCATGCACCTCGTAAAAAACGTACTGTTGCACGTTTTAAAGGTTACAAAGCGCATTATAAAAAAGCGATTGTTACACTATCAGAAAATGATACCATTAATTTATTCTCCGATAATTAAAATCTACAAGATAACCCACTATGGCTATTCGTTTATATAAAGCATACACCCCAGGTACAAGAAATCGTACTGTTTCAACATTTGAAGAAATTAGTACAAATAAACCAGAGAAATCACTAATTAAATATATTCATTATCATAAAGGGCATAATAACCAAGGAGTAATTACATCAAGACATCGAGGTGGCGGACATAAAAAAAAATACAGATTAATCGATTTTAAAAGAAATAAAATAAATATTTTAGCTAAGGTCGCAAGTATTGAATATGATCCAAATAGAAATGCGCGAATTGCACTTCTGCACTATATAGATGGGACAAAAAAATATATTCTCCATCCAAGATCTTTATCTATAGGCCAATTTGTAACTTCTGGACCTGATGCCACAATAGATGTTGGAAATGCTTTACCAATGGCATATATTCCATTAGGTACAGCTGTACACAATATCGAAATAAAAGCTGGTAAAGGCGGTCAAATTGTAAGAGCTGCAGGTACATATGCACAAATATTAGCTAAAGAAGGTGATTTCGTCACACTAAAATTACCATCAAGTGAAGTAAGATTATTTAGAAAAGAATGTTATGCTACTATTGGTCAAATTGGTAATATTGATTACAATAATATTACAATTGGAAAAGCTGGACGTAATCGATGGCTTGGTAAAAAACCAAAAGTTAGAGGCATTGTAATGAATCCTGTAGACCATCCACATGGAGGTGGTGAAGGAAAATCACCAATTGGCCGAAAGCAGCCAATGACACCTTGGGGAAAACCTGCTTTAGGTGTAAAAACTAGACCAACTAAAAAATATAGTAACTCATATATATTACGTAAACGTAAATAGATAAACTTATGTCAAGATCATTATATAAAGGACCTTTCATACAAAGCAAGCTATTAAATAAGATTCATCAAATGAATGAAAAAAGTATTAAAAATACAATTAAAACTTGGTCACGTTCATCAACAATTATACCACTAATGGTTGGACACACTATAGCTGTCTACAATGGTAAACAGCATTTTCCTATTTTTATTTCCGATCAAATGGTTGGACATAAATTAGGTGAATTTGTGCCAACACGTAATTTTAGGAGCCATATCAAAAATGATAGAAGAACAAAAAGATAATAATAAAATGCAAAAAGAAGCATATGCTAAAAGCGAATACTTAAGACTATCTCCACATAAAGTGCGTAGAATACTAGACCAAATACGTGGTAAAAAATATCAAGAAGCGTTAATGCTTCTTGAATTTATGCCTTACAGACCATGCAAAATAATTAAAAAAATATTAGAATCTGCTGCTGCCAATGCTAAAAATAACTATGGATATAACAAAAATAATCTCATTGTTAATCAAGCTTTTGCTAATAGCGGACCAGCTTTAAAAAGATTTCAGCCACGAGCACAAGGTAGAGCATTTAGAATACACAAACCAACTTGCCACATTACATTAACAGTTAAATTTATAACTTAAACAATATACATAATAAAAGAGTCATTAAATGGGACAAAAAACACATCCTTTAGGATTTCGAATTAACATAACTCAAAAACATAGATCTTCGTGGTTTTCAAATAAAAAACAATACTCTCAATTATTACAAGAAGATTATTCTATTAGAAAATATATTACAACAACTTTAAAAACAGCTAGTATTGTCAATGTACAAATTGATAGAAAAGTTGATCAGATTGAAATTGAGATTAAAACAGCTAGACCAGGAATAGTTTTAGGTAAATTAGGTGGCGGTATTGAGAAATTAAGACAAGACATAAATAAACAACTTAATAATAAAAAACAAATTTGCATCAATATACTAGAAATTACTGAGCCAGATAAAGAGGCATCCATTATAGCTGATTTTATTGTACAACAATTAGAAAAACGCGTTGCTTTTCGGAGAGCTGTTAGACAAGCAATACAAAGAGCACAAAAAGCCAATATCAAAGGTATTAAAGTACAAGTATCTGGTAGACTAAATGGGGCAGAAATAGCTAGAAGTGAATGGTTACGTGAAGGTAGGGTACCATTACAAACACTAAGAGCTGATATAGACTACTCATATAAAAGAGCACAAACTATTTATGGCGTTTTAGGCATTAAAGTTTGGCTTTTTAAAGGTGAAATTTTAGATTCTAATTTAATATATTAACTATATAGACTAACAATAATTCAATACATAAACATGCTAAGTCCTAAAAAAACAAAATTTCGAAAACAACATAGGGGACGTCTACGTGGTAAAGCAAGTAAAGGAAATTATATATCTTTTGGCGATTATGCACTGCAAGCATTAGAACCTGTATGGTTAACTTCTAGACAAATCGAAGCAACTAGAAGAACAATAACAAGATACGTTCGTAGAGGTGGAAAACTATGGATTAGAGTTTTTCCAGACAAACCTGTAACAGCTAGAGCTGCTGAAACTAGAATGGGATCAGGTAAAGGTGCACCAGAGTATTGGGTTGCAGTAATTAAACCAGGACATATTCTATTTGAAATGAATGGTGTACCTGAAAAAGATGCAAAGCAAGCTATGAAACTTGCATCATATAAACTACCTATTAAAACAAAATTCATTACTAAAAAAACATAAATATAAGTCCATGAATTTAATGACAATCACAGAAATCAGAAATCTCTCATCAATTGAGATAAGTAATAAAATTATAGAAATAAAAAAAGAGATATTTGAATTAAAATTTAAACAAGCAACTAGACAATTAATTAAACCACATCTATTCAAAGCTTACAGGAAAATGTTAGCACAACTATTAACTATCGAAAATAATTTAAAATAATCTATTTAATTATGGCAACTAAAGAAATAATAGGTAGAGTTATAAGCAATAAAATGAATAAAACTATTACTGTAGCTATAAACAATAAAATATCTCATAAAAAATATAATAAGATCTTATCAAGAACAAAAAAATACTATGTACATGATGAAAATAATGACTATTTAGTCGGCGATATTGTAAAAATCAAAGAAACTCGCCCAATAAGTAAAACAAAATGTTGGATCGTTATTGATAAATTAAACCCATTCTAAAATTACATGATACAAAATCAAAGCTATCTAAATATTGCAGATAATAGTGGTGCACGTAAAATAATGTGCATCAGAGTACTTGGCAGTAGTAATCCCAAATATGCAAAAATTGGTGATGTCATTATAGGTGTTGTAAAAGATGCTTCACCCAATATGCCTGTTAAACGATCTGATATTGTTCGAGCAGTAATTGTACGTACAAAAAAAACAACACGCCGTATAGATGGTATGCAAATTCGTTTTGATGATAATGCAGCTGTATTAATTACACAAGATAACAACCCGAAAGGGACAAGAATTTTTGGTCCTATTGCAAGAGAATTAAGAGAAAAAAATTTCGCAAAAATTATTTCATTAGCTAGCGAGGTAATATGATTAAAAAATCAAAAATACATGTCAAAAAAGGAGATACTGTACAAATCATCTCTGGTCGTCAAAAGGGGGAAATAGGTGTCATTCTTAAAATCCTAACAAAAACCAGTCAAGTAATAGTTAAAAATCTAAACTTGAAAATAAAACATGTTAGAAAAAATCAAGAAGAAGAAAGCGGAAAAATCATTAATTTCGAAGCACCAATACATAGTTCTAATATAATGCTTTATAGCATAAAAAATAAAACTAAAAGCCGTTACAAGATAAAAGTTAATGAAAATAATGAGAAATACAGAATACTACATAAAACTAACGAAATTATTAAATAAAAACATGACAGAATCTTTACAAAAATTATACAATAATCAAATAAAAAATAATTTGCAGAATACATTTCGCTATGAAAATATTCATGAAATTCCTAAAATCACAAAGATTGTTTTAAATCGAGGTCTGGGAGAAGCATCACAAAACTCTAAAACTCTTGAGAGTAGTATGCAAGAGCTAATGCTGATTAGCGGGCAGAAACCAATTATCACAAGATCTAAAAAATCTATTGCTGGTTTTAAGATTAGAGAAGATATACCTATCGGTATGACTGTCACATTAAGAAAACAAAAAATGTATAATTTTTTAAACAAATTAATCAATTTAGCATTACCAAGAATAAGAGATTTTCGTGGAATTAGCAAGAATCATTTTGATGGTAAAGGAAACTATAATTTGGGATTAAGAGAACAATTAATATTTCCTGAAATTGAATATGATACGGTTGATAAAATACGTGGTATGGATATTGCAATTGTCACTACAGCCAAAACAGATATAGAAGGCTTATCACTACTTCAAGGCTTTGGCATGCCTTTTAGAAATTAAAATACTTGAAATTAAGGAAAAACCATGGTTAACGATACTATTGCAGATACACTAACTCGAATACGTAATGCTATTTTAGCAAAACATCAAATTGTACAAGTGCCTTCCACTAAAGTAACAAGAAGTATAATTCAAGTATTAAAGGAAGAAGGCTTCATTTATAATTTTGAGGAGATAAAAGATGATTTTAAAAATTTTTTACTTATATCATTAAAATATAAAGGTAAGCAGAATTCTTCCATAATTAAATCTTTAAAAAGAATAAGTAAACCCGGCTTGCGAGTTTACAGTAACCATAAAAATTTACCAAAAGTAATTGGTGGTATTGGTATTGCTATTATATCTACATCTAAAGGAATAATGACAGATAAGAAAGCTCGATATTCAGGCTTAGGTGGCGAAGTATTATGCCATATTTCATAAGTACTAAAAATAAGGAGAACCAAATGTCACGAATAGGAAAAAGTCCTATAACGATAGAATCGAATATCAATGTAATAATTGAAAATAAGCAAATCATTATTAAAGGTCCAAAAGGTGAATTACGACACACCTTATCACCTCAAATAAATATTGAACAGAATTCAACAGAATTAATAGTTTCTTTAAATACATATGACAAAACTAGTAAACAATTATATGGATTATCTAGAACTATTTTAAATAATATGGTAATTGGTGTATCAAAAGGCTTCTATAAAACACTTGAAATACAGGGAGTAGGTTATAGAGCACAAATTGATAAACACAATAAACTAATCTTAAATGTTGGTTATAGTCATCCTGTAGAGATAAATACACCTAATGGAATTACAATTGAAGTAGAGAACAATACAATTATAAAAATTCATGGCATTAATAAAGAAACTGTTGGACAACTTGCTGCAAGAATTAGATCTATTAAACCACCTGAACCATATAAAGGCAAAGGTATAAGATATACTAACGAAATAATAAGAAAAAAAGTTGGTAAAGCAGGTAAATAATATGAAAAGAAAAATAAAAAGTAAAACTAATAGACCTCGTCTACGCATATTTAGATCCAATAAACATATTTATGCACAAGTAATTGATGATATTCAACATACTACATTAATTACTAGCTCTAGCTTATGTCCTAAACTAAAAAAGAAAATTGAATCCTCTGCAACATGTGAAACCGCAAAAATAGTTGGTAAAGATATAGGTTTTAAACTAAAGAATAAAGGTATTACACAAATAATTTTTGATAGAGGAAAACGAATATATCACGGTAGAGTTAAAGCACTTGCAGATGCAACACGAAATGAAGGTATCAATTTTTAATCAATATTAAATATGAAAATGGCAATAAAGAAAAAAACTTTTAAACAAAAAGACCAAGAAACAAATTGGGAAGAAAGAGTGATTCAAGTTAAGCGAGTAACAAAAGTAGTCAAAGGCGGTAAAAAACTTAGCTTTAGAGCAATTATAATTGTAGGTAATGAAAAAGGACAAGTTGGTGTTGGTATTGGTAAAGCAACTGATGTCATAAATGCTGTGAAAAAAGGTGTAACTGATGCCAAAAAGCATGTTATAAATATTCCTTTAACAAAAACATACTCGATACCTCACCGTATTAATGGAATAGAAGGTGCTGCTCAGGTTTTAATGCGACCATCTGCACCTGGTTCAGGAGTCATCGCAGGTGGTGCCGTGAGAACTGTTTTAGAATTAGCCGGTATAAAGAATATTTTGACCAAACAATTAGGATCTAACAATGCACTAAATAATGCTCGTGCAACAATTCATGCATTATCAAATTTAAGAACATTTAAACAGACTGCTCAAGATAGATCAATAGATATTATAAAATTATATAATTAAACTTAAAAGTTAATCGATATATTTATACTCAAATCAATGAAATTAAACAATACATTAACTGAAAAATCAATCATTACTTTATTAATACTCGTATTAGCACGACTAGGAATTTTCGTACCTATTCCTGGTATTGATCATGATACTTTTTATACAAGTATAGGTCAAAATGCACTCGTGAATTTTTTAAATATATTCTCTGGTGGTGGTTTATCTACAATAGGTATGTTTGCCCTAGGTATAGTACCTTATATTAATGCATCTATCATTATTCAGCTTTTAATCAAAATTATACCAGAATTAGAAAGCTTACAAAAAGAAGAAGGTGAATCAGGTAGAAGAAAAATAACACAAATTACCAGATATTTAACTCTTATTTGGGCATTAGCACAAAGTATAGCTATTGCTTTTTGGATTAAACCATATGTATTTAATTGGGATTTAAGCTTCATTATAGACTGTGTTACTACTTTAACAACTGGATCCATGATTATTATGTGGTTATCTGAATTAATCACAGAATATGGTATAGGTAATGGTGCATCACTACTTATCTTTCAAAATATTGTTTCTGGTATACCCAAAAATATACAGAACTACTCTTTTAATATGTTCAGTTTTACACAAATAGCTTCAATATTTACATTGTTTTCACTTTTCCTATTCATGTTATTAATTACTATATTAATTCAGGAAGGATCCAAAAAAATAGCTATTATCTCTGCAAAACAATTAAATAAATTTAAAAACATAAATTCAAAAAGCTATATACCGTTAAAAATGAATCAAGGTGGTGTTATGCCTATCGTTTTTGCATCAGCAGCAATGACTATTCCAGTATATATATTAGAGATCATAGGTAATCAAAATATAAAATTTTTTTTAAGCCTGTTCTCTCCTAATGGACCTTTGTATATAGTGCTGTATGGTATTTTAATTATTATATTCAGCTATTTCTATACATCATTAGTTCTGAATCCAGATGACGTTGCTCAAAATTTAAAAAAGATGGGTGCTAGTATACCAGGAATTCGACCTGGTCGCAGTACAAGTAAGTACTTAAAAAAAATTTTAGATAAACTAACTTTACTAGGATCTATTTTCTTATTTTTTGTTGCTATGATTCCTTCGATTATTACAAAAATCACACAAATTAAAATATTTCAAGGGCTTGGAGCAACATCATTATTAATTTTAGTAGGTGTAGCTATTGATACAGCTAAACAAATACAAACATATCTCATATCTGAAAAATACAACAGCATGATACAATAGTATTATTACTTATATATATAAAATTATACAAATACATAAAAATAACATAATGAAAGTAAGACCTTCTGTTAAAAAAATGTGTGATAAATGTAAAATCATAGTAAGAAAAAGAAAAGTAAGAGTAATTTGTGAAAATCCTAAACACAAACAAAAACAAGGCTAAAATATATAAAATATTTGGAGATAAAAATTGGCTAGAATAGCAGGTATAGATTTACCAAAACAAAAAAGAATTGAAATAGCTTTAACTTACATATATGGCATCGGACTATCTCGCTCAAAAGCTATTTTGCAAAAGATACAAATCAATCCAAATACACATGTAACAAATTTAAATGATAACGATATTACAAGTATTAGAAGTGTTCTAGATAATGATTATGTAATTGAAGGAGATTTGAGAAGACTAGAATCTATTAACATTAAAAGACTAATGGAAATTAATTCTTATAAAGGAAAAAGGCACCGTATTGGATTACCTTTGAGAGGACAAAGAACAAGAACCAATGCAAGAACACGTAGAGGCATCAAAAAAACAATGGCTGGTAAAAAGAAAGCACCTAAAAAATAAATTATATTAAAAATTAAATGGCTAAACAAACTAAAAAGACATCAAATAATAAAAAAAGAAAAAATATTGTAAATGGCATAACACATATTCAATCAACTTTTAATAATACCATTATTACAATTACGGACCTCAATGGTTCAACTATCTGCTGGTGTTCTTCTGGAGCTAGTGGATTTAAAGGAGCTAAAAAAGGAACACCTTTCGCTGCACAAACAGCTGCAGAGAAAGCAGCTAAACAAGCTATTGATCAAGGCATGAAACAAACAGAAGTAACTGTTAATGGACCAGGAGCAGGCAGAGAAACTGCTATTAGAGCAATTCAAGCAACTGGTATAGAAGTTACACTAATCAAAGACATTACTTCAATACCACATAATGGCTGTCGACCACCTAAAAAACGTAGAGTATAGAAAATAAAACTAATATATAAGTAATCTATAACTATAAATAATAATTTATTCACGAAATTTAACTAATAAGGAACTGTCTTCGATGACTCATTTCCAAATAGAATGCATAGAGTCAATAACAGAAGGTACTAGTAAGCAATATGGACGATTTATATTAGAACCACTTAAACAAGGGCAAGGAATTACAATTGGTAATTCTTTAAGAAGAACCTTATTATCAGATTTAGAAGGTGCTGCCATTGTTGCTGTAAGAATCGCAGGTGTCAATCATGAATTCTCAACTATTACTGGAGTCAGAGAAGATGTTCTCGAAATTCTATTAAATCTTAAAGAAGTCGTACTAAAAAGCTATACAAATGAATCACAGATAGGCAGATTAAGAATACAAGGACCTGCAGTAGTAACTGCAGGACTATTTGATTTACCACCGGAAGTTGAAATAATAGATCATAGACAATATATAGCAACTATATGTAATAACACAATTTTTGAAATGGAATTTCGAATTGAAAAAGGATATGGTTATAAATTAGTTAATAAATATACTAATGACAAATCAATAGATTTTTTACAAATTGACGCTGTGTTTATGCCAGTAAAAAAATTCAATTATATCATTCAAGAAAAAAAAGTGAATTCAAGCATAAGTGAAGAAAAACTTATACTAGACATATGGACAAACGGTAGTCTATCTCCTCAACAAGCTATTAGCGAAGGATCTAAAATTTTAACTAATCTATTTCATCCACTAACACATATAAACTTTAAGCAAACTCAGCAATTTAATGATAATCATGAGAATAAAATTAATCAATTAGAAATAGAAGAATTAAAACTATCAGTCAGAGCATATAATTGTCTAAAAAGAGCTCAAATACATTCTATATCTGATTTACTTGACTATTCACAAGAAGAATTACTAGAAATTAAAAATTTTGGACAAAAATCTGCAGAAGAAGTCATTGATGCATTAAGAAATAGACTCGGTATTAACTTACCTAAAGAGAAATCTTTAAATAATAAATCAAACTAGGCATTATATTTATATTATGAATCAAATAATATCTATAAAATTCAAATTTTTATTAATACCACAAATATATCATGAATAAAACTTTCATATCAAAAGATGACCAGCAAGTGAAATGGTATTTAGTGGATGCAAAAAATCAAACACTAGGTAGATTAAGTAGTCAAATTGCAAGTACTTTAAAAGGAAAAAATAATTTTCACTACACTCCTGATAGAATCAATAATTCTTATATAATAGTTATTAATGCAAAAGATATTCAAGTAACTGGTAACAAAAAATTGCAAAAGCTATATTATAAACATTCAGGTAGACCTGGTGGTCTAAAGACAGAAACTTTTGAACAATTACAAAAAAGAATACCAACAAGAATAATAGAAAAGTCTGTCAAAGGTATGTTACCAAAAAATACACTTGGACGACAATTATTTAGACATTTAAAAGTATATTCAGGCAACTCGCACCCACATAACTGCCAAAAGCCAACTAACTTACAACTTAAATAATCAATATAAATATAACAATATAAATGACTAGCTTATCTAATAATCCGAGAGTTACTTATTCTGGAACAGGTAGACGTAAATCATCGATAGCGAGAGTAAGACTAATCCCTGGATCAGGAAAATTAATTATTAATGGCCTTCCTGGTGAATCATATTTACAATTTAGTCCTAACTATCTAAGAATATCTTTTGCTCCTTTAAAAGTTCTTGGTCTTAGTGGTGAATACGATATATATGTCAAAGCAGAAGGTGGTGGATTAACCGGACAAGCTGATGCTATAAGACTAGGAATAGCCAGAGCATTATGTACAATTAATCCCGATAATAGAACCACACTAAAATCCGAAGGCTATTTGACAAGAGATGCAAGAGTCAAAGAACGCAGAAAATATGGCTTACGTAAAGCAAGAAAAGCTCCTCAATATTCAAAACGATAAAACTATGGTTAAAAAAAATATTCATCCACAATGGTTCAAAGAATCAAAAGTATACTGCGACGGACAACATATAATGACAGTAAGTTCAACCAAAGAAAAACTAAATGTAGATATTTGGTCTGGTAACCATCCATTTTTTACTGGATCACAAAGAATTATTGATACAGAGGGTAGAGTAGAAAGATTCATGAAAAAATATAATATAAAAAATAATTGACAGGTTTTCACACAGTGTCTATACTAATTTGAAAAATCAAAAATTTATCTTATTAACATATGCCAACTATCCAGCAATTAGTAAGACAAGAAAGAATCAAAACGAAGAAAAATACAAAATCTCCTGCTTTAAAAGGTTGTCCGCAAAGAAGAGGGGTTTGTACAAGAGTATATACAACTACTCCTAAAAAACCTAACTCTGCATTAAGAAAAGTTGCGCGGGTTCGATTAACTTCAGGCTTTGAAGTTACTGCATATATTCCAGGTATAGGACATAATATACAAGAACATTCAGTCGTTCTTATAAGAGGTGGAAGAGTTAAAGATTTACCAGGAGTTAGATACCATATTATTCGTGGAACATTGGATGCTTCTGGTGTAAAGGAACGCACACAAAGTAGATCAAAATATGGTAGCAAAAAACCCAAAACGTAATAATAAACAAAAAGATTAATATGTCACGTCGTAACACTGCAAAAAGAAGAGCTATTTCACCTGATCCATTATATAATAGCCGTCTAGTTAATATGCTAACCATAAGGATACTAAAAAGTGGCAAAAAAAGCCTTGCACAGAAAATCATCTACAATGCTTTAGATATTATTCAAGAAAAAACTTCCAATGATCCATTAGAAATTTTAGAAAAAGCTATTAGAAATGCTACTCCTTTAGTTGAAGTCAAAGCCAGAAGAGTTGGTGGCTCGACATATCAAGTACCAATGGAAATTAGAGCCTACAGAGGTACTAATTTAGCACTTAGATGGTTAACACAATTTGCAAAAAAAAGATCCGGCAAAAATATGGCAAACAAGCTCGCAAATGAAATAGTTGATGCTTCAAATGATAATGGAAGCACTATTAGAAAACGAGAAGAAACACATCGTATGGCAGAAGCAAATAAAGCTTTTGCACACTACCGCTATTAATAGCTAAAAAACAAAACAATTCTATAAAAAATCATAAAGGAATTATTAGTAATGGCAAGAGAAAAATTTGAAAGAAAAAAACCACATGTAAACATTGGCACAATTGGACATGTAGATCACGGTAAAACAACATTAACTGCCGCTATTTCGGCAACACTTGCGGCTGCAAATAATACAACTGCCAAAAAATTTGACGAAATTGACGCTGCACCAGAAGAAAAAGCAAGAGGTATTACAATTAATACTGCTCATGTAGAATATGAAACACAAAACAGACATTATGCGCATGTAGATTGTCCTGGACATGCCGATTATGTTAAAAATATGATTACTGGAGCGGCACAAATGGATGGAGCTATTCTAGTTGTATCTGCTGCTGACGGTCCTATGCCTCAAACTAGAGAACATATATTACTAGCAAAACAAGTTGGCGTTCCTAATGTAGTTGTTTTTCTAAATAAGCAAGATCAAGTAGATGATAATGAACTACTTGAACTTGTAGAACTAGAAGTACGCGAATTACTATCTCAATATGACTTCCCAGGAGATAATATACCTTTTATCGCTGGATCAGCATTACTTGCTCTAGAAGAAGTTACAAAAAATTCTACAATTCAAAATGGCGAAAACGAATGGGTCGATAAAATACACTCTCTAATGTCTGCTATTGATGAATATATTCCAACTCCAAAACGAGATATTGATAAAACATTTTTAATGGCTGTAGAGGATGTCTTTTCAATCACTGGAAGAGGAACTGTAGCAACAGGTAGAATTGAAAGAGGCATAATAAAAGTTGGTGATACAATAGAAATAGTCGGTTTAAAAGAAACAAAAAGTACAACTATCACTGGACTAGAAATGTTTCAAAAAACACTAGATGAAGGAATGGCGGGTGACAATATTGGCATTTTATTACGTGGTATACAAAAAGATGAAATAGAAAGAGGAATGGTTCTTGCACAACCCAACACAATCACACCACATACACAATTCGAAGCCGAAGTTTATATTTTAACTAAAGATGAAGGTGGCAGGCATACACCTTTCTTTTCTGGTTACCGTCCACAATTTTATGTAAGAACAACAGATGTTACAGGAACTATTACTAAATTCACTGCTGATGATGGCTCCGCAGCAGAAATGGTAATGCCTGGTGACCGTATTAAAATGAGTGCAGAATTAATTAATGCAATTGCAATTGAACAAGGTATGAGATTTGCAATTAGAGAAGGAGGCAGAACAGTAGGTGCTGGTGTCGTTTCCAAAATTATTGAATAATTAAAACTTATGATAGTTACTGAACAACAAAAAATCAGAATTAAGCTTAAAGCATACCATCCTTCAATAATGATTGATTCCTGTAATCAAATAATTGAAACAGCAATAAGAACAAATGCTAAAGTAATTGGACCTATAGCTTTCCCAACTAAAAGAAGAATCTATTGTGTTTTAAGATCACCACATGTAGATAAAGACTCTAGAGAACACTTTGAAATAAGAATACACAGTCGAATGCTAGAAATATATACATTATCTTCTCAAACAATTGATTCTTTAATGAAACTCAATATTCCAGCTGGAGTAGATATAGAAGTTAAACTATAAAAAATTAGGTGACAATATTGTCACCTAACAAAAAGGGTTATATTAATATAATTCTTCTTCTTGATGTGTTTTTATAACACAATCACTCGTAGGATAAGCTACACAAGTAAGAACAAAATTAGCTTCTATTTGATCTGTATCTAAAAAAGACTGATCATCTTGATTAACTGTTCCATTATCTACAATACCAGCACATGTAGAACATGCACCTGCACGACAAGAATATGGTAACTCTATACCCAAATCTTCTGCAACATCTAAGATATAAGAATCTTCTGGACATTTAAATTGTTGCTCTTCACCATCTTCCATAATCAAAGTTACATTATAATCAGCCATATTTAAACCTCAACAATAATATTATTAATTTACAATATATCAAAATTTTTCTAGATCAACAGATTTAAAAATATAAAGATATATTATTAATTAAAGCAATAAAATTGTAATTATTTTTTTACATTACAAAAATATCAATAAAAATTAAAAAAATGTTTCAATAAAGTCAAAGAATTTATACATAAGTTAATATAATTAACATCATTATAAATACCTTATATATATATGACACAATACATACAATCAATTCTTCAACCACGTAATACAATTGATATAAAATACTTTCCCGCTGTAGGATTAATACAAGAAATATCACATTTAATAAAAAGGTTATTCATACAAACCTTAAGACGTCCTTCTAGTTTATTATCTGGCATAATCCAGCCATTATTATGGCTTATTTTATTTGGTGGCTTATTTCAGAATGCACCCGTTAGCTTATTTACTCTAGAAACCAAATATGGTCCATTCTTGAGTTGTGGAATTATAATTTTCACTTCTTTTACAGGATCTCTAAATGCTGGACTACCTCTTATTTTTGATAGAGAATTTGGATTTTTGAATAGAATTCTAGTAGCTCCTATGATCTCTAAAGATACTTTACTAATATCATCATCCTGTTTTATGATTGGGATGACAATGATACAGACACTCATTATTATGCTATTCAGCTTAAAAATATTCAACTACAGTATTCAATTACATCAAATTTATATTTTTTTTATTATCACACTTCTAATCACAAGTAGTATATCTAACATCAGTATTGGCTTAGCATTTATATTACCAGGCCACATTGAATTTTTAGCTTTTACATTAATAATTAACTTACCCATACTATTTTCAAGCACCGCTTTAGCGCCTTTATCATTTATGCCTTATTGGTTACAACTTCTAGCCAATTTAAATCCTCTAACTTACGCAATAGAAAGTATTAGATTTATATCTACAACAAATGACTGGTTCTACTCTTCAAAAGTAATAAAAACTCTATGGTTCAACTTAACTTTATGGCAAATAATATTATTTCTAAGCATCATTAGTGCAATAAGTTTTAGAAGTATAAAGAAAATCATCTCAAATAAATTGGAATAATAAGACATTTGCTACTTTGTAGACTATAAGAGTGGTATAATAGTTTAAATAATACAGACTAAATTTTATTAATTATTTGTAAGAAAGGCAACATAATTATTTCTTATTTTAGGAGACACTTAAGTTAATGGGTTTACCTTGGTATAGAGTACATACAGTAGTATTAAATGATCCCGGTCGTTTAATTTCAGTACATTTAATGCACACAGCTTTAGTAGCTGGATGGGCAGGATCAATGGCTTTATATGAATTAGCTGTCTTTGATCCATCCGACCCTGTGCTTAATCCTATGTGGCGACAAGGCATGTTTGTTATGCCTTTCATGGCTAGACTAGGTGTTACAGACTCTTGGGGAGGATGGAGCATAACAGGAGAAAGCGTATCCAATCCTGGACTATGGAGCTTTGAAGGAGTTGCGATAACACATATTGTATTATCTGGGATGCTATTTCTAGCATCTATCTGGCATTGGGTATATTGGGATTTAGAACTTTTTCGTGATCCAAGAACAGGTGAACCTGCACTTGATTTACCTAAAATCTTCGGTATTCACTTATTACTAGCTAGTTTATTATGCTTTGGTTTCGGTGCATTTCACGCAACTGGACTTTTCGGACCAGGAATATGGATATCTGATGGATATGGAGTAACTGGAAAAGTACAGCCTGTTGCTCCAGCATGGGGACCAGACGGGTTTAACCCATTTAATCCTGGAGGAATAGCTTCACATCATATAGCAGCCGGAACAGTCGGAATCTTAGCAGGAATATTTCACTTAACAGTAAGACCTCCTCAACGTCTATACAGAGCACTTAGAATGGGAAATATCGAAACTGTACTTTCGAGTAGTATTTCTGCCGTTTTTTTTAGTGCTTTTATTACATGTGGCACTATGTGGTATGGATCTGCAACAACACCTCTAGAATTATTTGGACCAACTAGATATCAATGGGATAGCGGTTATTTTCAGCAAGAAATAGAACAAAGAGTAGAAAATGCTTTAAATGAAGGATCTACTCCTGCAGAAGCATGGTCAAGAATACCTGATAAACTAGCCTTCTATGATTATATAGGAAACAATCCAGCTAAAGGAGGACTATTTCGCGCAGGCCCAATGGATAAGGGTGATGGAATAGCAGAAGCATGGCTAGGACACCCTATTTTCCAAGATAAAGAAAATAGAGAACTAATTGTCAGAAGAATGCCGGCATTTTTTGAGACATTCCCTGTTATTTTAGTAGATAAAGATGGTATTATAAGAGCTGATATACCATTTAGAAGAGCAGAATCAAAATATAGTATTGAGCAAGTAGGTGTCACAGTAAGCTTTTATGGAGGAAAACTAAATAATAAGGTATTTACAGATGCACCAAGCGTAAAAAAATACGCTAGAAAAGCTCAATTAGGAGAAGTATTTGAATTTGATAGAACTACTTTAGAATCAGATGGTGTATTTAGAAGTAGTCCTAGAGGTTGGTTTACATTTGGCCATGCCAATTTTGCTTTAATATTCTTTTTTGGACACCTATGGCATGGATCTAGAACAATTTTCAGAGATGTTTTTGCTGGTATAGGAGCTGAAGTAACTGAACAAGTTGAATTTGGTGCTTTCCAAAAATTAGGAGACAAAAGCAGTAAAAAACAAGGTGCTGTCTAAAACTTATTCACAAAAACTTAAAATATTAAAGATACGGAGAAAAAGATGGAAGCTCTAGTATATGTTTTTTTACTAACAGGCACATTGATGGTCATATTCTTTGCAATTTTTTTTAGAGACCCTCCAAGAATTGCAAAATAAGAATCAGAATTATAATAACAAAAAAAATCCACTCCTAAATCATAATAAAAAAAGAGTGGTAAAAATAACATGATTATTCTTCATGCTCTTCAAAAGGATCTCGTAAATCTTGTGAAATAGGTCCAAAAGCTATATAAACAGAATAGCCAGTAATACCTATCAATAAGCTTGAAATAAAAATACTAAGAACTGTTGCAATTTCCATAAATTAAAAAAATAACGTTAACTTATGTCTATGATAATAGAATAAGTATTCTAAAAGTATAATAATCAACTTAATTTATAACACTATGGCACTAAGAACTAGACTAGGAGAAATTTTAAGGCCTTTAAACTCAGAATATGGTAAAGTTGCTCCTGGATGGGGCACCACACCCATTATGGCCATTTTCATGCTTTTGTTTTTCTTATTTTTACTTATTATTTTACAAATTTACAACTCATCTCTTATATTAAATAATGTTGACGTAGACTGGGCCATTTTAGGCAATTAATATAAAAAAATAAGCCTTGTGTATTTATACACAAGGTAATACAAAAAAATTAACTTATTAAGAGTAATTCACTTTCAGTAAAATTATTTGCATTAATGCCATTATATGCTTGCTTTACAAATCTCACTGTTACAGGATACTTAATATTTTCTTCTACTTTAAAAACTGTACCAATATCTTGATACCAATAGGACTCTTTCCTTAAAATTTTCACCTTAGAACCTTTCGTAATCATAAACAATAATCTCAATTAAATATCAATAGTATTCAATAATAAATTAGCAGATATATATTAATAAAAGCAAATATATTACATTTTATAAACTAGTCAGCATTCTTTTTTTGTTAGTAAGTTGCCGTAAAAATAATAAAAATGTTAAATTTAATACTATAGTAATAACTAAATTCATCTTTTAATATAAAGATATTATCAAAGGCACAAAAGGATTTTAAAAAATGAAAATATCATGGAGAACCATTCTTTTATGGTCCTTACCGTTCATCGTCATTACTTTTTTTCTATGGCAAGGATTTTTAGCACCGACAAATAATGAATTAAATAATAATGTCGCTAGCTCACGTATGACATATGGTAGATTTTTAGAATATTTAGATATGGGCTGGGTAAAACGTGTAGATATGTATGATAACGGACATACAGCAATAGTTGAAGCAATTGGGCCAGAGTTAGGTAATCGAATTCAAAAAATAAGAGTTGAATTACCTGCCAGTGCACCAGAGCTCATCACTCAACTGAGAAATAAAAATGTTGACTTAGATGCTCATCCTACTAAAAATACCAGTGCAATATGGAATTTATTAGCAAATCTTTTCTTTCCTTTATTGCTAATTAGTGGATTAGCTTTACTATTTAGACGTTCTAACTCTAATAATGGTGGTCCAGGACAAGCTATGTCTTTTGGAAAATCTAAAGCCTTATTCCAAATGGAAGCAAAAACAGGAATTATCTTTGATGATGTTGCTGGAGTAGATGAAGCAAAAGAAGAATTTCAAGAAGTAGTTACATTCTTAAAGCAACCCGAATCTTTTACAGCAGTAGGTGCAAGAATACCTAAAGGTGTTCTATTAATTGGTCCTCCTGGAACAGGAAAAACGTTATTAGCTAAGGCAATTGCAGGTGAAGCAAATGTACCTTTTTTCAGCATCTCTGGATCAGAATTTGTAGAGATGTTTGTGGGAGTCGGTGCATCAAGAGTTCGTGATCTATTTAAAAAAGCCAAAGAAAATGCCCCATGCATAGTATTCATTGATGAGATTGATGCAGTAGGAAGACAAAGAGGAACAGGTATTGGCGGCGGCAACGATGAAAGAGAACAAACTCTAAATCAATTATTAACAGAAATGGATGGCTTTGAAGGAAATACAGGAATTATCGTAATTGCAGCAACAAATAGAGCTGATATTTTAGATTCAGCATTACTAAGACCTGGAAGATTTGATAGACAAGTAGCTGTTGATGTACCTGATTTTAACGGACGACTTGCTATTTTAAAAGTTCATGCAAAAAATAAAAAGATTGACAACAATGTATCTCTATCTATAATTGCACGCCGCACACCAGGCTTTTCTGGTGCAGATCTTGCAAATTTATTAAATGAAGCAGCAATACTAACAGCTAGAAAAAGAAAAAAAACAATAACGATTAATGAAATTGATGCATCTATCGATCGTGTTGTTGCAGGTATGGAAGGCACTCCATTAATAGATAGTAAAAGCAAAAGATTAATCGCATATCATGAAATAGGACATGCTATCGTTGGAACACTACTTAAGAATCATGAACCTGTTCAAAAAGTAACACTTATTCCAAGAGGCCAAGCAAGAGGCCTTACATGGTTTACACCTGCCGATGATCAAACCTTAATTTCTAGAGCACAAATCTTATCACGTATAATGGGAGCACTAGGAGGTAGAGCTGCTGAAGAAATTGTTTTTGGTGATGCAGAAGTCACAACCGGTGCCAGTAATGATTTACAGCAAGTTACATCTATGGCCAGACAAATGGTTACAAGATTTGGTATGTCAGATATTGGTCCATTATCTTTAGAGAATGAAGCTACTAGCCCTTTTCTTGGCAGAAATATGTCATCTAATCCTGAATATTCCGATGAGATTGCAATCAAAATAGATGCACAAGTTAAAACAATTGTAGACACATGCCATAAAAAGGCATTAGAAATAATAAAAGAGAATAGAGTTATTATTGATTACTTAGTGGACTTACTAATCGAAAAAGAGACTATTGAAGGAACTGAATTTAGGCAGATTATTAGCGAATATACTAATATTCCTAAAAAATATCAATTAGTTAATTAAATATACGGGACCGACGGGACTCGAACCCGCAACTTTCGCCGTGACAGGGCGATGCTCTAACCAATTGAACTACGGTTCCATTTAATTTATAGTTAGCATATTATATTCAAACAAAATTGTCAAACTAAACTTAAATAGATAGGAGAGAAAGGGATTCGAACCCTCGATACGATATTATAACCATATAGCAGATTAGCAATCTGCCGCTTTCAACCACTCAGCCATCTCTCCAAACACAAAATTTATATTTAATTCTAAATAAAAAAATTCTAGATGGCTCAAGCGGGATTTGAACCTGCGACCTTGGGCTTATGAGTCCCCTGCTCTAACCGACTGAGCTACTGAGCCATCTAAGATAACATTATAACATTTTTATAAAAAAGAATATACAATTATTGTAAATTCATTACTCAATTAATAAAAATACAAAATTAACTCTATATTCTTATAAAAAAATAATATAACAATATCTAAATTTTTTTCATAATCTTAATTAAACGTATAGCAAAAAAATCAATCATTCTATATTAACAGAATATAATTTTTTTTGATTTATAGGCATTAAGAATATAAATATCTCTTTTTCATGACTAAAATCACCCATTTAGAAACTAAATTATCTTAATTGTCTGTATTTATATCATTGATTTGTACCATCTGCCTTGATAAAAGTACCAAAAGTAAATTTTATAAAATCAATAATTTATATCAAAAATATAGACTCTCAAGAGTAGCAATCAAAATCAAAACATAATAAATAATTAATAAAATCATTTAAATTGTAAATTAAAACCATAATAATTAGAAATAAGTCACAAGAAAAACTCCAATAAATAAATTAATTTTTATTTTTAACCTTTCATCTATCACAGAAATTATTTTTTTCACTAATCTTTTATACACATAAGAGTAATCAAAAAACAAATTCAAAAAGTTCTCTATTATAAACAATAAAAAATAATACTATACTAACATTGAGCCTATACCATTTTTAGTTAAAATCTCTAATAATAATGCATGATCAACTCTGCCATCAATAATATGAGCAGATTGCACACCTTGACTAATAGAATCAATACAACAATCAACTTTTGGAATCATTCCTCCAGAAATAATATTCTTTTTTTTTAGATATTCTATTTTTAAAACATCAGCAAGTCTTACTAATGTTTTAGGATCATGAAGATTTTGCATAATACCTGCTGTATCTGTCAATAAAATTAGCTTTTCAGCTTTTAACTTTGATGCAATAGCACCTGCAACAGTATCTGCATTAATATTATAAGATTGACCATCTAAGCTAGCAGCAACACTAGCTATTACAGGTATATAGCCCTTTTGAATTAAAAGATCAATAATATTTGAATTAACAGCATCAATTTTACCAACGAAACTATCAAATTTATTAGAAGACTGGGATGCAACGATCAATCTAGCATCTTTACCAGATAAACCAATTGCTTTACCTTTTTTCTTATTAATCAATGCAACAAGTTCTTGATTGACTTTTCCGACTAAAACCATCTCAACTATTTCCATGGTCTTAGCGTCTGTAATTCTAACACCTTTATCAAATCTAGGCTCTATATTTAATTTATCTAGCCACTGATTAATAATCGGTCCTCCACCATGAACTAGTACTGGTTTAAGCCCAATATAAGACAAAAACAATACATCTTCTATTACCTTATTTTTCAATACTTGATCTTGCATAGCTGAACCACCATATTTTATAACAATAGTTTTTCCAGCAAATTTTTGAATAAAAGGTAAAGCCTCACTAAGAACCTGTACTCTCTGAAAATCATTTAACATATAATCAAAATAATAAAATTATGTAAAAAAAGAAAAAACAAATCATATGTATATTTTCTGGAACAATATATCAAAATTTCCGAGATTTTTCATCTCAGTACTTATGGGATTCTTCTTGACAATTTTTAATCCCTTTTTCGAGTTATTAAGAAACCCTAAACAAGGTTTTCTATTCATCATTATAATCAGTATGACATCTATCACAATATGGCAAATTTTAAAGCTTATGCTTGCGCTAAATTAATAAAAAAAATAGATTTAATTATTAAAAACAAAAAAAATTAAACATATATAATATTATATATACTATAATAAAGAAGATATATGTCTAGTATTATATACAATTATTCTGCTATATTTATAATAATTACTTTAATAAATTTTTTTATCCGTTTTTATATGATAGAAGTTATAAATCAAGTAACCGGTTCATTTGCATTAATAGATAGTTTAGTAAAACATAATGTTAAACATATTTTTGGTTATCCTGGTGGTGCTATATTACCTATTTATGATGAATTATATAAATGGGAGCAAAAAGGGAAAATTACCCATATTTTATGTAGACATGAACAAGCAGCAGCACATGCTGCTGATGGCTATGCTCGATCTACAGGTATGGTTGGAGTATGTTTCGCTACATCTGGTCCAGGTGCAACGAACTTAGTATCTGGAATAGCTACTGCTCAGATGGATTCCGTACCTATGGTATTAATTACTGGTCAAGTGAGTAGAGCTTTTATTGGTACAGATGCTTTTCAAGAAGTAGATATTTTTGGTATTACTTTACCTATCGTGAAACATTCTTATGTTGTTCGAGATCCTAGACATATGTCTAGAATTATTGCTGAGGCCTTTTATATTGCTCAACATGGTCGACCAGGTCCTGTATTGATAGATATACCAAAAGATGTGGGTCTAGAGAAATTTACATATCAGCCAGTATATCCAGGTACTATAACTTTACCTGGATGTCGTACACTAAATACTGGAAAACAAAAACAAATACCAAAGATTATTAAATTAATTAGTCAATCTAGTCAACCTTTATTATATGTTGGAGGAGGAAGTATTATATCTGGTGCTCATGATCAGGTTGCAGAATTAGCTGTAATATGCCAAATACCAATCACAACAACTTTAATGGGTAAAGGTATTATTGATGAGAATCACTTATTATCTTTAGGTATGCTTGGTATGCATGGTACAGCATATGCTAATTTCGCTGTAAGTGAATGTGACTTATTAATAGCTTTAGGGGCTAGATTTGATGATCGAGTAACTGGTAAGTTAGATGAATTTGCATGTAATGCACAAGTTATACACATTGATATTGATCCTGCTGAAGTAGGCAAGAATCGTATACCTCATGTTGCTATAGTAGGAGATATTAAGGAAAGCTTGGAAGAGATAATACTAGCTATAAAAGAAAGTAAGGATTTTTTCTTTGAACAAACGAGGTCTTGGAAAGATAGAATTGCAAATTGGAAGCTTCAATATCCATTATTGATACCACAAAAGAATAATTCTTTATCACCACAAGAAATTATTTCCTCACTTAATAAAAATACTTTAGGAGCTTACTTTACTACTGATGTTGGCCAGCATCAAATGTGGGCAGCGCAGTTTTTAAATGTAATGCCTAGGCATTGGCTTTCTAGTGCAGGTTTAGGTACAATGGGCTATGGATTACCAGCTGCAATAGGTGCGCAGATAGCACATCCTCAAAGTTTAGTTATTTGTATTAGTGGAGATGCTAGTTTTCAGATGAACCTCCAAGAATTAGCAACAATTGCACAGTATGATTTGCCTATAAAAATAATTATTATAAATAATAAATGGCAAGGAATGGTTCGTCAATGGCAGCAAGCTTTTTATGGTCAGAGATATTCTCACTCGAATATGGCAAATGGATCACCTGATTTTCAGATTTTAGCGTCATCTTTTGGTATTAAGTCTTATTGTTTAAATACAAGAGATAATCTTGATCAAGCTTTAGATCTGTGTTTTAGTACAAATGGACCTTTTTTGATAGATTGTCAAGTAACTGAAGATGAAAATTGTTATCCTATGGTTGCTCCTGGAAAAAGTAATGCGCAAATGATAGGTGTATACAAACAAAATAAAGCTCTGAATAATCATCAAGTGTCTAATAATACAAAAAGATACTCAAGTTTTAATTAAATTATCTTTATTTTTTATTTAGAACAAGCCCTTGACGAGAATCGAACTCGTTACTTTTTTCTTACCAAGAAAATACTCTGCCATTGAGTTACAAGGGCTTTATTTTATCTATGATTTTTTTATTGGGCCGGGTTGGATTTGAACCAACGTAGGCATTGCCAGCGGATTTACAGTCCGCCCCCATTAACCACTCGGGCACCGACCCTATCAATACTATAATACATTAATATTAAAAAAACAATATTTATTGTTTGGATGTAACTGGGTTTGAACCAGTGACTTTCATGACGTCAACATGATACTCTATCCAACTGAGTTATACATCCAATAGATTTGAATTTATTATTTGATAAACCTTTGTTTTAGTCTTGTAGCTTTACCAATTTTGTATCTTAAATAATAAAGTTTAGCTCTTCTTACTTTAGATTTTCTAAGTATTCTCATATTTGTTATTCTTGGTGAATGTATAAGATATACTTTTTCTACTCCAATTCCTTGAAATACTCTACGTAAAGTTATTGTCGTATTTAAATTAGACTTATGAATAGCAATAATTACACCTTCAGAGAATTGAATTCTTTCTTTATTGCCTTCTTGTATAAGAACACCTATTTGAATAGTATCACCTATCTCTAATTCTGGGATATCTGTTTTTAGATATTTATTTTCTATATTTTTAATTATATCAGTTTTATTGATAATCATTAGTCTATTTATTATTGTTGTTACTTGTATACATATTATGCAATTAATATCTCTTTAGTCAACTTGTTATTTTTTTATTACTAGTATGCAAGCTATTATATTTATTAAATTTCACAGTAAATCACCTTTATCCCTATTAATTTATTTGAGTTTTTGTGTTAAAATTACTTTTATTAAAGGTAGTAAGTTGTTTATTGGTTGATAAAAATGTTTGAGCGTTTTACAGAAAAGGCTATTAAAGTTATTATGCTAGCTCAAGAAGAAGCTAGACGTTTAGGTCATAATTTTGTTGGTACTGAACAAATTCTTTTAGGTTTAATAGGAGAAGGAACTGGGATTGCAGCTCAAGTGCTGAAGTCAATGAATGTAAATTTGAAAGATGCAAGAATAGAGGTCGAAAAAATTATAGGTCGAGGTTCAGGCTTTGTTGCGGTTGAAATACCTTTTACTCCGAGAGCAAAAAGAGTTTTAGAATTATCTTTAGAAGAGGCTCGACAATTAGGTCATAATTATATTGGTACTGAACATTTATTAATGGGTTTGGTAAGAGAAGGTGAAGGAGTAGCAGCTAGAGTATTGGAAAATTTAGCCGTTAATGTTTCTTCTATTAGAACAGAAGTAATTCAAATGTTAGGAGAGAATGCAGAAGTTAACGTAAATGCCAATGGCAATATGCAGGCACGTAGCAAAACACCAACTCTTGAAGAGTTTGGTTCTAATTTAACTGAGTTAGCTGTGGAAGGTGTTTTAGATCCTGTTGTTGGAAGGCAAAAAGAAATAGAAAGAGTGATTCAGATTTTAGGCAGAAGAACAAAGAATAATCCAGTTCTAATTGGTGAACCAGGCGTAGGGAAAACAGCTATTGCAGAAGGTTTGGCACAGAGAATAGCTAATAGAGATGTTCCTTCAATTCTTGAAGATAAATTAGTTATTACCTTAGATGTTGGTTTATTAGTAGCAGGTACTAAATATCGCGGAGAATTTGAAGAACGCTTGAAAAGAATTATGGATGAAATCAAGTCTGCAGATAATGTTGTTTTAGTGATTGATGAAGTACATACATTAATAGGTGCAGGTGCTGCGGAAGGTGCTATAGATGCTGCGAATTTATTGAAGCCTGCTTTAGCAAGAGGTGAATTGCAGTGTATAGGTGCAACAACTTTAGAAGAATATCGTAAACATATTGAAAAAGATGCAGCTCTTGAGAGACGTTTCCAACCAGTTTTAGTAGGTGAGCCTAGTGTTGAAGAAACTATTGAAATTCTATTTGGTTTAAGAGATCGATACGAAAAACATCATCAATTAAAAATGTCTGATGGGGCATTAGCAGCAGCAGCTAAATATGCAAATCAGTATATCTCTGATAGATTTTTACCAGATAAAGCTATTGATTTAATTGATGAGGCAGGTTCTCGTGTACGTCTTTTAAACTCTCAATTACCGCCTGCGGCTCGGGAATTAGATAAAGAATTAAGATCTGTATTGAAAACAAAAGATGAGGCAATTAGAGCGCAAAAATATGAAAAGGCTGAACAATATAGAACTAGAGAAATGGAAATCAAAGCGCAGATAGCCGCTATTGCGCAAAGTAAGAAGAATGAGCCAGATATTAGTTTGGAAGATCCAATTGTTACTGAAGAAGATATTGCAGAAATTGTTGCATTTTGGACAGGTATACCTGTTACTAAGTTGACTAAAAGTGAGTCTGAAAAATTACTGCATATGGAAGATACCTTACATAGTAGAATCATTGGTCAAGATGAAGCAGTCGTTGCAGTATCCCGTGCTATTAGAAGAGCTCGTGTTGGTTTGAAAAATCCAAACCGTCCGATTGCTAGTTTTATTTTTTCTGGACCCACTGGTGTTGGTAAGACAGAACTAACGAAAGCATTAGCTTCATATTTTTTTGGTGCTGAGGAAGCAATGGTACGTTTAGATATGTCTGAGTATATGGAACGGCATACGGTTTCTAAATTAATAGGTTCACCTCCTGGTTATGTAGGTTATAGTGAAGGTGGATATTTAACAGAGGCTGTACGTAAACGACCTTATACAGTAATTCTATTTGATGAAATTGAAAAAGCTCATCCTGATATTTTTAATCTATTGTTACAGATTTTAGAAGATGGTCGTTTAACTGATGCAAAAGGTAGAACGATAGATTTTAAAAATACCTTATTAATCATGACTTCTAATATAGGCTCTAAAGTAATAGAGAAAGGTGGAGGTTCTCTAGGTTTTGAATTAGGTGATTCTCAAATAGAATCAACATATAACCGAATACGTTCTTTAGTTAATGAAGAATTAAAGCAATATTTTAGGCCAGAATTTTTAAATCGTTTAGATGAGATAATTGTTTTTAGGCAATTAACAAAAGATGAAGTAAGACAGATTGCTGATATTATGTTGAAAGAAGTGTTTGAAAGAATTCAGCAAAAAGAAATACAGTTAGATGTCACTGAAAGATTTAAAAATCGTTTGGTTGATGAAGGATATAATCCAAGCTATGGTGCAAGACCTTTACGTAGAGCAGTTATGCGTTTACTGGAAGATAGTTTAGCTGAAGAATTTTTATCTGGAAGAATTAAAGAGGGTGATAGTGCAGTGGTAGATGTTACGGATGAAGGTAATGTTACAGTTTTATTAGGTGAAAAATTGGAATTACTTAAGTCTTAGTAGTATATATTTTATAAAATAAAGAAGTGTAATTACAAGCACTGCGCTTCTTTATAAATTTAATATTGCCAGGAACCAGATTTGAACTGGTGACACGAGGATTTTCAGTCCACTGCTCTACCAACTGAGCTATCCCGGCTTTAACACAATTGTATTACATTATTCATTTTCTTGCAATTTTACTCCATGAATTTGTAAAAAATTTTGTTTTATGCTGCTAAATTTGCAAGTGTCAGCATGAAATAATAATTGAAAAGATCCAATTGGACCATTTCTATGTTTGGCAATTATAATATCTAGTATTTGATTATTTATATCTTGTGTATCTTTATACAACATAAGAACTAAGTCAGCATCTTGTTCGATTGAATTATGTACGATTTGTTTACCAGTAATAAAATTGCTATATTCTTTTACTTTTGTATCATATACTTTTGTTTTAGATAGCAGTTTAATCTTGCTGAAACGAATAAATTCAATGATTTGATTTATATTGAAATTATTATTTACTATTAGGTTATTGAAACTATTATTTTTAATTTGATCCTCTTTTTTCCATTTTTTATCAGTAAATAAGTTATGATTATGTGTTGTATATGTTTGTATATTATTATTAGTTAGAATTAAGTATATATATTGTTGATTCTTATTTTGCAGACCTATGAAGTCGACACTCTTTGTTTTATAAGAATTTTTTTGGAAATTTATAGCTTCAATTTTATCTTTTTGTATTTGTAATATTTTTTTATGAAGATTCGGTAACTGTAAATAGGAAATACATCCACTTTCACGTAAATCAGATAAAAGTGGACGTTTATTTATCCGATTTTCTATATTACGATTCAATTGTGATAAAACAATCATAGGTGATTTTGAATTTTTTGCTAAAAGCTTTAATTCTCTTGTTATATAACCTATTTCTAGGGAGCGATTTTTTAAGCTTTGATTATTGAATTTTATTAACTGAAGGTAGTCGACAATAATAGCTCTTTTTTTTTGCTTTATTATTTTGTATTTGTGATTTATATAGTCAATAGAAGCGTTACCTTCATCATCGATACTTAATTGGGATTGTAAAAGCATTTGACATGCTACTTGTAAATTTTTCCACTCATATATTTGAATTATTTTTTGTTGAATATTGTTTACTTTTATATTAGAATTAATTGCTAGGATCTTGTCCAAAATTTCTGTTTTTGACATTTCTAAGCTGAAAATATATACACTTAATTGGAGATTTCGTATAAGATGATTAGTGATATTAATAGCAAATGATGTTTTCCCCATGGATGGTCTACCAGCAATTATTATTAAATCGCCTTGTTTAAAGCCTTTAGTTACTTGGTCAAGATCTTTAAAACCTGAAAGTATATTAACAGCTTTATTTTTAGATTCATCTAAGTAAGTCTTTAAAATAAATTTATTGATTAAATTATTAAAGTGATTACGTTTTTGTAATAAAAGAACTTTAGCTATTTTGTGTATATATTGTATTGATTTTCTATAAATCTGTTGTATAGCTATATCTTTAATATAGCTTAGCTCTAAAATGCAATAGCTATACTGTATAAATAATCTTTTTATGTGATGATAATATAAAATCTCAATAAAATATTGAATATAAATATTTTCATCATAATAATTAGATATAGACTGTGCTTTTTGTATTAATTCTATAATTTGTTTGACACCGCCTACAGGATTTAAAAGATTTTTTGTCCATAGTTTATTAATTAGTTTAGGTATATCTGTTTGACTATATATATTATATACTTCTGTGACATTTAAATATATTATTTGATGTCTTTCTAATGTAAATAAGCAGGATTGAATATTATTAATAACATTTGGAGCAGTAATGGAGTCTGACAATATATATCCAATAATAATTTCTTCAGCAATTATGTTGTGTGGTGGTAAGTATTTATTATAATAATTATTGACTTTTATTAACATATATTTATATATTTCATTACTTATTTACTGAGTATTAAATAAAAGTAAGCCTTAAATTTAAAGACTGTTTTATCATATGATTTATTGTTTGATTTGATTAATTTTAAATAATATTTGGTAAAATTTGAATTTCAATATCTGAGTAGATATTGTCTTCGATTTTGATTGATATATTGTATATACCAATTTCTTTAATATTAGGCATAATTATTTGTTTTTTTTCTATTAAATGTCCAGTAATTTGAATAATTTTTTCAATAATATCATTTTCTGTAATACTGCCAAAAATTTGTTTATTTTGACCAATCTTTTTTCTTATTTTTATTTTTGTTATTTGTTCTAAGTATCTTTTTATTGTTAAGTTATGAATATAATTTTGATTATCTTTTTTTAATTTAATATTGTTGAGCATTTTTATGTGCTTTAATTTTCCTTTGGTTGCTATTTCTACAAATTGTTGAGGTATTAAGTAGTTGAAAGCATATCCTAAAGAAACTTTTTTATGTGTATTAATTGGTCCTAAAATAGAATGTGGCTTTGTGACAATTATGTTGATTGTTTTTTTCATTTTAGTAATATATTATAGTATGTTATTTTTTCTTGACATGAATTAATAAGTAGTATTATAGTTGAGAATAGGTTTTTTGGAAAGATGGCTGAGTGGTCTAAAGCGTAGCATTGGAAATGCTATTTAAGTAATACTTAACGAGGGTTCGAATCCCTCTCTTTCCTTATTTATTATTGAAACCTCCTTTTAGTATATAATGCTTTATTTTATTAGAACTTAAAATTTGTGAACCAATAAATGACCTTATTTCATTGTTGCAATAAATTATTATTATTTTATTTTGTAGTTTATTTTTTATATATTGAATATATTTTGTCTTTTTTAAATTTTTTAACGGTATATTTATAGCATAATTGATTCTTTTTATTTTAAATTCGATTTGACTTCTAATATCAATTAATTTATAGCCATTTAATTCTAATAGCTTAATTTCATGTACACTTATATACTTTATCTTATGTAGTTTATTAATATTTGATATGGCTTCAATATTTTGTTTTTTTATCTTTTTTGGTTTAATTTTAATCTTCTGGAATGATAACTTTATCGCATTAATTTTAAGTAAGTATCCGTTTAATATAAAACCTATTCCTGTAATTATTTTTATTGCTTCTGTTGCTTGAATAATTCCAGTAATACCAGCTATTGTGTTTAAAACACCTGTTGTATTACAGCCATTATATGAGATATTGTTGTATAAATCGTGGTATTTGGGTCCGTTCTGATAGTTAAAAACACTTACGTGACCAGTGAATTTTTCTATTGCGCCATAAATGTGTATTTTATGTAGTTTATAACAGTATTCACTAATTATTTTTCTACTTTGAAAATTATCTGTACCATCTATGACAATATCGTAATCAGAAAAAATATTATGAATATTATTTTGACTTAATTTAATGTTATAAGTCTTGATATTGATGTTTGGATTTATTGAATCCAATCTAATTTTTGCAGCTTGAACTTTTGGTTGTTTTATATTTTTTGTATTATAAATAATTTGTCTTTGTAAGTTTGATACTTCTATCGTATCATCATCAATTATACCTATAGTACCTACGCCACATGTTGTCAAATATAGAAGAACAGTTGAGTTTAATCCACCAGCTCCAACACAAATAATTTTGGAACGTTTTAATCGTTGTTGTCCTTCTATATTTATTTCTTCCATAATAATATGTCTTGAGTATCTTTCGTAATCTTTATATGATACGCTTATCTTTTCTTTTTTCATTATTGGATTTAGCATTAAATGTTGTTTTGTTATAAGTTTTTATATGTTTATATATTACTCAGTTATATTTTGTAATTAATCTAGGCTTAGCTTAAAGAAAGTAGCTTTATTACTTTCATTGATCTCATACAATATAGTGCTTATTAAATTATGTTATAGTATAGAAAAGTTCCATTATCTATTTCTGTGTTGTACGCCTTTAGTTCAGTTGGTAGAACGTAGGTTTCCAAAACCTAATGTCGAGGGTTCAAGTCCTTCAAGGCGTGTTTATTTTATAGTTTTTAAAAATTATTTATGTCAGTACCTTGGAAAAATATCTACTTGCTCATATAATAATTCTATTAATTTGGAGTTATTAATTAAAATAAAAAGCTCATCTGCAGATTAAATATATTATTTTTGAATTTATAAGAATTTTTATGGCTAAAAAAGTTATTGGTTTAGTAAAGCTAGCATTAAATGCTGGTAAAGCTACCCCTGCACCTCCCGTAGGTCCAGCATTAGGTCAGCATGGAGCGAATATTGTTATGTTTTGTAAAGAATATAATGCGAGAACAAATGATCAATTAGGCTTAGTTATTCCTGTTGAAATTACAGTTTATGAAGATAGGAGTTTTTCTTTTATTCTAAAAACACCACCCGCATCTGTCTTACTCGCTAAGGCTGCGGGTATTGAAAAGGGTTCAGGTTCACCGAATATTCAAAATGTTGGTTCTATTTCTCAAAGTCAGTTGAAACAAATAGCAGCTACAAAAATGCCAGACTTGAATACAAATGATCTTATAAAAGCAATGAAGATTGTGTCAGGAACAGCTAGAAATATGGGTATTACAGTTAATAATTAAATAATAGGAGTTAATTTTATATAATGTCTAAGTCTTCTCGTCGTTATAGGCAATTATTGCAAAAAATCAATAAGACGTGTTACAGTCCTTTAGATGCTATTGATTTATTATATGAAGTTTCAAATGCTAATTTTATTGAAACAGCAGATATTCATATCTTATTGGGTTTAGATCCTAAATATGCTGATCAACAGTTACGTTCAACAGTAACTTTACCTAAAGGAACAGGTAAGAAAATCAGAGTTGCTGTTATTGCAAATGGAGAACAAGTAGCAGAAGCAATAGAAGCAGGAGCTGATATTGTTGGATATGAAGATTTAATTGATGAAATAGCAAAAGGGCGTTTAGATTTTGATAAATTGATAGCAACGCCTATAGTTATGCCTTTAATTGCAAAATTAGGACGTTTATTAGGTCCTAGAGGTTTGATGCCTTCACCAAAAGCAGGCACTGTAACTAATAATTTATCGGAGTCTATTGCAGAATTTAAAGCTGGTAAGTTAGAATATCGTGTAGATCGTACAGGTATTATACATGTACCTTTTGGAAAAGTGAATTTTTCTCGTAATGATTTATTAGCAAATCTAATAGCAATTAAAGATTCAGTAGAAAAAAATAGGCCGTCAGGATCACGTGGAAAGTACTGGAAATCAGTTTATATTTCGAGTACTATGAGCCCTTCAATTTCTATTGATATTAATTTATTAAGAGAACAGGTATAAGTATACGTTTAGCTTATTATATTTAATCGTTAAAAAACATATATTACATTAATATGACAACAAAAATTGAGAGTATTATTGAAGAATTAAAAACGCTAACTTTATTAGAAGCTGCAGAGTTGGTAAAAGAGATTGAGGTTGTTTTTGGAGTAGATGCTTCTAGCTCTAATACAGGAATGATTATGATGGACTCAGCTGCTACATTATCTTCTAATATTATTGAAGAACAGGAAAAAACGGAATTTGATATTGTATTAGAAAGTGTACCAGCATCTAAAAAAATTGCAATTTTAAAAGTTGTAAGATCTATTACAGGTTTAGGTTTAAAAGAGGCAAAAGATTTAGTAGAATCAGCACCAAAAGTTATAAAAGAAGCTATGTCAAAAGAAGACGCGGAAGAGATTAAGAAAAAGTTAGAAGAAGTTGATGCAGTTGTATTGATTAAGTAGTTTTTTAGAAGCAATAAATTTAATTTTTGATTTACTGCTTCTTTTTATATTTTTAAAATATTCCTAATGTTAGAGCTTTAGATAAAGGCATAGTTGCACCGATGCCTAGCCATATTGTAATTAATGTTCCAAATAGAAAAACAGTTGTTGCAACAGGTCTTCTAAAAGGGTTTTGAAATTTATTAATATTTTCAATGAATGGAACAGTCATTAGGCCAGCTGGTACAGCTGCCATTGATAAGACACCGATAAGTTTATTAGGTATAACTCTTAATAAATTAAAAGTGGGGAAAAAATACCATTCAGGTAAGATTTCGAGTGGAGTGGCAAAAGGATTAGCCGGTTCTCCTATTACTGATGGTTCTAGTATTGCTAAGCCTACATTACATGCAATTGTTCCTAGTATTACTACTGTAAATATATATAATAATTCATTTGGCCAAGCAGGTTCACCATAATAATGGTGACCCATTCCTTTTGCAAGTTTAGCTCTTAATTTTGGATCTGTTAAATCAGGTTTTTTAATTATAGACATATTATGCTTGTTATTTTATTTTAATTTTTTATAGTGGTCCAGAAATACCTTGCTTGCGAATCATTAAGAAGTGCATAAGCATAAAAACAGCTGTAAGCAATGGGAGTACAAATGTATGTAAACTATAGAATCTTGTTAATGTCCCTTGTCCTACACTTACACCACCTCGAAGAAGTTCTACTATGTTACCACCAATTACTGGTATTGCTTCAGGAACACCTGTTACTATCTTAACTGCCCAATAACCAATTTGATCCCAAGGTAATGAATATCCTGTAACTCCGAAAGATACGGTTAAAACAGCTAATACTACACCTGTCACCCAAGTTAATTCACGAGGTTTTTTAAAGCCACCTGTTAAATATACTCTAAATACGTGTAAAATTAGCATAAGAACCATCATGCTAGCTGACCATCTGTGAATAGAGCGTATTAGCCAACCAAAATTTACATCAGTCATAATATATTCTACAGATGTAAAAGCTTCAGCAACTGTAGGTCTATAATAAAAAGTCATAGCAAATCCAGTTGCTACTTGTATTAAAAAAGATGTAAATACTATGCCACCTATACAATAAAATATATTTACATGTGGTGGAACATATTTGCTAGTGATATCATCAGCTATTGATTGAATCTCTAGTCTTTCTTCAAACCAATCATATATTTTGCCCATTGGAAATTTGATCTGTCTGTGCTTTAGTGTTAAAATTTTGCATGTCGACTGTTCAAGTAAACCTTGTATAATCATATTATAACACTCTATTGACTTTATCTTGTACTTTTTATGATTGAATTAATTGAAGAAGATTATAGATTCTCAAGTTTTGTTTATTATATGAAATAATTTTATTATTCTTGAGATGGTTCATTATACGAGTAACATTTACCCTTTGGCTTCCTGTAATCATACTAATAGTATTATGTGATATGTAAAAAGGTATTATAATTTCATGATTTTTAAGTTTACCGAAAGTTTTTGATAATATCAGTAATAAATATATAATACGTTTTTTTGTATTTCGATGACAAAAAATTTGAATCATTAAATTTGTGTTTTGATTTTTTGATTCGTATATATATAATTTTATAAGTTTTTGAATAGATAAATTATTTAATTTTATATTTTTATTTAGTATATTAAAAGGAACAATCATTATAGCTGTTTTTATTATAGCTGTTGCTTTATAATAGTAAGTAAGCTTATTAGATGTTTGAGATAAAAAATTAGGTATAATATTGTCTTTTGTTAGTAATCTTGTGCATATTGTTTCTCCATTAGTGAATATTTGTAGTACTTGTATTAAGCCATCTAAAATAATCATTAAGTGATTAAATTTAGATTTTGTATGAAAAATAATACAATCGTTATTCTCAAGAATATATATATTAAAAGGTATATTTTTGTATTCTAAGTATTTTATCCATGTCATTTTTATAGCCTTTATTTTTTTATATTAGTTATATGTATAAACAAATATTATTAGTAGATGATGACATTTGTCTAGCTTATGCTATTCAATCTTATATTTCTTCAAAAGATATGCAGATATTCATTGTTGATGATTCTAATGTAGCTATCCAATTATTGCAATTATATTCTTTTGATCTTATAATAAGTGATATTATGATGCCAAATATGAATGGGTATGAGTTTTTATCTAATTTACGTTCAAATGATGATTTTTTAAATATTCCTTTTATTTTTTTAACAGCTAAGGGAATGACTAACGATAGAATCAAAGGTTATAATCTTGGATGTAATGCATATCTGACAAAGCCATTTCATCCATCTGAATTATTATCTATAATTAATAATTTGCTTAATGGCTCAAAATCAGTTTATAAAAATAATAGTCAAAAGAAAAAAAGTGACTTGCTAGTACAAGATATTAATATATTTCACTTGACTGATAGAGAGATAAGTATTATGAAGTTACTTGTGAAAGGTTTAATGAATAAAGAGATAGCTAATAGTTTAAATTTAAGTAAAAGAAACGTAGAGAAATACGTAAGTCGTTTATTAACTAAGACAAATACTCGCAATCGAACAGAGCTTGCTCAGTTACCTATATCTGCTTTATTGAGGGCGAATGACGGGACTCGAACCCGCGAATAATGGAGCCACAATCCATTGCCTTAACCCCTTGGCCACACCCGCCATTTTTTGTATGATTTACTATACTATATTATCTTAATCTTTTCTTCTTTTTAAGTCCACTATTTTTATATAATTTATTCAAGGTGCTTTATTTACTATGTTAACAGATTATATTCTCATTCAATTAAATGGCAACCCTTTCAACTGTGTATTTGGTACTTCTTTGAGAGATATAGTTTTATATTTAGATCTTAATGTAGATTCTATTGTTATTGAATATAATTTGGAAATTATCGCAAATATTGATTTAGATAAAACTATAGTTATGTCAGGAGATAAAATAGAAATAGTTACAATTGTTGGTGGTGGTTAATCAATATTCAGATTGCGTCTAGATACAGATAAGCGACCTTGTTGTTGGTCAATATGTATAATTTTGATAGTGATTATATCTCCTATGTTAAATATGTGAAGATTATTGATATTTTCATTACTAATTTCTGATATATGTAGTAATCCTGAAAATCCGTGGACTTCGATAAAAATACCGTAATTAGTAATCTTTGTAATCTTTCCGTTCGTAATTTGTCCAATATATAAAATCTTATTCAGCTTATCAAGCTTAGCTCTTCTATTACTAAATATAATATTATTGTTTTTTTCATCAACTACAAGAAATTTGCATAGTATTTTTACGTGAATTAAAGATGATCTATTTTGTTTATTAGTTAAATGTGAATTAGGTATAAAAGCTTTTATACCTTCAATAGTAGTAAGTAGTCCGCCTTTATTGATTCTATGTATATATAATTTAAGAATCATATCTTCTTGTTTCATTTGCTTAATTCTTTTCCATGCTCTTATGTATTCTAATCTTTTTATTGAGATAATAAGTTGTTCAGATTTTTTATTATATGCAAGAATAAAGAATTCTCTTGTATCATTAATGTTTAGTGTTGACAGATTATATGGGTTAATACTAATTTCATCCTTTGGTAAATATGCTGCAATCTCTGCTCCAATATCAACAAGAAAACCTTCTTTTTCTTCGCTGAATATAGTGCCAGCTGTTATATCAGCAAGATTCAGGTTATATTTATATTTTTTTAAAACTAAAGCAAAGTCTTTATGACTATGTGTAAAGCCATATTGATTATGCATATCTATGTTTAGGTTCATATTATATATACTTTCATATATTGATGTTTTAATTTTTTACTTGATTTTTATTATGTTTCTTTGTAAGATATCATTCTGGAGTAAGCGTAGGTAGTTGCAAATTTAGTTAAATTTGAGGAAAGTCCGGGCTCCATATAGGTAAATATAGCTGGATAAAGCCCAGTGTAGGTAACTACGAGGAGAGTGCCACAGAAAAAAACCGCTTTATAATTGATAAAAGTAAGGGTGCAAAGGTGTGGTAAAAGCACACCAGAAATATTTTCAAAGTATTTGCTTGGTAAACCCCAATAAGGAGCAAAGTTATGTTTATAAGTGTCTATTGTGATTTATATAAAAGTGTACTGCAAAAGTTTTAACTAATTAAACTTTAGATAAATAACTACCCTTAATTAAAAGCTTTATTTAAGAACAGAACCCGGCTTATGTCTTACTCTAGATTTTCTTTAAAGCAAAAGACAAGCTTTGTTTGAATATATTGTCAAGTATTTTTATATCTTCATTTGTTAAGGTTGTATGTTTTGATCTATATGTAGTTCGTAAGCTTATAGTTTTCATATCTTGAGTATTGCAGTACTCATTTAAAATAATAACAGATTCTAAAAATTTATTGTTATTCTTTTTGATAGTACTAACTATATTTTTTATATACTGCATTGATATATGATTATCGATTTTTATTGTTATATCTCTTATGACTTTAGGATATTGAGAGTAAGTAGTATATATATATTTTAGATGCTTTGTGGTTTTGATAGTTTTAATTAATTGATCTAGATTAATCTCGAAAAAGTAGATTTTGTAAGAACCACTTAATGATTGTGCTATTCTATTGTTTAATTGGCTAAATACTCCTATAACTTTTTTGTTACGTAACATATAAATAGTTCTCTTTGGATGAGTATATTTTTGCATATTTTGTGTTATGTAATTGGGTTGGGCATATTTAGACCAAGTTATTTCTGCATTTATTCTTTCAAATAAGTCTTCTAAATGACCCTTAGCCTGAAACCAGTTTAGTTCATAAGCATTATGATTCCATGTAAAACGATTAAATCCAGCATTTCCTAATAATCCTGCTATATGAGAATATTCATTATATTGAGAAGAGTGTAAATTTTTTAGAAAGATTTTGCCAATTTCAAATACTTCAAATAAGTGGTTCGATTGAGAGGAATTATATACTTTGGATATAATTAAGTTATTAATTAAGTTTGTTCGTAATATTGTTTGATCTTTATTAAGTGGATTAACTAATGCTATGTGGTTTGTATGAGCCTGATTATATATGGAATAATTTATAACCTCATGTAGACCGATAGATCTCAAAATTTTTCTGATCTTTTGTTTAACTGATATTCTTTCAGATAGCTGACTTTTAGTATTGAAAAAAGGTAATGTATCTCTAAAGGTATCGAAACCATATATTCTACCTATTTCTTCTATAATATCAATTTCTTTTTGGATATCTCTTATTCTTGTTTGAGGGACATGAATTTGTAATTGATTTTGCTTATTAGTAACTTGAAAATTTAATTGCTGTAGTATTTTAATGATTTTATCATTACTAAGAGCTTGTTTTTTATGGTTGATAGTACTAGGTCCAAGTACATTATTAATTTTATCTATTCGACAAATAATAGGTTTAATTTTTTTTGTGTTATTATTTTTTATATAAATAATAGGATTAATAATGTTATCTTGATCTAGTAGATAAAAAATTTCTTTATAAGCTTGTAAAAGATATTGATCACATATTGAATTTATTGTTTTTATATTGTGATTCTTTTTTTCATATGTCATTAATATAATAGTTTCAAGATCATGATAATGCTGTATATTTTCATTATTAATTTCTATTAAAGACTTATTATCTAAAGACTTATTGTTTGTAGATAAATTATAATATACATTGTTGGATTGCAAACTAAAGTGAAAATTTGTAATATTTTTTTTATTGCAAGAATCTGTTGTATAAATTTTCATTTTTTGTCCCCATTTTATATTAACAAAATGGATTATATCTAATATGTAATTACGAGGTTTTAAGTCATAAGCAATTAAATAATTGCTAACTGATTGATAATTAAATTTTGGGTTCTTGTTTTGTATTATACAAAAACTTATTTTATTGAAGTAATCAAATTTTTGATTTTCAGCGATTTGTATTACTTCAAGTTTGTTTTTAGTGTAAGTACTTTGAGTTGCGTAGTTAATTTTTAGTGGTATTTCAATTATTGCCGATATTTCTATCGCAATATCAATTAAACTGTTTATATCTTGTCTATTAGCTGTAATATTAAGATCAAAAATAATGTCATTAATATTTTTGTTTTTTATTATATTCTCAATTTCAAACCCAGCTAATGTTAATTTATGTATTACTTCGAGATGGTTTATATTTTTTAGGTCAATTAGCTGATTTAAACAATTCCAAGAAATTTTCATATTAATATTCAATTTAGTGCTTTGTATCTCTTCTATTTTATGAATTTATTAATTATATAAATTAATTAAGAAGAGGCTTTTGTGAAAGATAAATTATTTTCTTTTGAATAACGTTCCATAAAGCGCATGAATCTATCCCAGTCTTCTGGGCTTTTTATTATATAGATAGATTCTATTGCTTTAGGTTTACCGTTGATAAATTTTGCATTTACATCACGAGTAATTAACTCTCCCTCATCATCTTTAAGATACATTCCAGTAATATCCCCTTTATCTTGCATATCAGATGTTAGGATGTCTGGATTATTAAATCTAAAAGTTGCTGTACCAGTGCTGCCATCTCTAGAGCGTGTTAGTTGAATGTCAGGTATAACATTCTCATTAATACCTTTAATGAATTGTATTTGTGCCATTATATGTTTTACCTTTTATAAAAATATTAGATTATGAGATATATAATAGATTTTATAATGAATCTTTCAATATTTTAATTAATTCTTTGTATTCTTTTGCATAAATTTTTATTTATGTTTACTGGGGTGGGAGGATTCGAACCTGCGAATAGCGGAGTCAAAGTCCGCTGCCTTACCACTTGGCGACACCCCAATTTACTTAAATTATAGTGGTAAATATTTATTTTGTATACTTAGTGTATTTAATTACTTTGATTAATATTTTGCTTTAGATATTTAATTATATTATTGTAGCTAATTGTTTCTTGGTAGTTTTTTTCTAGCCATTTAATAGTAATTGTAGAATTTTTAATCTCGTCTGGACCTATTATTAAACATCCTAATGCATTGTTTTTAATAGCTTTTTTAATGTTTTTTTGAAAGCTATCCTGATTAAAATCAATATTAAATTTGATTTTTTCTTGTTGAAGTAATTTTATTAAGTTCCAAGCTTTTTTATCAGCTTCATATCCTTGTGTTATTAGATAAAATCTATTTTTGTTTTCTTTTCTTTTGCTTGTATTTTTTATTAGCATTAATAATCTTTCAATACCGATTGCGCATCCTACGCCTGGAATATTAGGACCACCTAATTGCTTAATTAGATTACTATAACGACCACCGCCACATATTGTATTTTTTGTACCTAATTGATCATTAATAATCTCAAAAGCAGTGTGACTATAATAATCGAGACCTCTAACAAGTTTATTATTAATTGTATATGGTATGTCTAGAATATTTAGATATTCACATACTGTATTGAAATGTTTAATTGATGCTGTGCCTAAGTATTGATTTATGTCAGGCGCATTCTGTAATACTAATTGTGTTTTTATATTTTTACTATCAAGAATTCTAAGTGGATTTGTTGTTAAACGTCTTTGTGAGTCTAAATCAAGCTCTGTCTTAAATTTGTCTAAATAATTTACTAATGCTATTTTATATTTTTTTCTTTCTTCTTGTGTACCAATTGAGTTTATTTCTACAGTATACGCAGGGCATTGTAATTTTTGTAGAAGATTATGAGTAAGATTAATTATTTCTACGTCTGTAAATGGGTGCTCACTTCCAATATGTTCAATACCTAATTGGTGAAATTGTCGCTGTCGCCCGCTTTGTGGTCTTTCGTACCTAAACATTGGTCCCATATACCATAATTTTTGGGTGATATTGTTAACATATAGCTTATTGCTAATACAAGCACGAGCAATACAAGCAGTCCCTTCTGGTCTTAAGGTTATATTTCTTTTGCCTTGGTCAACAAAATTATACATTTCTTTATTAATAATATCTGTATCATTACCAACACCTTTTATAAATAATTCTGTTGGTTCTATTATAGGTGTTCTTATTTCTGAATAGTTATGTAGAGTTAGTAATTCGAGAGCTTCAAAATATAATTGTTGCCATTGATTAATTTCGTCAGGAAGTATATCTTTTGTTCCTCTGATTGTTTGCATAATTGTTGAAATTAGATATTATATGTACAAATTTCTTATCGGGCAAGGAGGGATTCGAACCCCCGACACCGTGGTTCGTAGCCACGTGCTCTAGTCCACTGAGCTACAAGCCCTAGATACATTAAATAATACTATCATTTATTATAATATAAAAGATACTTTTAAAATTTGATTTTTTATTAAGTTTATATTTTAATCTTTTTATAGTTTTTAATATTATATATTAATTGAAATTTGTAAGTAAATAATAGGAATTTTATTTTAATGAGTAAAGAAATTTTATATCATGATGATGCTAGAAAAGCTTTAGAAAGAGGCATGGATATTTTATCTGAAGCAGTTGGTGTCACTCTTGGTCCTAAAGGTAAAAATGTAGTTTTAGAGCGTAAATTTGGTGTACCACAGATTGTTAATGATGGTGTAACGATAGCAAAAGAGATAGAACTTGAAAATCAAATTGAAAATACAGGTGTTGCATTAATAAGGCAAGCTGCATCAAAAACTAATGATGTTGCTGGAGATGGTACAACTACAGCAACAATATTAGCTCATGCTATTGTCAAACAAGGATTGAAAAATATTGCTGTGGGATTAAACCCAATAATGATGAAAAAGGGTATTGAAAAAGCTGTTAATTTTATTATAGATAAAATATCTGAATATGCACATCCAGTCAAAAATATTAATAATATTATTAATGTTGCTTCTATCTCATCAGGTAATGATTTTGAAATAGGAAATATGATTGCAGAAGCTATTCAAAAAGTAGGTAGAGAAGGGGTTATTTCTTTAGAAGAGGGACAGTCAACACATACATCTCTTGAAATTACTGAAGGTCTGAGATTTGATAAAGGATTTGTTTCACCATATTTTATTACTGATAATGCTAAAATGGAGATAGTCCAAGAGAATCCTTATATTTTGTTAACAGACAAAAAGATTACATTAGTTCAACAAGAATTAATGCCTATTTTAGAACAAGTAGCAAAGACGGGTCGTTCATTATTAATCATAGCAGAAGATATTGAAAAAGAAGTATTGGCAACGTTGATATTAAATAAGCTAAGAGGTATTGTTAATGTTGTTGCTGTAAGAGCGCCAGGTTTTGCAGATAGAAGAAAACTATTTTTAGATGATTTAGCTATATTGACTAGAGGTCAAGTTATTTCAAGTGAATTAGGCTTGAATTTAGAAGACGTCTCTTTGGATTTAATGGGTTCAGCTAGGCGAGTTATTATTTCTAAGGATTTTACCACTATTATTTCTGAGGGTAATGAGCAAGAAGTACTAATGCGTTGTTCTCAGATAAGAAAACAAATAGAAGCAAGTAATAATAATTATGAAAAAGAGAAGTTGCAAGAACGATTGTCAAAACTTTCAGGTGGAATAGCTCTAATTAAGTTGGGTTCAGCTACAGAAACAGAAATGAAAAATAAAAAATTGCGTCTAGAAGATGCAATTAATGCAACTAAAGCAGCAATAGAGGAAGGTATAGTTCCTGGTGGAGGAGCAACTTTAGTTCATTTAAGTGAAGAATTAGATATTTGGGCTAATAAGTATTTATTTGCTGAAGAATTAGTTGGTGCTTTAATTGTGAAGCAATCTTTATGTATGCCATTATGTAAAATAGTTCAGAATACAGGTCTTAATGGTAATATAATAGTTGAGAAAATTAAAAAAACAGATTTTTCTATGGGATATGATGCCAATAAAGATAAAATTGTTGATATGTATTTAGCTGGTATTATTGATCCAGCAAAAGTAACAAGATCAGCTTTACAAAATGCAGCATCAATAGCTGTCATGATTTTAACTACAGAATCTCTTATAGTTGATAAAATGCAACAAGAAAGGAAATAGATTTTTTTCTATACTTTTTTTATGTAGTCAAATATTGATATAAAAAATAGGTGTTTTCTTGTGATAAACTTTTATACAATAAATATAGATTTAATATTCCAATGCCTAGTATCTCTTGATGTTTCACTTTTTTATTATGATTTTGATATTTGGCATCATGGTAATAACGATTTTGATATTTGTAAATAAATCTATTAAGATATTGATATGTTATGAAAGATAGTTCATTTTCATTATTTGAAGATGATTCTTTGATTAGATAGTAATTGTTTAGTATACGGACAATTTTATGCTGTACATCTTTCCTAGAAATAATTTCATGAATAATATTTAGAAGCATAAGTTGTTGTGGATTGTTATAATTACTTTTGTTTTGATTACAGTACGTATTTTTTTTGTAACTATATATTAATTCTTTAATATTTTCTAGTTCTTGATTCATATATTTATTTTTATTATCTTCATTATATAAATCTAAAGATTCTAGGCAGATTAAAAGATTTAGTAATTTTTTTTCTTTATATCTAGAGTCTGTCATGAATTTATTAATATAATATTTGAAGATAATCAGTCATATTTATTTATTGATAGACTAATTATCTTCTAATTTTATTGTCATTAATTTTAGTTATTTCCGCAAAAAATAAATTCTGGAAATTTATTTTGAGCTTTTAATATAGATTTTTCTTTGCCATTTTCTTGCCAATAATTAATAATAGCAGTTGCTTTATTGAGTAAATCTATTTTATCATTTTCAGAAATCCAGGGTTTAGAGTCAAGCTCTGTTTTAATTTGTACCCAAGCATCATTGCGGGGCCAAAAAAAGTAAGAAGTTAGTGGGCTATATCCATGATCAACAACATGATCAATAGCTAGAGCAACATTATTTTCTAGCCACAATATCTTGAATGTGAATTTTTTCAACAGTATTTTTCCTTATATTGAGTATGAACTAATTATGATTAATTTTTTTAATTAAATTTTTTACTGTACAACTAACTTGAGCTCCGTTTGCAATTCTATGTTCTATTCTTTGGATATTGATTTTAGCTTCTTTAGTGAAAGGATTATAAAATCCTACTTCTTCTATCGCTTTGCCATCTCTGCGTTTTCTACTATCGATGACAATAATTCTATAAATTGCATATTTTTTTCTACCATATCTTTTAAAGCGAATTTTTAACATAAAATTATTTTGTTAGATGTAGTATTGTTTTTCTAATTTTTATTTGAGGTATTAATCTTCAAGTTAATGAATTTTGATATCATCATTAGATGTTCTATTATATTTAGGCTAATCATATTATATGATTTCTGAGATATACAGTCAATGAGTTATATTGTTGATTCTATTCTAATATTATTGAATATTACCATAAGACATTGTAAGAAAATAATCCCAAGCATGGGAGACATATCCATACCGAAAATCATAGGTATTGTGCCACGAAATAATCTAAGGTATGGATCTGTTAATCGATTTAATAAACAAAAAGGTTCATTATACCAATTAACTGTCGGAAACCATGCTAATGATAATTTCAAGAGAATGAAAATTAGATAAATCTCAGAAAAATTAGCAATAGATGTAAAAATCAGGTTAAAAGAATTAGTAATTGTATTCATTCTATTATTAATATTTAGACTTCACGGATAATTATCTGTTAGTTATTTTTAAGTTATCATTTACCCAACTATCATAGCATGTTTTTTCTTATTTCTTGAAGTAATTTTTTATTATGCTTTGTCATTTCTGTTTATTTCTGTTGTATATATATGAAGTGTTGGGTAAGTTTTACTTATTTCTATTAGATAATCTGTTTTACAGTTTATAGAAGTTAATCGAATCTGTTCAATCTTGAGATTTTTAATATTGGTTAGGTAAAGCATTAATTTACTTATATATTGAATATCTATACTATTTGAAACAATAATGATTTTTGTATAGGAATCAATATTTTCTGTGATTTGATTTAAGTTAGTAATATCTATGGAATTTAGTATTTTAATCGGTATTAAGTTGATATTGCATTTTGGTATTAAGCATTGTAGCTCCTGAATAAGACTTAAATCGCCGTTTGTATTTGTTATAATTGTATATGACTCTTCAGGATCTATTATAGTAATATTTTTTTTCTTATTTATTTTTCTTATGGTTAATCGATAAGTCTTTATCCAGTTTCTTATAGTTTCGTATAATAAGAATAATCCTAGTTGTCGCAGTCTATAATTTTTGATATTTGATGGCAAATTTTTTTCTTTTGTAAGACTAGATAAATGTTGAATGATAGGATGTGAAAGTACGTGTATATTTAGTTTCATTATTCTTTTCGCTTTTGTATAAGGTTTATAATAAATTATTTCAATATAGGTTTAACAGTTATGTATAATAATTTACGAAATCAATGGATATGGGGATTTACTTACGGTGCAGAAAATTGGAATGGTAGATTAGCTATGTTAGCTTTTTTTATTATTTTCATGCTTGAATTTGTGACTTCTGAGCCAATTATATTACTACTTGGTTTTTAGTTATTATAAAAAAATATATCTTTTGTTGTGATTAAAAATAATGAAGTTATTCTATAATTATTTTTTGATATTTAGCTTAAGTGGCTTTTTAAGATTTAGTATATTTGATTAAGTATCAAGAACAAGAGAAGTTAGTAAAATTAATTGAAGAAAAAAAATATTTGTCAAAATTTATCATATTTTATAAATAATAAAAACTATCCTTATATTCAAGGATAGTTTTTATTGTATAGTAAAAAATTTAATCAAGCGGTCTCATTGATAGAACAGCTTCATTTTCTCTATTGATACCTTTCTCGAAACCAGCTGCTGCAGCTCTAGCTCTTCCTGCATGCCATAGATGACCTATAAATAAGAAGAAGCCAAGAAAGAAATGTGAAGTTGTTAACCAAGAACGTGGTGAAACATAATTAAATGAGTTAATTTCAGTTGCAACACCACCAACTGAATTTAATGATCCTAAAGGAGCATGAGTCATATATTCAGCAGCACGTCTTTCTTGCCATGGTTGAATATCATTTTTTATTTTATTTAAGTCTAAACCGTTAGGTCCTCTTAATGGTTCTACCCATGGAGCTCTTAGATCCCAGAATCTCATTGTTTCTCCGCCGAAGATAATTTCTCCACTAGGAGATCTCATCAAATATTTACCAAGTCCAGTTGGTCCTTGAGCTGATGCTACATTTGCGCCTAATCTTTGATCTCGTACAAGGAATGTAAAAGCTTGTGCTTGTGATGCTTCAGGACCTGTGGGTCCGTAAAATTCACTTGGATAGGCTGTGTTATTATACCATACAAAATTAGATGCTGTTATACCCATAATTGATAGTGCGCCAAGACTATATGATAAATAAGCTTCACCTGACCAAACAAATGCTCTTCTAGCCCATGCAAATGGCTTTGTTAATATGTGCCAGATGCCGCCTGCAATACATATAACACCTATCCATACGTGACCACCGATTAGATCTTCCATGTTATTCACACTAACAATCCAACCATCTCCTCCGAATGGAGATTTTAGTATATAACCAAAAATAATTAATGGGTTCAAGGTGGGGTTATTTATAAATCTTACATCGCCTCCACCAGGTGCCCATGTATCATATACACCACCAATAAATAGTGCTTTAATGACGAGTAAGAAAGATCCAATGCCCAATAATACTAGATGTATACCTAGTATTGTAGTCATTTTGTTTTTATCTCTCCAATCGTAGCCAAAGAAAGGAAAAGATTCTTCTAGTGTATCAGGTCCAATAATTGAATGATATAGACCTCCAAAACCTAAAACAGCTGAAGAAATTAAGTGTAAAACTCCAACAACAAAATATGGATAAATATTATTTATTTCTCCTCCGGGCCCAACACCCCATCCTAATGTTGCTAAGTGAGGTATTAATATAAAACCTTGTTCATATAATGGTTTTTCTGGTACAAAATGTGCTACTTCGAAAAGTGTCATTGCTCCTGTCCAAAATACCATAACACCAGCATGTGCTACATGAGCGCCTAGTAGTTTGCCAGAAACATTAATTAGTCTTGCATTGCCAGACCACCAAGCAAATCCTGTTGATTCTAAGTCTCTTCCACCGATATCAGTATTTGTATTAAAGGGCGTTTCCACGTGGTAAAACCTCCTCAGGGAATATAAAGTTTTCGTGAGGTTGATCTTGTGCTGCCATCCAAGATCTTATACCTTCGTTAAGTAAAATATTTTTAGTGTAGAATGTTTCAAATTCAGGATCTTCAGCAGCTCTTAGTTCTTGTGATACAAAATCATATGCTCTTAAATTTAAGGCTAAGCCTACAATTCCGAATGCACTTGTCCACATCCCTGTAACAGGTACAAATAGCATGAAGAAGTGTAGCCATCTTTTGTTAGAAAATGCAACACCAAATATTTGTGACCAAAATCTGTTAGCAGTTACCATTGAGTAAGTTTCTTCAGATTGAGTGGGAGTGAATGCTCTAAATGTATCAGCAGCATCGCCATCTTCAAACAGTGTATTCTGTACAGTTGCACCATGTATGGCGCATAATAAAGCACCACCTAAAATTCCCGCTACACCCATCATATGAAATGGATTAAGTGTCCAGTTATGGAAACCTTGTAGGAATAGTAGGAATCGGAATATTGCTGCAACACCAAAACTAGGTGCAAAAAACCAGCTAGCTTGTCCTAGTGGATACATTAAAAATACAGAAACAAATACTGCAATGGGTCCAGAGAAAGCAATCGCATTATATGGTCTAATGCCTACTAGTCTTGCTATTTCAAATTGTCTTAAACAGAATCCAATTAATCCAAAAGATCCGTGTAAAGCTATGAATGCCCATAGTCCACCAATTTGACACCAGCGTGTAAAGTCGCCTTGTGCTTCAGGTCCCCATAATAGTAATAGAGAATGTCCCATGCTATTAGCCGGTGTAGATACCGCTGCAGTTAAAAAATTACAGCCTTCTAAGTAAGAGCTTGCTAGTCCATGTGTATACCATGAAGTTACAAAAGTTGTGCCTGTTAACCATCCACCAAGGGATAGATAAGCACATGGAAATAAAAGGAGGCCAGACCATCCAACAAATACAAATCGGTCTCTTTTTACCCAGTCGTCGATAAGATCAAACCATCCACGGGTTTTTTCTTGTCCAATTGCTATAGTCATAAGTAAACTCTCCAGAGTGGGCTTAATAGTTATATTAAATTAATAAAGTAAGTTAAGCAAAATCAACAATTAAGCGTAACTTTACTTTTCTTTACGGTTACTGTAATTATAAATATTTTTTATAAAAAAGTGTATTTACTTATTTAATTATCTTTTTGTAGTTCTGTAAGTTGAATTAATATTTAATCTATATTGTACAACACTAAGCGGAAATTAATATTGATTTTATAATTAATTCTGTTATCTTTTTATTTTTTTTCAGTTATCCTTTGAAATAAATATCCTGTACCTCTAGCAGTTAATATTAGATCAGGATTACTAGGATCATCTTCTAGTTTAGCTCTAAGTCTAGATATGTGTACATCAACAACTCTTGTATCAACATGCCTCTCAGGTGTATAACCCCAAACCTCTTGAAGTATCGAAGATCTAGAAAAAGGATCACCTGCTTTACTGACTAGTAGTTCTAGTAAACTAAATTCCATTCCTGTTAATCTAACTCTTTCATTATTTTTGTAGACTTGACGTTTATTTGTGTCAACTTTTAGAAAGCCTATATTTATAATTCCTGAGCTTGGTATACCGTTATTTATAGTTATTTTATCTACCCTACGTAGAACAGATCTTATTCTTGCTTCAAGTTCTTTTGGTGAGAAAGGCTTAACTACGTAATCATCTGCTCCAAGCTCAAGACCAGTAATTCTATCAGATACATCTCCTAATGCTGTTAGCATAATAATTGGAACATCTGATTCTTTACGTAATTCTTGACATACTCCATATCCATCTAACTTTGGCATCATAACATCTAGGACAACTAAATTAGGGTATTCTTTTCTGAAAGTAATTAGAGCTTCTTCACCATCTGCGGCACTAACTACGTTATACCCAATCATAGATAGTCTTGTTTCTAATATTCTACGAATACTTGTTTCGTCATCAACAATAAGTATCTTCTCTTTTTGATCTTCCAATGATTAACTCTCCTTTATCAACATATCTTAATAATATCAAATATTTATTTGTGTTAATTCTATATAAGTATTATTTGTTTAAAAGTGAAAAAAAGGAAATCAAAATTAGTTTAATTAATAGTTTTTTGATTTTATAGTTATGATTTTGAATCATGGTTTTTTTTAATTATACAGTTGTATGAAAAAAAGTGCTACTTTAGCATCTTTTTTTACTTATATTTATGTTACTTTATATTATAGCTTTATGAGTTATAAAATATGAGAGTAAAATTTTTGTGTATTGTATTTATTTAAATAATATAAGTTATATTAATATGTTGTTATTTAATCTTTTACTAAAGCTAAAGATAGTAGATATAACATTTAATTGTTAAACAATTTATATTTTGGTCTTGTGTTTATATATGTTGTTTCATGGTTTAAAAAATTATTCATAATGGATAAAGATTCTACTTTTATTGTGTATGTTAATAAGAAAATATAAAATTTGTTGAAAAAACTTCTCTAAAAGCTTTGAGTCTCATTATTTTTTATTTGGGGGGTTGACAACTGTTTGATAAACGAGTATCTTTATTTCTAATTAGAAGTGAAAAACTAATATAAACAAAAAAATATATTAGATTATTCTGGATACAATGGAGAGTTTGATCCTGGCTCAGGATGAACGCTGGCGGTATGCCTAACACATGCAAGTTGAACGAAAGCTTATGCTTTAGTAGCGGACGGGTGAGTAATACATGAGAATCTGCCTTTGGGAGGGGAATAACAATTGGAAACGACTGCTAATGCCCCATATGCTTAATAGTGAAAGGAGTAATCCGCCCGAAGATGAGCTCATGCCTGATTAGCTAGTTGGTAGAGTAAAAGCCTACCAAGGCAACGATCAGTAGCTGGTTTGAGAGGATGATCAGCCACACTGGGACTGAGATACGGCCCAGACTTCTACGGAAGGCAGCAGTGGGGAATTTTCCGCAATGGGCGAAAGCCTGACGGAGCAATACCGCGTGAGGGAAGAATGCCTGTGGGTTGTAAACCTCTTTTTTTAGGGAAGAAAATTTGACGGTACCTGAAGAATAAGCATCGGCTAACTCCGTGCCAGCAGCCGCGGTAATACGGGGGATGCAAGCGTTATCCGGAATCACTGGGCGTAAAGAGTCTGTAGGTGGTTTAATAAGTCTGCTGTTAAATATTAAAGCTCAACTTTGAAGAAGCAGTGGAAACTATTAGACTAGAGTATGGTAAGGGTAGAGGGAATTCCCAGTGTAGCGGTGAAATGCGTAGATATTGGGAAGAACACCAGTGGCGAAAGCGCTTTACTAGGCCATTACTGACACTCAGAGACGAAAGCTAAGGGAGCGAATGGGATTAGATACCCCAGTAGTCTTAGCCGTAAACGATGGATACTAGATGTTGCGCGTATCGATCCGTGCAGTATCGTAGCTAACGCGTTAAGTATCCCGCCTGGGAAGTATGCTCGCAAGAGTGAAACTCAAAGGAATTGACGGGGGCCCGCACAAGCGGTGGAGCATGTGGTTTAATTCGATGCAACGCGAAGAACCTTACCAGGGCTTGACATGTCGCGAATTTATTTGAAAAAATAAAGTGCCTTAGGGAACGCGAACACAGGTGGTGCATGGCTGTCGTCAGCTCGTGTCGTGAGATGTTGGGTTAAGTCCCGCAACGAGCGCAACCCTTGTTTTTAGTTGCCATCATTAAGTTGGGGACTCTAGAAAGACTGCCGGTGACAAACCGGAGGAAGGTGAGGATGACGTCAAGTCAGCATGCCCCTTATGTCCTGGGCTACACACGTGCTACAATGATTATGACAAAGAGTTGCTAATTTGCAAAAACAAGCTAATCTCATAAACATAGTCTAAGTTCGGATTGCAGGCTGAAACTCGCCTGCATGAAGCTGGAATCGCTAGTAATCGCCGGTCAGCTATACGGCGGTGAATCCGTTCCCGGGCCTTGTACACACCGCCCGTCACACCATGGAAGTTGGCTACGCCCGAAGTCGTTACCCTAACCCTTGTGGAGGGGGGCGCCTAAGGTAGAGCTAGTGACTAGGGTGAAGTCGTAACAAGGTAGCCGTACTGGAAGGTGCGGCTGGATCACCTCCTTTTAGGGAGTATTTTATCCCGAGATCGTTAGTATGGGCTATTAGCTCAGTTGGTTAGAGCGCACCCCTGATAAGGGTGAGGTCCTTGGTTCAAATCCATGATAGCCCAAAGATAAATTAAGGGGATATAGCTCAGTTGGTAGAGCGCTGCCTTTGCAAGGCAGATGTCAGCGGTCCGAGTCCGCTTATCTCCAAAAAAATATTATCACTAGAACTATTTGAACTAATATATTGAAACTTGATTAAGTAAGTAAGAGCTTACGGTGAATACCTTGGCATTCAGAAGCGATGAAGGGCGTGACTACCAACGAAATTCTTCGACGAGCTGGAAGTAAGCTTTGACTCGGAGGTGCCCGAATAAGGAAACTTCTTGAACTATCTACTGAATATATAAGTAGAAAAGAGCAAACTTAGCGAACTGAAACATCTTAGTAGCTAAAGGAAAAGAAAGCAAAAGCGATTCCCTGAGTAGCGGCGAGCGAAATGGGACTAGCCCAAACCATTATAATTCGTTTTAATGGGGTTGTGGGACAACTAATAAAGACTATAAAAGCTAGATGAAATATTTGGAATAATATATCGTAGAAGGTGATAATCCTGTAATTGAAAGCTAATATAACTTAAGTTGAATCCCGAGTAGTGTGGGACACGTGAAATCCTGCATGAATCCACGAGGACCACCTCGTAAGGCTAAATATTCCTGAATGACCGATAGTGAAACAGTACCGTGAGGGAAAGGTGAAAAGAACCCCGGGAGGGGAGTGAAATAGAACATGAAACCGTAAGCTTACAAGCAGTAGAAGGACGACTAATCGTCTGACTTCGTGCATGTTGAAGAATGAGCCGGCGACTTATAGGTAGTGGCAGGTTAAGATAAAGAATATCAAAGCCATAGTGAAAGCGAGCTTTAATAGAGCGTGAGTCACTATTTATAGACCCGAAACCGGATGATCTAGCCATGGCCAGGGTGAAGCTTGGGTAATACTAAGTGGAGGTCCGAACCGACTGATGTTGAAAAATCAGCGGATGAGCTGTGGTTAGGGGTGAAATGCCAATCGAATCCGGAGCTAGCTGGTTCTCCCCGAAATGCGTTGAGGCGCAGCGATTGGTGCTTAAGCTTAGGGGTAAAGCACTGTTTCGATGCGGGCTGCGAGAGCGGTACCAAATCGATGCAAACTCTGAATACTAAGTGTGTAGCCAATCAGTGAGACTATGGGGGATAAGCTCCATTGTCAAAAGGGAAACAGCCCAGACCACCAGCTAAGGCCCCTAAATATATACTAAGTGATAAAGGAAGTGAAATTGCATAGACAGCCAGGAGGTTTGCTTAGAAGCAGCAATCCTTTAAAGAGTGCGTAATAGCTCACTGGTCAAGTGATTCTGCGCCGAAAATGAATGGGCCTAAGTATTTTGCCGAAGCTGTGGGATGTTTACATCGGTAGGGGAGCGTTCTGTATTAGTATGAAGCGTTAGCGTGAGCGGGCGTGGACAAAGCAGAAGTGAGAATGTCGGCTTGAGTAGCGAAAACATTGGTGAGAATCCAATGCCCCGAAAACCTAAGGGTTCCTTTGGAAGGTTCGTCCACGAAGGGTGAGTCAGGTCCTAAGGCGAGGCTGAAAAGCGTAGTCGATGGATAACAGATTAATATTTCTGTACTATATATTATTAATATCGAGGGACGAAGAAGGCTAAATCATCCGGATGTTGGTTACCGGTTTAAACTTATAAGGTTATGATAGAAGGCTAAAACTTCTTGAGCTAAAAAGTGAATACAAAGTACTAAGGTACTGAAGTGATTGATGTCATACTTCCTAGAAAAGCTTGTAATATTATAAATAGTATATACCTGTACCCTAAACCGACACAGGTAGGTAGGTAGAGAATACTAAGGGGCGCGAGATAACTCTCTCTAAGGAACTCGGCAAAATAGCCCCGTAACTTCGGGAGAAGGGGTACCCTTGTAGGGTTGCAATAACCAGGCCCAAGCGACTGTTTAGCAAAAACACAGGTCTCCGCGAAGTCGCAAGACAATGTATGGGGGCTGACGCCTGCCCAGTGCCGGAAGGTTAAGGAAATTTGTTAGTCGTGAGACAAAGCTAATAACTGAAGCCCCGGTGAACGGCGGCCGTAACTATAACGGTCCTAAGGTAGCGAAATTCCTTGTCGGGTAAGTTCCGACCCGCACGAAAGGCGTAACGATTTGGGCACTGTCTCGGAGAGAGACTCGGCGAAATAGACTTGTCTGTGAAGATGCGGACTACCTGCACCAGGACAGAAAGACCCTATGAAGCTTTACTGTAGCTTGGGATTGAATTCGGGTTTATTTTGCGCAGCATAGGTGGGAGGCAAAGATGATATATTTGTGGATATATAAGAGCCATTAGTGAGATACCACTCTTGATAAACTAGACTTCTAATTTTGAATGCCATTAGCTGGCCAAAAAACAGTTCCAGGTGGGCAGTTTGACTGGGGCGGTCGCCTCCTAAAAAGTAACGGAGGCGCGCAAAGGTTTCCTCAGGCTGGTCGGAAATCAGTCGTAGAGTGTAAAGGCATAAGGAAGCTTGACTGCAAGACCTACAAGTCGAGCAGAGACGAAAGTCGGCCTTAGTGATCCGACGGTACCGAGTGGAAGGGCCGTCGCTCAACGGATAAAAGTTACTCTAGGGATAACAGGCTGATCTCCCCCAAGAGTTCACATCGACGGGGAGGTTTGGCACCTCGATGTCGGCTCATCGCATCCTGGGGCGGTAGTACGTCCCAAGGGTTGGGCTGTTCGCCCATGAAAGCGGTACGCGAGCTGGGTTCAGAACGTCGTGAGACAGTTCGGTCCATATCCGGTGTAGGCGTTAGAGTATTGAGAGAAGCTCTCCTTAGTACGAGAGGACCGGGAGAGACGCACCTCTGGTGTACCAGTTATTGTGCCAACAGTAAACGCTGGGTAGCCAAGTGCGGATCAGATAACCGCTGAAAGCATCTAAGTGGGAAGCTGGCCTCAAGATGAGTACTCTTTCTGTAATAACAGTGAAGATCACGGTAAGATTAACCGTTATATAGGCATTAAGTGTAAGTACAGTAATGTATTCAGCTGAGATGTACTAACAGATCAAAAACTTAAAAAGTACTATATATTAGAATTCAAATAGTCCTATGTTTTGACTTTTATAGCGTAGTAGATCCACTCCGATCCATCCCGAACTCGGTTGTTAAATGCTACAGCGGCGATAATACTAAGAAGGAAGCTTCTTGGGAAGGTAGCTCAATGTCAAGACTTAATTTAATTAACTTTTATATTATATATATTTTGTACACAAAACTTTTTATATTATTAGCCTCTGTGTTTTAGAATGACACATATAGTTAGATGTATTTAGGAAGTGTATTATGAAATTAGCTGTTTATGGAAAAGGTGGTATAGGAAAGTCAACGACTAGTTGTAATATTTCAGTTGCATTATCTTTAAGAGGTAAAAAAGTCTTACAGATAGGTTGTGATCCAAAGCATGACAGTACTTTTACTTTGACTGGATTTTTAATACCTACAATTATTGATACTTTGCAGTCAAAAGATTATCATTATGAAGATGTATGGCCTGAAGATGTAATTTATAAGGGGTACGGTAATGTTGACTGTGTTGAGGCAGGTGGCCCTCCTGCTGGTGCAGGTTGTGGTGGTTATGTAGTAGGAGAAACTGTCAAGTTATTAAAAGAATTAAATGCTTTTGATGAATATGATATTATTTTATTTGATGTATTGGGTGATGTTGTATGTGGCGGATTTGCAGCTCCTTTGAATTATGCAGATTATTGTTTAATTATTACAGATAATGGTTTTGATGCATTATTTGCAGCAAATAGAATAGCAGCATCTGTAAGAGAAAAAGCACGCACTCATTCATTAAAATTAGCCGGTTTAATTGGTAATAGAACTTCTAAAAGAGATTTGATTGATAAGTATATTGATTGTGTACCTATGCCTATTCTTGAAATATTGCCTTTAATTGAGGATATTAGAGTTTCTCGAGTTAAAGGAAAAACATTATTTGAAATGGCTCAACAAGATAGTGACTTGTCTTATGTTTGCGATTATTATTTAAATATTGCAGATCAATTAATTGCACAGCCTGAAGGTGTCATACCTCAAGAATCTGCAGATAGAGAATTATTTAGTTTATTATCAGATTTTTATTTGAATCCATCTGTTAAACAAGAAGTACAAGGTTTGAAAGGTCATAAGGATTTAGATCTAATGATCATTGAATAAATAACATAATAGGTAATTTTATATTGTATGACTTCTACGAAAAATATTAAACAAACAAATAATTTAACTTTTGAATGTGAGACAGGTAATTATCATACTTTTTGTCCCATAAGTTGTGTTTCTTGGCTATATCAAAAAATTGAAGATAGCTTTTTTTTAGTAATAGGAACAAAGACATGTGGTTATTTTTTACAAAATGCTATGGGTGTTATGATTTTTGCAGAACCACGTTATGCAATGGCAGAATTAGAAGAAGGTGATATTTCAGCTCAGTTAAATGACTATGAAGAGTTAAAACGTTTATGTGCTCAGATAAAAAAAGACAGAGAGCCGAGTGTGATTTTTTGGATAGGTACTTGTACAACTGAAATTATTAAAATGGATTTAGAAGGAATAGCTCCAAAATTAGAATCAGAGTTAAATATACCTATTGTTGTTGCGAGAGCTAATGGTTTAGATTATGCTTTCACTCAAGGTGAAGATACAGTTTTGGCTGCTTTAGCACAAAGATGCAGTCAATTAAAATCAAATGATTTATCTTCTGATTATATTGTAAATCATAAGCCATTAATTATATTTGGTTCTTTACCAAATTTTGTTAATAAGCAATTAACTTTGGAATTGGCTAATCAAGGTATTACTGTTTCCGGATGGTTGCCTTCATCTAATTATATAGATTTGCCAAATATATGTCCTGGTGATTATGTTGTAGGCATTAATCCTTTTTTAAGTCGAACAGCAACAACGTTAATGCGTAGAAGAAAAGCAAAACTCATAGTTGCACCTTTTCCAATTGGTCCAGATGGTACAAGGGCATGGATTGAAAAGATCTGTGAGGTTTTTGGATTGGAGCCAAAAGGATTAGAAGAAAGAGAAAGTCGTATTTGGTCTAGTTTAGAAGAATATATTCAGTTGCTGAAAGGTAAATCTGTATTTTTTATGGGTGATAATCTTTTAGAAGTTTCTTTAGCAAGGTTTTTAGTTAGTTGTGGTATGATTGTTTATGAAATTGGTATTCCTTATATGGATAAACGTTATCAGAAAGCTGAATTAGATTTATTGCAAGCGACATGTATCAAAATGGGTGTAATAATGCCTAAAATTGTTGAAAAACCAGATAATTATAATCAAATTGATCGAATTAAAGATCTAAAGCCTGATTTAGTAATTACAGGTATGGCTCATGCAAATCCACTTGAAGCAACAGGTATTAATACAAAATGGTCTGTAGAATTTACGTTTTCTCCTATACATGGTTTTAGTAACTCTAAAGATATTTTAGAGTTAGTAACTCGTCCTCTAAGACGTAATAGTAGTTTGCCTAATTTTGATTTTAAACTTTAAATTTGTTTTTGAATAAATTCCACAATGCTATTTTAATCTTAAAGCAATATGATTGTGGATAATAGTAAAAAAATGCAGATATTCATTTAGAGAACTTTTCGGCCTTTTTTTCTTCTCATCTTCAGAATTTTTCGACCTTTATGGTTTTGTGAAAATTTTCTGAAACCTGAGGTTTTATTTTTTTTATAGCTAGTACTATAGTTAGATGATCTATTCATAAGTATTAATTTATATTCTATTACGTAGTTTTAGTTCGTGATATTATTTTATCATATTTATTATTATTAGATAAGTTGTATATGTTTTTTTAGGTAAATTTATTCTATTAGTTGCAGACTTACAAAGTAATTTAATTCCAAATTTATATTTTATTTTACTTGTGATTTTTTTGATGCCTTTTTCATTAATTATGACTTGGCAAATTTTGCAGTTGATTTTATTAGAAAGTAATTATTTTAAATTATGTAAAAAAAAAACAATTGATTTGAGTATAGATCAGTTATTTGTTTTTGTTAAGATACTAATCAAAAAAAGACTTTGGTTTAAGTCATTAAAATTATTAGAATCTTTAGAAGATGTTGATTTAAGTTATCGTCATAAATATTTTAATATTTTTGGATTTATATATTATAAAATAGAACAGTATAATTTGGCAAAAAAGTATTATCTAAAATCTTTATATCTAAAAAATAACTATTTAGTTGCATTACAAAATTTAGCAAAAGTTCATGAACTGCAAAAAGATTATTCCTTAGCATTAAAAGTGTATAATTCTATATTATCATATGATTCTAATAATAAGCTTGCTAACATCAAAGTTGCACGGCTGAAAAGTCGGGATAGCAGGATTTGAACCTGCGACATCCTGCTCCCAAAGCAGGCGCGCTACCAAGCTGCGCTATATCCCGATATATAATATCTAACTATATAAACTTTTTGTCATTTTGTCTACCAAATTATTTAATTTGGATACCAAAACATACCTTTTACACCATCTGGATCAGGAATAAATCCTAGGTTTTTATAAAAACTTATCACTTGTGGATCGGCAAAAAGTGTAATTGTATTAATATCAGAATAGCGCAGTTCTTTGATAACTTCATAAATGAGAACTTTTCCTAGTCCTTTGCGTTGAAATTCTGGATGTACTACTACATCCCAAATAGTTGCATTAAATGTATGATCTGATGTTGCCCTTGCAAATGCAATCATTTTTACTTGGTTTTTATTTTTATAAAATAGTGAAATAGTTAAAAAACTATGTTTTATCGCTGTTTTAACTTTTTTTAAAGGTCTACGAACCCAGCCAACAGTATCACATAATTTTTCAAGTTCATATAAATCTATATTTTTATCTTGGCTTAAAAAAATAGATATTTGTTGGTTTTTATAATTGAAGTCTTGAATAATAATATTATTTTGGTAATTTGATTTACTACTTGCATTTTGATTAATTGAGATATTTATTTTTTTTGCCATAAAGTTTGCCAGAATGTCATTCTACTTAATTATTGTAATTTTTGATTGTATTAAATTATATTCAATAAATGTTACTACATGTACATAAATTATATACTATATACTATTATCTTGTTGTATAACTTACAATTAATGATGAAGAAATAGGTAACTATTTGTTATATATATTTATAGTATTTATAGTAGGAGTATAAATTTTGAAAAAATTATTCATGATATGTTTAATGCTTTTTTGTGTATTATTTGTACAGCCATTCATGTCTTATGCTGATGTTGCTGGATTGGAACCTTGTAGAGAATCCAAAGCATTTGCAAAGCGTCTTAATAATAGTGTAAGTAAACTGGAAGTACGTTTATCAAAATATGAGCCAGCAACACCTCCTTTTCTAGCTATTCAAAAGCAAATAGATAAAACTAAAATGCGTTTTGACAAATATGGTAAAGCAGGTTTATTGTGTGGTTCAGAAGGATTACCTCATCTTGTTACAGATGGCAGATGGAATCATGCAGGAGAATTTGTGTTTCCTGGTTTATTGTTTCTTTATATTACTGGTTGGATTGGTTGGGTTGGTCGTGGATATTTACAAGCAGTTTCAGCAACGAAAAAACCTATCGAAAAAGAAATTATAATTGATGTACCTTTAGCTCTTAAATTCTCTGCATCAGGCTTTACTTGGCCTTTGGCAGCATGGCAAGAGTTTACAAGTGGAAAGCTTTTGGTTGACAATGAAGATATTACTGTCTCCCCTCGTTAATTTTATGTGCTCATTGTTTTGTATTTGTAATTAGAGAGTTTATATGGACAATAACTTAATTAAGTATTTATCAACAGTTCCGGTTGTAGCCTTGATTTGGCTAACTTTTACAGCAGGTTTAATTATTGAAATTAATCGTTTTTTTCCTGATGTATTATATTTTTATTTTTAATATTTAATATATCTACTAAATATTTGTTTTTCTAAACAAGCTTAATAAGTTTATATCTTATAAGCTTGTTTTTTTAATTATTAGTATTGATTTTGTTAATATAAATTGTACTTAGATTAAATAATATAATATAAAAAATATGAGTTTAATTAGTCAGATAATTTTAGAATCCGATAATGAATTACGTTATCCAACTATTGGAGAACTTCAATTAATCAAAGGTTATGTAGAAACAGGTGAAAATAGAATTCGCCTAAGTCTTTTTTTAAGAGATCAAGAATTAAATATTGTTCAAAAAGCTAGTAAAGCTATTTTTCAAATTTATCCTGAGTATATTGCACCAGGTGGTAATGCTGAAGGATCTCGCAAAAGATCTTTATGTTTACGTGATTACGGATGGTATTTACGCTTAATAACATATGGTATTTTAGCAGGAGATCAACAAGCAATTGAAAAAATTGGCTTAATAGGGGTAAAAGAAATGTATAATTCTTTAGGTGTACCTATTTTAGGTATGATAGATGCAATACAATGTTTAAAAGAAGCAACATTAGACCTTCTATCTTTTGAAGATTGTCAAATAATTGCGCCATATTTTGATTTTATTATTCAAGGTATGTCTTAATTCTTAATATTTTATATTTTTTGTTTAAATAGTTGTTTCAGAATTTATATAATGATATAATTTGTCTATACTCGGAAAGATATACATATAATAACTAAAATTTGTCAGGACTGGAAAGTAGCAGCAATTTAGTTTACTTATAATTAGGTAGCTTTCCGGGTTTTATATTTATTTACTCTATAGATTCTGAAAAAATCAAATAATATTTAAATATCAATAATTAATTTTTATAATTTAACTGTATTTCAAGAGTGACATGAAATCATCAATTACGCAAGGCGTTAAGCTTCTTGCGACAGGCTCTGCTGTACCCGATTTGTGTATAAGTAATCAAGTTATTAGTGAAATTGTCAATACATCAGATGAATGGATATTTAATAGGACAGGTATTAAAGAGAGAAGAATCTTGTCAAATAATATCTCTTTAATAGATATAGCAGCTATAGCTTCATGTAAAGCTTTAGAGAAAACTAATCTCAAAGCTTTAGATATTGATCTAATTATTCTAGCTACCTCAACACCAAATGACTTGTTTGGTAGCGCAAGTCAGTTACAAGCAAAAATAGGTGCAAATAATGCAGTTGCATTTGATATTACAGCAGCTTGCTCAGGTTTTATTATTGCTATGGTAACAGCATCCCAGTTTATTCAAAATGGTAATTATTGCAACGTATTAGTTGTAGGAGCTGATGTTCTATCTAAATGGACTAATTGGTCAGATAGACGAACATGTATTTTATTTGGTGATGGTGCTGGAGCAGCTATTTTACAATCTTCATCTATAATTAGTAATAATATTTTAGGTTTTCATTTAAATACGAATGGTCAAAAATCAAATCAGCTGAATATGCATTATGAATATAATAATTTGCAGGAAAATTTATTAACGTCAAGTATACAAGGTAAATTTAATTCAATTACTATGAATGGAAAGGAAGTTTATAAATTTGCTGTTTCTAAAGTTCCTCAAAGTATTCAATATTGTTTAGATTCATTAAATTTATCGGTTGAGCAGATTGATTGGTTACTATTGCATCAAGCAAATGCACGTATTTTAAAAGCAGTTGCTTCTAGGCTAATGATACCAGAAAAAAAAGTAATTTCTAACTTAGAGAAATATGGCAATACTTCTGCAGCTTCTATACCATTGGCTTTAGATGAAGCGATTACAGATTATAAAATCAATCATGGTGATTTGATAGTTCTATCTGGCTTTGGTGCTGGTTTAACTTGGGGAACCATTATTCTAAAATGGCAATTGTGATATTTTTATATTATAGAATATGAAGATACAATACACTGATTAATAATTTCTATCATAATATAATTATAAATTTTTTAGTTATTTCTAGAAATTTATGATCTGATTAGTTAATCAGAGGTTTATAAATTAATATAGTAGGTTAAGACTAATGACTCCATCATTATCTAATTTTTTAAATAGTTTGATTCTAGGAGCAGTAATTGTTGTTGTACCAATTACTGCAGCACTTTTCTTCGTAAGCCAAAAAGATAAGACTATTCGAAACTAATGTGTAAAGCTTTTGTAAAATAAAATTTGATACTTGATTGTATATAGATGAAATCTAAAATGTCTTTATCTGATTGGTTGCTTGTAAAACGTAATATAGTTGCTAAAACAAATATTAAACAGTTAAATTTGAAAATACCTGAAGGCTTATGGATTAAATGTGATAAATGTGGTTTTTTAATGTACCATAAAACATTAAAAAAAAATTGCAAAGTTTGTCCTCAGTGTGCACATCATTTTCCTACTTCAAGTCAAGACAGGATATTGCAAATTATTGAAATAGGTTCTTGGAAGCCTTTAAATAGTAATTTATCTTCAACAGATCCATTAGGCTTTTCTGATCAAAAACTTTATGGTAAGAGATTGGAAGATATGAAAGTAAAGACGGGTTTAAATGATGCAGTGCAAACGGGCTTAGGTAAAATAAGTAATATTTCTGTTGCTCTTGGAGTTATGGATTTTCGTTTTATGGGTGGTAGTATGGGTTCGGTCGTAGGTGAAAAATTAACACGATTAATTGAATTCGCTACAGTGCATAAGTTGCCAATTATTATTATTTGTGCTTCTGGTGGTGCTAGAATGCAAGAAGGTATGCTAAGTCTTATGCAAATGGCAAAAGTCTCTTCTGCACTACATAATCACAAGCAATCAGGGTTACTGTATATGTCTATTTTAACATCACCAACAACAGGCGGTGTTACAGCTAGTTTTGCTATGTTAGGTGATCTAATTATTGCTGAGCCTAATGCATTAATTGCATTTGCTGGACGTAGAGTTATTGAGCAAACAATTCGTCAAGATTTGCCTAATAATTTTCAGACATCTGAATATTTATTTGATCATGGTTTTATTGATTTAATTGTATCAAGAACTCAATTAAAGCAAAAACTTACGCAAATCTTAAATTTTTATTATCCTTCATTTAGATAAATATCACTTATATTTTGGGTCTATTTAATTATTTATTTAAAAAGATATTGATGAATATATCCAAATTAACTTATTAGCTAATATAAGTAATAATTCGTGTCACTCAAGAATGTGTAAAAAATGTTTTTCAAGAAATTTAAACTATGATGAGGTAAATCATGATTAAAAAAGTCCTTTTTCTTTTTAGTGTTACTATTCTATCGTTTTTGTTGCTTTGTCAATATGTTAATGCATTAGAATTAGATGAATTTACAAGAACTGTTCAGTTAGAACAAGATGGCCAAACTATTGTATTGACACCAGATCAAGTTAAAAGAGGTAAGCGTTTATTTAATAATACATGTTCACAGTGTCATAATGGTGGTATTACAAAAACGAATCCCAATATAGGTTTAGATCCTGAATCTTTAAGTTTGGCTACACCATCAAGAGATTCTGTCAGTGGTTTAATAGATTATATGAAAAATCCAACAAGTTATGATGGTGAATCATATATTTCGGAATTGCATCCTAGTATAAAAAGTGCAGAAATCTTTCCTAAGATGCGTAATTTAACTGATGAAGATCTCTTTGCTATAGCTGGACATATCTTAATTCAGCCTAAAATTGTTTCAGAAAAATGGGGTGGTGGTAAAATTTATTATTAAAATATTATGATCAATATGTTATTGTATCAGATTAATCATTTATAATTTGCTTTGAGTCTATAAAAGAAATTTTATTATTGTTATTCATAAGGAGAAAAAATTGAGAAAGTTTGTAACTGTTTTACTGTTTTTAGTAACTATATTTTTATCCCATGCAGTTTTAGAAGTTAATGCAGCTGATTTACAGGCTGGAGAACAAATCTTTTCTGCTAATTGTTCAGCATGTCATGCAGGTGGCAGGAATGTAATAATAGCCGAGAAAACTCTTGAAAAAGAGATTTTAGAAGAAAATGGTATGAATACTGTTATTGCTATAACAACACAGGTCCAAAATGGGAAAAATGCTATGCCTGCATTTGGTGGCAAATTAGCAGATGAAGATATTGATAATGTTGCTAGTTATGTATTAAGCCAATCTGAGCAAGGTTGGGAATAATTGATTATTAATAATTAATTATAATATTATTGTGTCTACTATTTATAATAGATAGTTTGTATGAGTATTTTATACAACTATCTATTTCTATTTTATATAACATAATTTATGCTAACTAAAACTTATTCCACATTTTTACAACTAGAAGATGGTACATTATGTCAAGGCTGGTCTTTTGCAAATTCACTTATGTCTATAGGTGAAGTTGTATTTAATACAGGTATGACAGGATATCAAGAAGTATTAACAGATCCAAGTTATTGTGATCAGATAATTCTATTTACTTATCCAGAGATAGGTAATACTGGTATGAATTCAGAAGACATGGAGGCATCTAAGTCTTATGCCAAAGGTCTAATCGTCAAAAACTTTTGTTTAAATCCTAGTAGTTGGCGAACTAAAAAACCTATAATTCAATATTTGATTGATCAAAAAATACCTCATATTTTTGGTATAGATACAAGATACTTGACTAAATATTTACGTAATAAAGGAGTTATGGTTGGTTGTATTGTAACTAATCAATTGAACTCAGTACAATTATCAAAAGCTGTAGATAAATTTAAGTGTTCTCAAAATTTTCATTTGACTAATAAAGTAACAACGAGTAAAGCTTATCAGTATCTATCTAAAGCACTTTCTAAAATTCATTATATAAGTGTAAAGAATAAAAATTTTGCATCTTTACATGTTGTGGTTGTAGATTTTGGCGTTAAGATGAACATTATAAGACGTTTAGATGCTTACGGTTGTAATATTACTGTAGTCCCAGCTTCTTCTAGTTATAATTTGATTATGAGTAAGTCTCCAGATGGTATTTTGTTGTCTAATGGTCCTGGAGATCCAGCAGCAATTTCTTTTGTTCAGCAGACCATTCAAAAGTTAATTAATACTAATATACCAATATTTGGAATATGCTTAGGTCATCAGTTATTAGGTCTTTCTATTGGATGTCAGACTATGAAGTTAAAGTTTGGGCATCGAGGGTTAAATCATCCTTCAGGTTTGCACGATCAAGTTCGTATGACAAGCCAAAATCATGGTTTTGTTGTATCTTCAAGTACTTTACCTAAAGATCAAGTTAATATTACTTATATTAATTTGAATGATGGAACAATAGCCGGTATGGTACATAAATATAAGCCATGTTTCTCAGTTCAGTATCATCCTGAAGCCAGCCCTGGTCCAAATGATTCAGATTATCTTTTTTCGCATTTTATTGATGTTATGTTAGCTTGTAAGTCTTAGTAAATTTGATAGAAGAAGCTATTTCTGAGAACGTGTATTTTGCCATGCAGGGTGCTTAAATAATGTTGCTATCACTTGAACACCTCTTAATTGATTAAATAAAGGCAAGTGTCCTTTTGGTGCTGTATGATCCCAAATAAATTCATTTGGATACCTAATGGCTATATCGTTAATTTTCCATCCTATTAGATTCCATAGTTTATCCCAGTTCTGATCATTATATAGCCATATATTTCTTTGTATAGAAAAACCAAATTTTCCTTCAGAGTATATTCTCCATAATGCATCTATTGTTTTTAAGTCTTTGGAAGGAAGTTTTATGATATCAGTAAAATATAACCATTGGCGTTTATTGTTTTTCTTAAGACCAGCTAATTCCTGTAAATATATTTGAGTTAAGAAGTTGGCCTCCTTAAAGTTATTAGAAATTAAAGATTTATATAGAGGATAATAATTAATATTTTTTGATGATTCCAGTTTTACGACTCCTTCTTTAAAATAAGTGTTGATCTTGTCTTTTAGGTTTACTATTTTTGAGTCATAAAGATTTTTAAATATAATGCCATCTATACAAGATAATTCTGTGTGTGTTTTAATTCTTCGTTCAATTAAAAACTCCATTAATTCATAGGCTTCTAATTGATTTGTACTGATCTTTTTAACTAATTCTATTTGTTGATTTATGGAAAAACAATCATCTTGATTAGCAATTTTTTTTAAGATTGCCAACTTATTGTTTATTACATTAGTCATTATTAAGTTATTTAATTTATCAGTATATGTTGAATATTGCTAATCATAATTCTTTTTTAAATTAGTTAATAATTATGAAAATATAAATTAGCGTTTATTTTCGTTAATTTTCTGAATAACAGCTGTTGAGCATATTTTAATGCTTTTACTAATTAATTCGCCTAAAATATATATAATGAGTTTACCTAAAAGTATAATTAAATTATTGATTTTAGGTATGATAAAATCTTGTATTTCTAAGTAAAGTATTGATATTAATTGAATCTTGGATAGCTTTAAATAATCGGATATTCGATTAATATATATATTTCTATAAATAATCCCATTAGAGCTTAAAAGTAAAATTTGATAGTTAGAACAGTAAATATTTTGAGGATAATAGATATATTTATTAATCCAATTATAGTTAATTAGATTATTCCGAAAATTTGATAGCAATCTAATGGACTTATATGTTGGATTACAAATATTGTTTATAGTGAGAAACTCATAAACATTTTTCATAGATGAACAGTTTTCTAGTAGATTAAAAGCAATAATATTGCTGATTTGCATAATTGTATTCTCAAATAATATTTTGACATGATTAAAAGGTGTTTTAAGATTATAGAAAGGAAATCTATGTTTATCAATTGAATTAGATCCAAAGATTAAATATATTAGTAGAGAATGTATTAATATTTTGTGTTCATTAAAAAATAATTGGTTATAGTTGTTGTAATAATTTAGGTGATATCTTTTTTCTTGATGCTTTAGCTTATTAACAAAATTACTTATTACTTTATTCACAACATCATAAATAATTTTATTATTTAATTGTTGTAGATTTTTAGTATTGAGATTTATTTCGGTAATATCTAAAATAAGTACTTCTAATTCAATTAATGTTTCTATAAGTAATTGTTTTTTAGCATATTTATCTAATATATCAATTGGTAGATATGTGTTAGTATTATTAGAAAGTGACCCAGAGAATTTTTGATATGTTTGTACAAATAGTTTAGCAACAGCTAAATTAAGATTAATACTTTGTTTATTTGGCCAGTAGATAGTCATATGATTTTATATAAATATCGTTTGAATGTGAATAAAATATGTGTCATATTAATGTATAATACTTACATTATTAATAATATTAGTGAATTTATGATACGTTATTATTTTCTTATAGCAACTCAAGACTTTTTTTTACGTCAGGAACCAATTGAAGAAATCTTAAGAGAGAGAATTAGACACTATAATAATCTTAAAAAAGATATAGATTTCTGTTTAACGACGAATCTATCTTTTTTAAATTCTCCAGATTTGAAAATAATTAAAACGCAGCTTATCAAACCATCAGCAGCAATTGTTTCCTTGAATCCTAAATTTATTGATTGGCTTAAGCTTAGAACGAATTATGCAATTAAAGGTAGCTTTATGTCATTACCATTACAAATGACTAATGCTCTAATAACTATTGAAGATTTTGATTTTCTATAAAAAGTTTCTCTTTTGGTGGTGTTACAAATAATGTTAAAATTTCTTTGCTAAAGGTTTTTGTGGCTCTAGATTTATATCTATTAGGATTAATGATAATTGATAGCATACGTTTAATTGTTACGTTTTCAATTTTGGCCCAGTGTAATATGCCTAACTCAAGTTCTTTAGCAATAGCAGACACAGAAACGAAAGCAGCTCCTAGTCCAGATTGTACAGCATTCTTAATTGCTTCAATAGAATTTAATTCCATTTCAATTTTAAATCTACTACTGTCAATATCGTGTTCACTTAAGACTTTGTCAATAACTTTTCTTATTGTTGACTGTGTATCTAACGCGATAAAACGTAATCTGTATAGATCTTCTTTTTGAATATTGGAATTTTTTGCAAATGTATGGCAAGTAGGTAAAATTAGGGCTAGCTCATCTTCAGCATAAGAAGTGATCTGTAGAATTTCTTTTAATTCAATTGGTACTTCTCCTCCGATAACAGCTAGATCTACTTGACCATTAGCAACACTCCATGATATTAATCTTGTTGAATGTACTTGTAGTTGTACATTAACTTGAGGGTATCTTTGTCTAAACAATCCAATTAATCTGGGCATGAGGTAAGTACCTGTAGTTTGACTAGCTCCAATTATTAGTGTACCACCTTGTAAGTTTTGTAAATCTTCTAAAGCTCGGCAAGTTTCCTCACATAATGCAAGAATTCTACTACTGTAGTTTAGTAATAGGTTGCCACCTTCTGTTAATCGTGCTTTTTTATTGCTTCTTTCAAATATAGGTATATTTAATTGTTTTTCAAGGTTTTGTATTTGTAAACTGATAGCTGGTTGTGAGACATATAAACTATCGGCAGCTTTTTTAAAGCTTCCTTCTTTTACAATTGCTTTTAAAATGCGTAGTTGATCTAATGTAAATGGTAAATCTCTCATATCTATATTTATTTATTTTATCTAATTTTTTATTAGAGATATCTTGTCTGTTAATTTATGAGTTTTGCAATTTTTCGTAAAATATTTTAATTCATAGGGTAATTGTATTGGTACAATATATGAGTAGAAGTTTTCATTGATAACTTTCTAAAAATATTATAATATTGCAAATAAAGGTATCACTATATATGGATAAAAGATTATTAGTAGTATTAATTCCTGTTTTAGCAGCAGCATCTTGGGCTCTTTATAATATAGGTCGAGCTGCTTTACAGCAGTTACGTAGTATGGAATCTTAAATACATTGGATTTATAGGGAATATTTTATTCCCTGTAATGATTAGAATTTGAAGAAATACAATAGGCAATTTTTAACATTTTTATTTATTTGGGGAATATTATCTTATGGCTGTTCCAAAAAAACGTACTTCAAAAGCAAAAACTCGTTCAAGAAAAGCTAAGTGGAAGCGAAAAGCTTTTTATGTATCGAAACAAGCAATCTCTTTGGCTAAGTCTGTATTTACTACTAAATCTAATAGTTATATTTATTTATCTAAAGATGTAAATACTGATATTAGTCTTAATTCTTAGATTGTAATTTAAAAATATTAAGTTTATCTTAGAAATTCTAAATATAATTTTGTGGAAATAATTAATTTAAGACAAAAGTATTTATTTCTATCTTCATCTGCATCAGATGTTTCAAGCTTTTTAATTAAATTGGATCAATTAGGACAAATCTGGTTATTTAATTGTTATGAAGGTTGTCAGCATATATTAGCTAAGAAAAAAATAAAAATTAGCCAAATTACGAAAATTGTAATTACAGAACTTAGTATACAAAAGATTAGTGGATTATTAGGCTTACTATCTAGTTTAAGTTTAAATACGAAAATAGATAAAATTGATATTTATGGTCCTAAAGGTCTAGAATATTATTTGTTATTAGGTCGAAAATATTCTCAAACTAGTTTTCGTTATAGATTGTATTTTCATATTATATCTACGGGTTTAATCATTAGTAATGATTTTGTTAAGCTTTATGCTTGTATAAATAATCTTAATTATCTATATTTTGATTATTATATAATAACTAAAGAAGTACCAGGTCGTTTTAATTTAAATGAAGCGTTAATTTATAAAGTACCTATAGGACCATTGTATGGTCAACTAAAGAAAGGTGTTAATTTTATATTACCAGATGGTTATATTCTTTATGGTAATAGTTTTACTCAAAGTTATAATTTGGGTATTAAGGTAGCTTTTTTAAATAATGATTGTAATAGAAGTACTATTGAAAATACAAAATATTCTACGTATATATTTACTGAATAATGAGTATATAACCAAGTCTATTTTTATTTTATAAGATTGTCGTATTTGTAAAAGTATTTTATTTGAATTGTTTGTTTAGTCAATAAATGATATTCTAAGAAAATATATTGTTATTGTTTGTTAATAATTTATTGTATGACATATGCTATTATTCAGATAGGTGGTAAACAGTTTTGGGTACAAGCAGGTAGATTTTATGATGTAAATAAAATCAATGCTAGTCCTGGCGAAACTGTTTTACTTCATAAAGTTTTATTATTGAAAAAGAATGGAGAAATGCAGGTTGGTTTTCCTTGTATTAGTACAGTTAGTATAAAAGCAAAAGTACTAAAGCATTTTAAAAGTAGAAAAATTACTGTTTTTAAAATGAAGCCAAAAAAGAATATGAAATCTAAGCGTGGATATAGGCAAGATCTTACTCGTTTATTTATCCAAGAAATTTAATTTTAATAAATTATATATGGCACATAAGAAAGGTAGTGGAAGTACAAAAAATGGGCGTGATTCAAAGTCAAAGAGACTTGGTGTAAAAAGATACGGTGGAGAAAAAGTTATACCTGGTACTATTTTAGTTAGACAGAGAGGTAGCAATTTTCATGCAGGTACAAATGTTAAACAGGGAAAAGATAGAACACTCTTTTCTGTCATTGAAGGTATAGTTAAGTTTGAAATGCTTAATAAAAATAAGAAAAAAATAAGTGTTTATACATCTGAAGTATAAATTAATATCTATCAAGTATTTATCTCTATAATAGAATACTTGATATAATTTATGTATTGTACAGTTTCCTTTTTTACAAGCTATTTTTATATTATGATAAAAAAAATAGTGATCTCACGTTTTAATAATATTGCGGCAATTTTACAGCATAGTAAGACTCAAGAAATTATGTCTGTAAATCATGATTATCAAATTAATGATATTTATTTAGGAAGTGTAAACAAGATTTTCACAAGTATTAATGCTGCTTTTATCAATTTAGGGCATGATAAAAAAAGTGGTTTTATACATCTTAATGACATAAAGTCTCTAAAAAAAAATCATGGACTGACACGAATTGCAGATATTTTATCTATAAATCAGTTAATTCTTGTACAGATAAGTAAAGAGCCAACTTTAAATAAAGGTCCTAGATTAACCGCTAATATTAATTTATTTGGCCGATATATTGTTTTAATGCCTTTCTGTAACACCATTAATATTTCTCGTAAAATTTATGATCAGAATGAGCGGTCATATTTACAAGCTTTAGCTATATTATTAAAGCCGTCAACAATGGGCTTATTAATTAGATCTTCTGCTAGTGGTGTTAATGAAGAGGTTTTATTAGAAGACTTTCGTGTATTAAAGCAGCAATGGTCTTTTATTCAAAAATCAGCTCTTATGTTTTCTTTACCTGCATTACTTTATCGAGATGAAGATTTAATTAAAAAAATCGTAAGAGATTTTTATAAAGATAATATTCGAGTAATAATTACTGATTCAGAAAATAGTTTGAAGCAAATACGTTATTATTTAAATAAATGGCGCTGTATTTCTCCAAATAGTAATGTAAAGCTGAAGTTATATAAATACCCAGAATCAATCTTAGATAAGTTTAGTATTAATACAACAATTTTAAATGCATTAAAGCCTAAAGTAAATTTAGCTATAGGTGGTTATTTATTCATTGAAACATATGAAGCTTTGACAGTGATTGATGTAAATTCTGGCTCATTTAATAAAACTGATAATTCTAAAGAGACGGTATTGCGTACGAACTGTTATGCTGCAACAGAGATAGCTTACCAGTTAAGAGTAAGAAATATTAATGGAGTTATTATTATTGATTTTATTGATATGGAGTCTTATCGTGATCAATTGCAATTATTAGAGCATTTCACTCGTGTGTTAAGTATTGATAGTGCTAAGCCACAAATTATTCAACTTTCCAAATTAGGTCTAGTCGAGTTAACACGCAGAAGACGTGGACAAAGTTTATTTGAGCTTTTTCATAGTAAAAATAATAAATATTTTATGAGTTTAAATCCTTCATTAATAATCAATAAGAATAATTTTAAAAAAAATACGATATTATATAAAAGTATTAATACTCTTTTTTTTAACTCTTTCTTTGTTAGAACTATATTAATTTCAAAAAGAATTGTTTCTATTAAAAATAGATTAGAAATAGTCAACTTGAATTTAGATAGAATTGATTTTTTACAATTACGTTATACATTTATAGTGCCATTAATTCTTTATTCTGAGATTATTGATGTTGCTTTTAGGCCTAATAATAATCATCATTAAAAAACGTCTCCCAGCAAAATTTTTGCTGGGAGACGTTTTTTTAGGTATCAAGCTTAAATTGCTTTATAGCTTTTGTAAATTAACGATTAGCCGTTAATAGAAGGTGCTACTAGAGCTACTGGTAGAGATTCTCCAGAAGCTAAATCTAGTGGGAAGTTATGTGCATTACGTTCATGCATTACTTCCATACCAAGGTTTGCTCTATTTAAAATGTCAGCCCAAGTGTTAATTACACGACCTTGACTATCAACTACAGATTGGTTGAAGTTAAAACCATTTAAGTTGAATGCCATTGTACTAACAGACATAGCAGTAAACCAAATACCTACTACAGGCCACATACCTAGGAAGAAGTGAAGAGAACGAGAGTTGTTGAAACTAGCATATTGGAAGATTAAACGACCAAAGTATCCATGAGCAGCAACAATGTTATATGTTTCTTCTTCTTGACCAAATTTGTAGCCGTTATTTGCAGATTCATTTTCAGTTGTTTCACGAATTAAACTAGATGTTACTAGAGAACCGTGCATAGCACTAAATAGAGATCCACCAAATACACCTGCTACACCTAGTTGGTGGAATGGGTGCATTAAAATGTTATGTTCAGCTTGGAATACAAGCATAAAGTTGAATGTACCAGATATACCTAGAGGCATTCCATCAGAGAAGCTTCCTTGACCGATTGGATAAACAAGGAAAACGGCAGCTGCAGCTGCAACAGGAGCTGTAAAAGCAACTGAGATCCAAGGGCGCATGCCTAAACGATAGCTCAGTTCCCACTCACGACCGATATAGCAACATACACCTAGTAAGAAGTGAAGAACAATTAGTTCGTAAGGACCACCGTTGTATAGCCACTCATCTAAAGAAGCAGCTTCCCAGATTGGATAAAAATGTATACCAATAGCTGCAGAGCTAGGTATTACTGCACCAGAAATAATGTTATTTCCGTATAGTAAAGAACCTGCAACAGGTTCACGTATACCATCAATATCCACAGGAGGTGCAGCAACGAATGCAATGATGAATACAGATGTAGCTGTTAATAGAGTTGGGATCATTAGTACACCAAACCATCCAATGTATAGACGGTTTTCAGTGCTAGTAATCCAAGTACAGAAACGTTCCCACAGGCTTGCGCTTTCGCGTCTTTCTAAAGTAGCAGTCATAATTTTTTAAGTTTTTAGGATATGTGAGGATACTTCCCAAGTTTGTTAACTTGTTATGTACATTATTACAAGTAGAACATGGTTTTTCAAAGAAAGTACTGAATTTTTATTGATAAGTTCACTAACCTTTATTTTCTGTAAATCTAGTGCGGACGGAGAGACTCGAACTCTCACAAGATAATCTTACTAGAACCTAAATCTAGCGTGTCTACCAATTTCACCACGTCCGCTTATAATTAAAATATATCAAAGTTATTTTATTAAATCAAGTATTTAGTAATTTTATTTAAATAATGATTGTTATATGCTGTGTATTCTATTAATATAGTTATATAGTTCCTCAGTAGCTCAGTGGTAGAGCAATCGGCTGTTAACCGATTGGTCGTAGGTTCAAATCCTTCCTGGGGAGATTCTATACAAATAGACTAAGTTTTAAAAATTTTTTATGTACATAAAATTACTAAATCATGAATTCTCTTTATATATTTTTCAACAGTTTGTTATTCGTTCATTATATCTAGATTTTTATTTAAAGCAACCAGCTTTTTCTTTTTTTATTTTATTAAGTGGTTTAATTAGTGGCTGTAGTCCGTGCATAATATCTGTATTACCACTTGTATTAGGTTATATAAATATAGATACGGATAAAAAAACTAGATGGAGTTTTTTACTTGGTTTAACTACTACTCTTATTCTTGTGCTTATAAGTTTTTCTTTTGTAGCTAATAGATATCATTATATTCTTATTGTTATACCTTTCATAGCATATTTGATAACTATTACATTAGGTTTATTCTTATTGAATATATTGCAAGTACAAATAGATACAAGTCTGCTTGATAATCTACTGTCAAAAAAATTTGATAATGTGATGAAAAATTTTATACTTGGTTCTATTTTAGCTATAAATGCAGCACCATGTAGCACACCAATTTTATTAACTTTAGTTTTTATCTTATCTTTTTCTAGTAATCATTTGTTAATACTTTCTTATATATCTATATATCTTTTAGGATATATCCTACCATTATTATTAATTATTACTTTTATTTTGCGTTTACGTTATAGCAGTAGATTATCTTCGATATTTAGCTTAAGTACTTCTTGGAGTGGTTGTATGATGTTATCTTGGGGCTTACTGAAAGTTTTAGAAAGTATCTGTTTATAGTTTTATAAAATTTTTGTAATATTGTTTGTTAACACTGAGGTATAAAAAAGTATGAATTTGAGAAATATTACATGGAGCTTGTTAAAGAAAATTAGTAATTTAAGTTTTTCTATATCTATGTTTTTAATAATAGCTGCTATTAGTATCTTAGGTACTGTTATTGAGCAAGATAAACCAATAGATTTTTATAAGTTAAATTATCCTGAAAACAAGTTATTATTATTGAATTGGAAAAATATTTTTGCTTTTGGTCTAAATCATTTATATTCAAATTATTGGTTTTTTTGTATTCTTTGTCTGTTCTTTTTAAGCTTAATTTTATGTACGTTTTCAACACAATTACCAGTTCTAAAACATGCGAGGAGATGGAAATTTTTGTATAATAAATTATCTATAGAAAAAATGACCTGTAATGACTCGTATGATAATATATCTTTTATAAATTTTATTTATTTATTAAATTTAAAAAATTATTATGTTTTTCATAAAGGTAGAGCTATTTATGCTTATAAAGGCTTATTAGGTAGAATAGCTCCTATTTTTGTTCACTTAAGTATTATTATTACTTTAACTGGTTCTGTTATAGGTTTATCAACAGGTTTTTTTGCTCAAGAAATTATACCTTCAGGTGAATTATTTCATGTTCAAAATTTAATTAAGTCAGGTTATTTTAGTATTGTGCCTAGTAACATAGTCGGAAAAGTAAATGATTTTTTTATTACCTATAATGAAGATCAGTCTGTGAAACAATTTTTTTCTAACTTATCAATTCTTGATCATTATGGCGATACTGTCTATAGGGGTGAGATATCTGTCAATTATCCTTTGAAGTTTCAAGGTATTACTTTTTATCAGACTGACTGGAAAGTCAGTGCTTTAAGATTGCAGTTTGGTGACAATTATAATATTGAAAAATCTCTAATTGAAGTATTTCTTAAAAATAATAGTAGTAAAGTTTGGATCTGTAATTTGAAGATTAATAAATATGATAAAATATCAATTGTAATTCCTGACTTAAATAACAATATTATTTTTTATAGTGAATCAGGAGATTTAATTACTAAGACTCATTATGGAGTATATAATATAATTTATGGTGTACCAGTTATTGTAAAAGATTTGATGACTAATACAGGGTTACAGGTGAAAACGGATCCAGGTCTGAATGTGGCATATTTTGGATTTTTTATTTTAATCATTAGTATATTATTAAGCTACGTATCATATTCACAGATATGGGCCAATAGCTCTTATGGTCGATTTTATTTGAGTGGTAACACAAATAGAGCTTTTTTATCTTTTGAAGATGAAATGATGAAAATTTATAATAAATATGTATTCTTAATGTCCGATGTTTAGTATAAAGTTATTGATGATGGTTTTGCCTTGTTCTGTCCAAAGACTTTCAGGATGAAATTGAATACCTCTAACAAGTGGGTATTTATTATGTTGACAGCCCATAATAATTCCTTCTTCTGTTTTGGCTGTTACTTTTAATTCTTTTGGTAAGTTATTGTTATCTATTATTAGACTATGATATCTTGTAGCTAAAAAAGGATTAGGTAATTTTTGAAATATGTCTTTACCATTATGATATATTTTTGATAGTTTACCATGCATTGGTTTATTTAGTTTTTTAATTTTTCCACCATAAATAGATCCGATACTTTGATGTCCTAAGCATACACCAAGTATGGGAATCGTAGAAGAGAAATGTTTAATGATTTCAAGTGAAATACCTGATTCTTTAGGATCACCAGGTCCTGGTGAAATAATTATGTGACTTGGTCGAATTTGATAAATATCTTGAATAGATAATTTATCATTTCTGGTTACTTTAATTTTTTTATTTAATTCACCAACATATTGTACGAGATTATATGTAAAACTATCATAGTTATCTATTATTAAAATCATTTATTTATATATTTATCTTTAATTTATTAAGTGGAGAGACCTACATTTGGCGAGCTTGGTATAGCTTGTATTTCTTTCTGCATACGGCCAGCTAATTTTGCATATTTGCCAGATTGAACGGCTAATTTCATAGCATTTGCCATCATTTGAGGTGATTGTGCCCTTGCGATAGCGGTATTTAATAAAATACCATCAGCACCTAATTCCATTGCTTTTGATGCTTCACTTGCCGTTCCAATTCCTGCATCAATAATGATAGGAACTCTGCTGTTCTGAATAATAATAGATAGATTAAATAGATTTTGTAATCCTTGTCCTGATCCTATGGGAGAAGCTAAAGGCATAACAGCTGAGCAGCCAACTTCTTCTAATTGTTTTGCAAGTATAGGATCTGAGTTAGTATATGCTAAAACTTTAAAATCTTTTCTTACTAAATATTCAGCTGCTTTAAGTGTACCAATCGGATCAGGTAATAAATGTTTTGGATCAGATATTACTTCTAGTTTAATGAAAGTGTTATCTATTTGACCTATTCGTTTATTAAGCTCTTTTCCTAATAAAGCAATTCTGATAGCTTCTTCGGAATTTTTACATCCAGCTGTATTAGGTAGAAGCCATAATTTTGTCCAGTCTAATAAATCTATTAAACTTGTTTTACCTGTGTTCATGTTTGTAGCTCTTCTAATTGCTACAGTTACAATTGAAGTTTTGCTTATTGCAATACTTTCAATAGCTTCTTTTATATTTCTATATTTACCGGTACCAAGCATTAAACTTGATTTAAAAACTTTATCAGCAATTTGTAATTCGTGAATTCTATCTGTTTGGTTATCTATCATTATTTATGTTTTAGAATCAAGATCTAAAATGAACTATACTATAAAAATAATTGGAAATTAATAGTATTTTGTTGTAGAATCAGTATTATTTCTACAATGATTATATTTTATAACATATATTGAATATAACGTTGTTTTTTATTTTTTAATTCAATTATATAAGATAACTATGCTCAAAGGATTGCCTCAATGGATAATAGCGATCATAATACTTTTCATATTGTTTATGGTAATAGCTACGATATATCAATTTTATAGATTTCTAATAAATACATCAAGTATAAAATTCAATAAAAATGATATTACGGTTGTAGACAGAATAGGTTCTATAATGCCTTACTGGTTACCTTTGCTTGAAGGTTTACAAAATTTTGGCCAACAAATTTTACCGTATTATTTATCCAGTATTATGAGTATTTATAAAAAAACTCTCATGCCATTTGTTGTTTTTTATGCTACACATCCAGCATTAGCTTTTATTGTTTTTTTTATATTGTACTATCTATTTGTTAGAGCTAAAAGTCCAATACCAAATAGGCCATTTATTAGATTCAATGTAATACAATCTATGTTACTTTTTTTAATTAATTCATTATTGGGTGCTATATTTCGTCCATTACCAATTGAATTTAGAACAAGTCTTTATGGTTTAATGCTTTGTAATACTTTATTTTGGTTTGTTCTTTGTACTATATGCTATTCTCTTGTTAAAGCAATAAAGGGAAAATATGCTAAAATTCCAGTTATATCTCAAGCTGTTCGTATACAAATTGATAACCAACTATAATACATTTTTTTAAGTAACATATATTTATGAATCTAAATCAATATGAAATAATTTATATTTTAAAACCAGATGTAACAGAAGCAGTGAATTTAGAGTTAGTGAATAGCTATAAATCTTTATTGAAAAAAAATGGTGGTCAGAATATAGTTGTTCAACATCGTGGAAGGCGCCATTTAAGTTACAATATTTCTCAATATTATGATGGCATTTATGTACAAGTTAATTATGAAAGTAATGGATCTTTAGTAGGAATTATAGAGAAATCAATGCGTTTTAATGAGAATATTCTTCGTTACTTAACAGTTAAGAAATCTTAAGATCTTTTAATCGAAAATTATTAGTTAATGTTTATTGATAAAAGTGAAAATTATACTTTTTCATTATTCTGTTAACTTAATTGATTTTTTTATTAGTTTATAAATTGTTACCAACAAAAATATATATTGTATGATGTATAATGATTTTATATCTTTGTTTAAAAGGGTCTTTTTAAAA